CAATATATAATAATAGGCTCGCAATTAAAATTTAGATTTTTTTTCTCCATAGACTCTTTTTTTTAATCTTTGGAGAAAAAAAAATCTAAAATAATAAACAAAAATTTAGTATAAGACTTTATAAATTTTACCTAGTTATAAATCGTCAAATACGTATTACTAATAATAATACAAATAGGAGTAATCTAGAAAAGAGAAATCTCGGATAGGCTAGATGCGTATGCCATTTACTGATTTAAGTAGAAGTAGAGGTATACAATTTAGACCTTTAAGTAAAATTGCTTTCTATATTTATAATTACTAAAATATATGGAACAATTAAACTTATTTAATTTTTTTAATAGTAATATGTCATACATAATAGATATAACATATATACTAGATATGGAGGAATTGAACCTCTAATTTAAGATCTGCAATCAAAATATAGAACCATCTACAGCATATCCCTTAAGACGAGCTTTATTATTTTTTTTTCGTCAAATAATAAAGCCCATACTTTTTTGCCGTGTTGGCTATGCCTCAGAAAAAAAAATCTCTTTATATATTGTTTATTAGAAAACATATTAGCTTCTAATTAATTATAAAGTAAGAGACTCGGTAGTTTTAACAAAGCAGTTTATATAAACTATTAAGCTTATATTATCACGAAGCCGTCCCCTTCAATCCCTGTTCACTAGTTAAATAGTCAACCCGATATTTGAATGCGGTTTAGTTAAACTTTTCTTATTTAAACTTACTTAATAGCGGTATAAGGGTTTATTAAACTGCAACTATATTCTATTTAATATAGAGTACTAAGCTAGGAAGAATAGTAAATCCTAATTGGTATGTTTACCCTTCTATATTTTGTTAACCTTTCCAGTATACTAATGAATATATCTTGTTTACCTTTATTATTAGTTTCCTTATTATTTCGACACTTACTTTAATTGTATTAGGTGTGTAAACACAGCGTGAATAAGTGGGACCTAAAAGACAAGAAGCTAAAAACGAATAAGGAAGACCTTTATTGTAGCCTAAATAAGGAGAAGAGGAAGAAAAAGCTATCTGATTTCCAGCTGTGCTTGACAAGGAAGTATAAGGAGAAGCTGATCTAGAAACTAAGATGAACCACTTGAACTCAGCGTATGATAATTTATCATAAATTTAGCATTCGTTGTTAAACCCTTATTATTAACACAATCCTTTTCATCATCGAAACAGTCATCTTTATTCCTTTTTATGATAATCAAGATATTATCATCTAAATATACAGGGTTATGAGTATAATTACCCCTAATTAATTTCATAATAGCCATTCTACTAAATAAAGCTATTTATTTAAACCCCCCCTTTTCTATATCACCATCGTATTGCATATCCACACCAAATTAAAATTCTCAACCCTTTTCATTTTTACCTCTCACTAAGCTATGTTTATGACCAGGCTCAGGACATTTATACACAATAGGTCTTGGATATAGAGAAGGTATGAAAAAAGTGATTCTGTAATCACCTTTACGTAATTGACTAAAAATAACACATAAATTGATAATAAAATCCTCTTCTGATGCACGGATCAAACTTTTATTATACATCTTATGTATTTCATTTGTTAAATTAGGCGATAGATGTAAATCCAAAACAATTTTTAATTAAAATCTAGAAAAGATAAAGAATGCACAAGCTCCATCATTTTTATCCTCCTTAAAGTTAACAAATGTAACAGAAGGATCTATTTACAATATAAGCAGGCTTCAGCTATATGTTAATTTATGTGCTGATGTCCGAATTGAGATGGTTTTGGGAGCATTAATAAAAGAGTAGCTAGAAATCCAAATCTTTCCTTAAGGTCAATTATTCTCTTACGCTATATTATTAAGTGTTGCTTTTGCTGAAGCAACCCCCCCCCCCCCCTAAAAAAAAGAATTTATTTTCTATTTTTTCCTTTAATTATTAATAAAAACCAATTAAACCTAAACTAGGTTTCACCGGGAAGTTTCCCCCGGCAAAATACAACTTAAGAGTGCTAGAAGAATCTATATAACTATCCTACTATCTTCTATTTATCCATGATCCTGGATGTTCAGTCGTGCTAACTGAAAAACCATAAAGATAGAAAAAGGACAAAATAACAGTGAAATCAGACTAAATAATAAGTATTAAAAGGGCCCCATCCCGCCCTTCCTCGTGACTATCGACCATCAATATATAGCCTCCGTTTATAATAATCTCTATATCTCTTTCAATCTAGGTAAAAAAGAACTTTTTATCAATAAATTGTGGTTTATTAATATAATTCTTATTATTTAAAATTTTATTTACATTAAATATTATTTTAGTGTAAATAAATATTTAAATATAAGTTTAAGGATTTACTGACCCTAGCTGGTGAAACATGCATGCCTCTCTCAGTCATAAATTTATAGTACTAGTTTTAATAGCAAACACTATTAAAATATGTTTATTTTAGCCTTAAAATATGAAAAAAGTCTAAAGTAGGAAAAATACAAGAGACAACTCTATAGATTTCTATATTTAAAAACATATCATTAATTTATATCCCTCTATCAGATCTTCTAGATAGTCACATTTATTTAACTTTTCTAAAACACGTATACTGGAAAAGTCATCGAGTTTCAGGTTCTTATCTAAATAAGGAAAATAATTCATCTCACTTGAGGAAGAAAACCCTCTCTTATTTAGATTAAGGCTAGAACTTTTCGTAACTAGTAAATTTTACGCTTGTGCAGGAATATATAAACGACTAGAAGTTGAATAACTTCTTTTACGCTTACCTAATATAGACGTATCAAAATTACTATTACCACTAACATTACTATTTCTACTACTTTGCAGACCTTGACTTTGTTGTTGAGTTACTTGAGTATTAGAACTTTGTGCTCGAGTATTTTGATTATTAGAACTTGCATTGTTTCCAAGGTTATTATCTTGTTGACGAAGTAGATTACCTATTTTTAAATTTTCAGGTATTGAACCTAGTACATTAGGATATTTATCTATATTTAATTTTACATCCTCATTTGATCTACGCCCAGCTAATTTAGAATTCTCACTTCAAAGGTGTGCAACAAATTTTTCTATAGTATCTTCTATAGGAATTATGTGTTTTGTAATAGTCCTTGCATTTGTTTTATCAATAAGACTAAATATCGAACTATTATTATCAGGATGTAAAGAATGATTTAGAGGCAAAGTCCTTAAATCAAAACGCATACCCATTAAATATTTATCACCATTATAATTTTGTGTGGTAAAACATATTTCTACCATCTCAGTTACTTTCCCAGAAGAAAGACTGTTTTCAAGTATATTTAATAGAAAATCCCATCCTTTTTTTTGAACACCTTGTGCTAATTGATAAGGAGCCATAATATTAATATTAACACTAACATCTCCATCTGTATAAGTTATACCATTCTCTCTTCCAAAAGTAGATATTCCACTTGACGATTGACCGGGGTTATTATCAGTAATTTGTCCTTGACCTGTAGCTTGTCCTTGACCTGTAGCTTGTACTAGTGTAGGAGAATCAACAGCTCTACCTTTACCTTTGTCCTGTCTAGATATTGGTTCGCCCTCATCACCACTCTTTAAAAGGTATGGGGATTTTTTATGTTCAATTTGTTTAGGCTGCGGTTTATTATAAGGTAAATCCTCTCCCATAGTCATTCTATTTCAATTGTCATCAAACCCATCAAAATTTACACCATCAAATATAGCATCCAAAACACCTTTCAAGACTAATCTAAGTGGTAAGCCGAGTGCACTGGATAAAGCTAATTGAGCTCATTCTGGGTTAGAATGAAATAAAAATAGAAGTATAATTTCAGCAATTCCTGAACACTTGATAAGAGCTATTATAATAATCATAAATAACCCTAAACAAACATTCTTTTTAGAAAAATGTTTTAAGAAATTTTCTTTACTAAAAATAACTAAAAGCTTCTTCTTATTTAAACTAGATAATGAAGGGGTAGCAGAAAAATTTCTAGCTTTTAAAGTAATCAACATTAAATTAGGTTTAATATCAACTCTATGAATCAAAACCGTATGTCTCTTAGATCAAACCACTAAGCTATTATTAACCATACGTTTAGTCGAAGAGACGGAATAAGAAGAAAAAGCTCTAGAACTAACCAAATTCAAATTAATATTAACAATAATCAAAGCAGTTTGATTTTTATTTCAAACCACTAAGCTATTGTTAAACATAAGTTTAGTCGAAGACAAAGTGGAGAAAGAAAAAGCTCTGTAGCAGGCATTAACAGTAAGAAAATTCATAGGCTTAAGCGAAGACCCTAAAGAATGTAAAGGAGTCAAAAGAAAAACAGGTGAATATGAACAAAGAATGTAAGGCGAAGTGGAAAGAGCAAGAATTTGAAAAGTATGTTTTTGTAGTTGTGTTTTGGTTTTTATCCATACACTTAAAAAGCTCAGGGCAAATAAATCAGTTGCTTCAGCAAAAGCAAAACCTAATATAGCGTAAGAAAATAATTGACCTCTTAACGAAGGATTTCTAGCTACTCCTAATATTAATGCCGCAAAAACAACCCCGATTCCGACACCTGCACCGATTAAACCAGTAGTAGCTAAACCTGTCCCTATAATTTTTGCTGCTTGTATCATTAATCTACATTTAATTATAATTTAAGAAAAATTCTTATGGCATATTACTAGAGGCTAAAACATATTTAGCCTTTGTTTTAGTTGTTAGTTCATCTATATATTTATAATTACTAAAATATATGGAACTATTAAACTTATTTAATTTTATTAATAGTATATATGTCATATACAATAGATATAACATATATACAGAGATATGGAGGAATTGAACCCCTAATTTAAGATCTGCAATCAAAATGTAGAACCATCTACAGCATATCCCTTAATACGGGCTTTATTATCATGCTAAAAAAAAGTAATAAAGCCCATATTTTTTGCCATGTTGGCCATGCCTCAGAAAAAATCTCTTTATATATTGTTTATTAGAAAACATATAAGCTTCTAATTAATTATAAAGTAAGAGACCCGGTAGTTTTAACAAAGCAGTTTATATAAACTATTAAGCTTATATTACCACGAAGCCGTCCCCTTCAATCTCTGTTCACTAGTTAAATAGTCAACCCGATATTTGAATGCGGTTTAGATAAACTTTTCTTATTTAAACTTACTTAATAGCGGTATAAGGGTTTATTAAACTGCAACTATATTCTATTTAATATAGAGTACTAAGCTAGGAAGAATAGTAAACCCTAATTGGTATGTTTACCCTTCTATATTTTGTTAACCTTTCCAGTATACTAATGAATATATCTTGTTTACCTTTATTATTAGTTTCCTTATTACTTCGTAATTAGGAGGAGAAAAAACGTCAGAAACATAAAAAGTCGTTAACACAACTATTTAAATTATAAACCTTTTTGAGGCCTTATAAAAAAAATATATATGCCAATCCCAGCTATTTTTTTTTTTTTTTTTGCTTTTCTTGCATGTGCATAAAAAAGATAGCATGCACATGCAAGAAAACCGTTGTCTTCCAATTAAATTAGGGAGGATTTAAAGACGTTCTCTTTCTTCACTTTCTAAAAAAAAAAATGCCGAGATACTATTTAAAAAGGAGTATTATCTCTATAACTACCTTAATGTATTTATAAGTATAGCATTTTTACATTTTTGTAGATATACTATAAATAAGCCGGGAGAGAAATTTGAATTCTCATTATTAATGCATGAAATTAATGTTTTAACCAATTAAACTATCCTGGCATAATTATTTAACTTTTTTGTACTTTTCTACCTATAAACAAGATTTACCTTAGTATTTAAATTATAAAAATAAAAGTTTAAACTTATTTTTGTGGGGGGGGGAAGCCGTAACACCTTTAAATTTACTATAAAAAATATAAAACATATAATTTTTAATTACTCGTTATTTAATAGGAATAAACAAATTTATTTTCATGATATTTAGATAGAAAAAACTTTATTTTACCAGCAGTAGTAATGCAAATAGTATAATATGCATAATTTTCACTATAATTACACCTTCGTATTTTATATGAGGTATATATATTATATTTCTGCTATATATTCATCCATCCATCCCTCCCTCCTACGGCAGGCAGGCAGGCAGGTTTATGAAACATACATATATCTATTTTGTCTTTTTTTTTTAAGATATTCTTAAATAAAACCATTGAGCCTGACAAATTTCACGCTTGCGCAAGTTTACCATTATAATTACACAAGGAAAAAAAAAATGCTATATTAAATTACGTATATTATGATATATTTAATATTTCAGTATAACTTATTCTGAAAGCCCTACTTCTGTGCCCTTACTAATAACATATATTTTTAGCGAAGGGAAAGAAAAAAAAAGTATAAAAACATATAAATTTTATGTTGTTTAATATATAATATGGGTGAATACCCTGATTTGAACAGGGAACAAATTGTGCCACATACAATCACTCTACCATTGAGTTATATCCACTAAAAGTAAAATCTTTTTATTATAAACATTATTCATTTATTTATATAACAAAAGTTTTGTTAATACGATATTACATTAAAAGTACGGTTTTGCTAGCCGTAATTATGTAGGAGTGATTCGAATACTTAATAATAATTAGCTTTTCTCTCCCTAAAACATATCTTTTTAGTGAGGGAAAAGCTAACGTAAAATTTATGACTTACCTATTATTTCCAGGAGGGCGACTCGAACACCCAAATGAGAATACCAAAAATTCTTGACTTTACCGTTTCGTCTACCCTGGATTTTTATTTATTATAAAAACAAGTGACATGTCCTCTTTATAAATCTATTAATTATCTAATTGACGTTGGATTAAGTCCTGAATCATTTGCGTCTAATAATAATTCAGTTCCCTAATCTCTACTTTTGTTTTTCTCTCCTCCTAATTACTTCGTAATTAGGAGTGAAGGGGGGGGAGAAAAACAAGGGGGGGGTAAACTTAATAATAAATACTCTTATCTGGGTTATAAATACACACTTTATCTTAATTAGCTGTAAAATTTTATAATAAGTTGAATATTTAAATTAAATCCTTTATCTAATAACAAATAGTATTGTTCCTTTCCTTCACACAAAAAAAAAGATATATTTTAAGGTGAAGAAGACAAAAGCAGGCTATGAAAGAAAGCTCGGGTTGTAAATCATAAGTATAAGTAATTTAAGGTAAATCCGACTTGAACGGATAAGATTAAAAATCAAATAGGCCTAAGCTATTCATGTCTGCCAATTCCATCACTACCTTTATATACTATATACATAATATAACTGCTCGAAATAAAATTTGAATTATATTTATATTTTTTTATATACTTCTTTTTTTTTTCATATAATATAAACTATAAACACATAAGTGTAAAAATAAAGGTAAACACAAAAATAAATATATTTATGTTATATCTAATTGCTCGAGGTAAGACTTGAACTTACAACCAAAATAGCTTCAGTATTTCGCTCGACCAATTGAGCTTCTCGGGCTTATTTATAAAAAAATAAAAATAGTATGCTTATATATTATCAGTAAAAAATAGTAGTGACTATTTTGGAGACATCAGGACTCGATCCTGAATTAACGATACGCAAAATCGTAGTTTTACCAGTTAAACTATGTCCCCTTTCGCTAAAAAATTTCTTTTTTTCTTACATTTATTTACTTTATTTTCTGTCTTCTCTGCCATGGCAGAGAAGACCTTTTTTTTTTCTTTTTTTTTCCCAATGAAAAAAAAAGAAAACAGCATTAGATAATATCATAGTATATATAATTTTTTTTTTGCCGTCTATCCGAAAAAGGACTTGAACCTTTATGACTTGCATCAGCAAAACTTAAGTTTGCCCTGTCTACCAATTCCAGCACTCGGATTTTAATATACTAAAAATATTAGATAAGGCCAGAGTGATTTGAACACTCATCTCAGCTGTCATGAGCAGCTTGCTTTACCAATTAAGCTATAGCCTTATTTACTAAAAATAGCAAATTATCTCTTATTAAAAAAAAAAATGCGGACAAAGGACTTGCACCTTCATAGACTGGTCATGAGCCAATTATGTTACTATTACATTAATCCGCTCTGAATATATATATATTTATATATAGCTATATTAGCCTCAGAGGGGTTCGAACCCTCGTATGTAATGATGAAAACATTATGTCTTAACCACTTGACTATGAGGCCTTATATTATCATATGTTAAATCTCCGAAGGAGATTAAAAAGTATAAGTCATGCTTTGCTTTTATTCCCTTACCTCTTATCCTTAATTCCTCTTCGGATTTAGAGAATAAGGAAATAAGAATAAAGTAAAAGCCCAATGCAAGTATCGCACTTGCTTCAGCTGGTTACAAAACAGCTACATTACTTTTATGCTAATCAGGCTAAATATCTTATTAATAATTAAAATTTAATGTGAGATATACTACAATGTTTAGTTATATATATAATTAGTACTTTATACCTAAAAACATTTAAATTCTTTCAGCTAAAGCCTATTAATTGCACTTAATACTAATTAAAAATAATAAAATATAAAATTAATATTAACTACAAAATCGTAGTGTTCAACTACGTATATTTAAGAATATCTTAAGGTAAGTTTCGTGCCTAGATGCATTCAGCACTTATCTCTAACTAACTTAGCGTTCCTGCCGTGCCTATGCTATGATACAAAATATTTACTTAAGTGAAAGTAACATCCCTATTCGCTCATCTATGTTAGTTTGTTGGGCAATTATAGGGCACATAAACAACAGGTAAACCAGAGGTTAATATACCCAGCTCCTTTCGTACGAGGGGGCTATCCTTATTTTATTCTAATTTCCTCTAGAAGATAGAAACCATACTGTCTCACGACGTATTTAACCCAGCTCGTGTAACTTTTTAATCGACGAACAGTCGAACCCTTCATGATTCCTGCATTCATGTGGATAAGTTAAGCCGACATCGAGGTGCCAAACTGCGCACTCAATTTGTACTCTCTGGCGCAATTAGCCTGTTCAATTTTTGTTAATAAAAGAAATTTATTTACTTCTTTATATCCATTTTTTACAAAATGGTTCAGACTATTTCTTCATATTTATTTATTTTCTGTATATTTATTAACTGCAACGCGAAATTGTAAAAATCCCACAAAAAAAAATTTTTTTTTTTGTTTAATTATAGTCTTTACTACTTACTCAACCTTTAACTCCAAATGCTCCATTTCGATTTCTGGAATGAAGCATTGAATATTGTACATTAGATTTAACATGGCCTCTTAGTATTACTGCTGATAATCCTTTAAAGGAAGAATCAACGTTTTTTAAACCACCTTTTCATTTCATCTTAAAAACAGATCTAGAGGCAGTAAACCGTCTGGTTAATCTACCTTTAGCTTCTATTCTAATACCACGTATTTTCATGTGCTTTAAAGATCTAAGTATATAATTCCTTAATGAAACAGGGTACTCCTTTCTTTCTTCAAAAACAGAAGCAAGTGATCTTCTACTTTTAATTTCTTTTTTGAAATTACCAGCTTGTGGTGTAGCCAAAACTTGCTGGTCCAAAGCGTAAGGAAAAATATTTAAGAGTAATTTATTTAAAGAATCTCTTCTGGCAAAAGCGGAGTTAAAAGTAAACAATGAATTAATTTTAAGGTTTCTCAATTTATTTAAGAGCTGTTCATTATTATTTTTATTGCCGGAGCCATGAGCAAGAGATTTTTCTTTTATTATACTTATGTTCGGTAATTTAACTTTATTTAAGGATTTTTTTAATACTCTATATAATCTATTCTCTCTGTTTTTTAGTTTTAAAGAAACAGCTTGCGTAAAAATATCACTATTTAAATGCATTTTTTTCAAATTAACGAGATTAAATACTACATTTTTATTATAAATTTGGCTAACCAGATATCTCAGTTTTAATAAGAAGGCATGTTTAAACTTAATTTGGTTAAGTGTAAGTAATTTTATACATATAGTTAATTTATTAAGATAATGTAATTTAACTTTACGCATATAATCCGTATAATCCGGATATTTAATACGAATAAGACTATTAAGTTTACGCTTAAAAATTAAAAGTTTTTCATCCTCATTTAATACTTTGTTTTCAACTAAATTAGATATTAAATAAATATGTTTATTTGTTAGATCAAAGTATTTACATAATTTTTCCACAAATGACTTCTTAAATAATGTAACATAATCTGTATAATGATTAGGTATTCTCAGATATTCTTTAAGACTAAAAGGTCTATTATAAGTTATAATTTCTTTACTATTCCTATCCATATTAATAAACCGTTTTAAACGTTTATTGGGCCTATACAAATCAAAAATTTGTTTTTTAATCTTTCTAATTAAAAATTTTTTTTCTGTATTATAAAAATATAAAGTAATAACAGCTTTAGAACTAGTATGTTTTAAGTCTCCTTTAGCTACAAATATTTTATTGGCAGATAGTCCTCTAGATCTACTACGTTTACGTCTAGACATATTTTGTTGACCTTTTTTATTGCTTTTTTTAGCTTTTTTTTTACTTTTTTTGTTTTTAAAATAAAAATTAAAATAACTTTTTACTAAACTCATAAAATTATTATCAGCTACAGGTAATAATTTAAGATAGTTTTTATTATAAGCATAAATACTATTTCTTCATTCCTGAGCTGCAGGTGTAAAATGTCTTATTCGCCCGGTATCACTTGTTTTTACCTTTAGAGGTATAACTTTAACATCCTTTTGTTTTTTCTTAAATATAAGTGGTTTTGCGTCTTGCTTTTGGCCCATATCCACCGAATTAGGATAAGGGTTAAATAAATCCTTTAATTTACTTCCATTTGTTTTTCTTGCTTGCTTATGTGGAGTAAACAGTATAGTGGGTTTTATTTGAGATATTTTTTGCTTTAACTTACCCATTTTTTTTTTTTTTGATAATAAATATTTTTTTCTCTTTATAATGGTAGCTCATGCTCAATATTAAATTAAGTCTATCTTGTTAATATTAGTATTAATATTAATATATTGGATATACAGAATAATAAATATGTTAGGTTTAAAAGAAGGTTTATTGTTAGCATACTCACCTTCTAGTCGTTGAACGGGTTTACTCCTTTATCTTTTTTTTCACATGTTAAAAAAAAGGATAGTGCTTAAGTAAACTTCGCTTCAAGTGAACTTTAAAAGCCATTCTTGAAATTAACCCAATAATTAACCAATAGATTTATTCGCTAAAATTTTTAGAAATAAAACAATGGAGGACTAACATCCCTAGCGTAGCTTTTTCAAAAATCCAAGACCTTTCCTTTCTGCATCTTGTGATCATATGCCCCGCTTACGCGACTGATAGACGTGTAAGTCAAACAGTAAAGCAAGATTAAGCCATTAAACTTGACAAGTAATAAACATAATTATATAAAAAGTGTAATTTAAACTAATTATATAACTAAAAACATTAGAAAAGTATTTTCAAATTAATGTTTTAATTACATCTATTTTCCATATAGTTAAAATCTTACTTAAATTAAATTAATAATTCTAACTTAATAGATATATAGTTGGATTAGTTATAGCCTAAGCTAAACCAATAACAAACTAAAAATAAAAATATACAATTTGTATATTTAATTGTCATAAGTAAGTCATGACAATTTTACAAAATTAACTTTGGATACACCCAGGTACTTTTTATGGGATCTGTGCCCCGCATAAACTGCCTCCTAGCCATTGTTCCCATTTGATGGGTTAATTATAATACTTAATAACATAACATTACATAACATAACATCAACATACCTTATATTATAACGCAGACTCTATAGCCTACGAATATGATAAACAAAATAAAGGTGTTTCAATTTTGTCTAAACGAGGTTTAAAAAATTGCCTCCAACTACCTTATACACTAATATTAGTTCAATCATATTCAATAACTAGCAACAGTAAAGCTGCATAGGGTCTTCTCGTCTATCTAGAGGTAAACTGTATCTGCACAGTTATTCCAATTTCACTGAGCCAATCATTGAGACAGCTGTTGTATCGTTAAATCATTCATGCAAGACCGCATTTAACGGCCAGGGTATTCCGCTACCTTAGGACCCTCATAGGTAAGGCCGCCATTGATCGGGGTTTCCTTCAAATCCAAACTTATATTAGTCAACCTAGAAAATTCGTTAACCAGCCGACATTGGGCAGAAATCACACTCAATACTTTGATTTATTATCTTATTGCAAAGTGCTTTGTTTTAATTAAACAGTCGTACAACACTATTCCATGCTTCCTATTCTTTACCTTATATTAATAAGTAAGAATGGCTCTCCTTATCCCGAAGTTACGGTAGTTAGTTTGCCGAGTTCCTTAATGATTGTTCACTCAAACGCCTTCGTATTCTCTACTTGCTTACTTGTGGTAGTATTTAGGTACGGTTTATTTAGCCTTATTTCATCAATTTTCATATATTTTAGTATATTTAAAGTAATAAAATAAACATTACTTGTTACAAGTTTTTCCAGAACCTTCTTCACTTTTCTTACAAAGTATAAATATTATCACTCTCACCTCAGGGGCGAGTATAAATTTTATTACAAAACAAGAAGATGTTGTTACTTTGTAGGTAAGGTTTACTCATCGTTTAATCCTTTAGGTTAATAAACTTAGAGGCCGTTACTTTAATAAATCCATAAGCTTTAGGCGAGGGCTATAATATCTTTTGTTAGATATTCCCCAAATTACGGGACCCTTTTTCGTTACTCATGTCAGCATTCTCACTTGGGTTACCTACTAATTTAGGCGTGCCTAAATTAATTATATACTCTTAAAAAGAATATGTCTTAGATTTACCCAACGTTCTGCTACCCCATAGTTAAATTATAAATCATCTTTAACAATATGGACAAGGTGTCGGTATATTGTTTAGATCCGTTAAATTTTCGGTGCAACTATCAATGTAAAGTTTTGTTTACTAAACCAGTGCTCTGTTACGAGGTCTTCAAAAAATAGCCGCTTCTAAGCCTATTTCCTAGTTGTATTAGATAGAAACTTCCTTAGTTTCACTTAACAATAATTTTGGAACCTTAACTCTTGTTCTGGGCTGTTTCCCTTTAGACATACAACCTTATCGTACTATGTCCGATTATTCAATACATTTTAATATTCATCATTGCCCTTCCGAGTGCGAATACTCACCGATAAAATCCTCACGATTCCCCGATATATGCAAAATTATTTCTTATCTAAGCAATGGCTAGATAAAAAATTATAAGTTGCCTGAGATCACAGTTCTGTACCTGCTATGATGTAACTTGAATTACCTACTTATATAGGTTTCGCAGAAAACCAGCTATCCTAGTCAGTTTTGTCTTTCACTAACTTACCACAGTTCATCGGATATCTTTACAACGATAAACCGTTCGGGCTTTTATAACCCTGACCATGGTAAGATCACTAGGCTTCGGGTCTAATTTTAGATACTAATTCATTATTTCATAATTGGTTTATCTAGGCATTACTGCTCGCATCTAATATTAACTTGCTGACCCATACCGGGTAGGTCCGGCCCTCACGAGCCTTTCCCCCCTCGGAACCGTACGTGCGCGCTTTCCACGCATACGGCTCGAGCCTCCTGTCAGTATTTTCGCTATCCCCTTGTACCCGAGAGTCGTCGCTACTAATTACTGGGACTTCTTACGAAATCACCTTCTTAATATTATTAACTTTTTCCAGGTTTTTTTCCGTGGGGCATCAACTATGATAGCAGATTTTTTTTTTTTTTGTCCTTATATGACAGTGTGATCTTATTTAGACAAAGGTGGAAGAAAAATTTTAAACTGGAACTATTTATAATCAAGTCAGGACACTGATGACTAAGTCTGCTGTCTTTCAACATAAGCCATATGGCTCTATCCCTATCATTACAATAAGGCGTTCGCTTTTTAGCCTCTCTCATACCCACTAGCCGATACCATCATTTCCGCAGAGTCACAACCTCTATATTTTTTTCGATATATCAGGCCTCTGTAATAAATTACAGTAGCTATTGGGCTTACCATGTTCCGCTGTTAACACAAATTTATATTAGACCTTAGGTAGATACTATATTCCGTGGATATTATGGCTCTGACTTCCCTGCATAGTCGTTTCATTCCTAATCCCATGCTACATACATAGACACTTTTTACGAAACCTCAACCATATCTTCGCTTACGCTTACCATAGTCTACATTTATCCTAAGCTTTCGCCATTCTCTCTAGAGCTTCACACCCCTAAATTACTTCAGGCGCATGTCTAGATAGGATCAAGATAGAGCAATCTTGAGAGTATCACACTCCATTGTTAACAGCAACTTCATTGTCGCAATATGCAAAAGGTACGCTCGTATTATTTATTTAAACTTGAGCTGCTTATAAAACTACTATTTCAACCTTTCCTTCACAGTACTTTACGCTATCGCTTATGTATTATATTTAGCCTTAGAGGAAGGTTCCCCTTATATTCAAACAGGTTATTGCCCGTTTTACTTATTTATTTAAGTAAAAAATATATAAATATATATTTTCTGATTTTTATAGGCTGTTCTATTTTCATTCACACTAATCATAGAATCTCGTTTGATTTCTTTTCCTGAAGTTACTAAGATATTTCAATTCACTTCGTTTATTATTGAATTTCTCTAAGAGTACATGTGCTACATTTTTAATGAAATACACAAATTAAAAAACTCTCTTTAATACATAACAAGATATTCCTAATAGTTTCTTTATATACTTGCCTATACAAAAAATATTCCCTTGTATAGAAACATTGTTTGATATCTGTCACATTACTAATAAAAATCAACACTATTAGTCTTTCGGGTTATTATGATTCGAACATAACAATTCCTCAACCCAAATGAGGCGCCTAACCAACCTGGCTCTAACCCGTATTTTTTTTTTGTACAGAGAATATCCGATTTGAACGGATGTGATCTATTAAATCTAATAAGTTTCAAGCTTATCGCCTTAAACCACTCGGCCAATCCTCTTTATAGTAGCATATAGTTATATGTTAGCTACTAACTAGTTAACATTAATAAATTAAAGATTAAATTTAAGATATTATTCAGCATTATAGAATTAAGCACAATACACTTAAATTGATTCCTCAGAGACTTGAACTCCGAACATATCCTTATCAAGAATACGCTTTACCAATTAAGCTAAGGAACCTATTATCTTAAAATTATCTTAATAAGGTCAATTGACCTTATTAAGATAACCTATTATATTAAGGAGTTTTAATTTATATTATGTAACATAAATCTCCTCCTTATAATAATAAGAGATAATATTTTAAGTATTTATATAACAACTAATTAAAGAATATATTAGGATAAAAAAGAACTTAAACAATCTGTTTTACAAAGAACGACATTAAAGATAATATACTTACAACTAATTTTTATTAGTAAAAATAAATAGCTAACTAATAAACATATAGTACAAAAATATTAAGAATAAAACATAGTAATCTTAAACTTAAGCTTAAAACTAAATTTATGTAAAAATAACTTTGCTATTAGCTCATTAATTGAAAAATAAATTAATCTATATCGTCAAATATACTTGACATTTCATTTGTAAATCTATAATTGAAGTAAAAGAAGGGGAGATAGAAGTAGATGCAGTAAAAGTAGAAAGAATATAAGCAGCAGATGTAGTAGAAGTATTTTCAGTCTATACAGTAAAATAAGTAGTGCAGTATAAGTATCCTGGTCTCTAGATATGCTTGCTTATACATCGACAATTTATCCCGATCTTGTTGTAAGTCTTCTTTTTATGACTTCAACGCAACATAGTAAAATATTTGCAACACGCATGCTCTAGATTTTATCATATATTATTCATAGGCCATTTTTTTTTCCTCTTTAATATCTATGATTCTTTATATATCTCATTTGACTTGTATTACTCTATGTTCTCTAGTAAACAGCTTATCAGGACCATCTCTATCCGAATCCGTTTCAAAATAATCGGATTTAGAATAATTATCATTATAAACCAAGACTTTATAAGACTCTAAGTTAAGTTGTAAAAACTTCAATAATTTAAAATTAGATACAAGATAATTTAGAAACAATAAAAAAAAAAAAGAAGTGTAGACAGAAAAAAGAAGAACCAACGCTATATATGCTCCACGAGATTAAAGATTCCTAATGTGCTAGGCTTGTAGTACATAACCAAAGTTATACCTACGATTATTTGTATAACTAAACAAACAGCTAATAAAGAACCAAAATTATAAATATAACTTAGGTTACTTGGTTGTGATGAATCGATCATATAAGAGTTAACCAATCTTAATAAAGGATGACTTTTAAAAATTATCATTTTATATTTAAAATTTTATTAATATTTTTTTTTTTTCTAAATAAAAATATTAAACTGTAAATTTTAAAAAAATTATAAGGTTTTTAGTGCTGACTTTACTTTTTTCGTCTGCCTGTCCCTCACACCTAAAAATATATACGATTTAAAGCGCAGGCTAATCCTGCAGTCCACACGGACTGCATGGGGCTGAAGAAAAGGCAAGAAAAATTTTAATTAAATAAAAGGCTTTATTTTTTTTTTAGTTTCCCCTGTGCAAGCCATGCTGGCTTGTAAAACACGCGACAGTTCTTTTAAAAGATTTCTAAACTTAACTTGGATGATATTATGCTTAATTAAAAAGAGTTATAAAGTATCAAGAGCACTCAGATTTGAACTGAGAAGGTGAAGTTTGAAGCTTCAAATTTTACCATTAAACTATGCTCTTTATTTTTTAATACTAAATTTACTCTTTATAATTTCTATTATATCGGAAAAGAGATGATTCGAACATCCAGGTGTAGAACACAATATTTAGCAAATATCTCGTTTTACCAATAACAACTTTTCCTAAATACTTTTAATTATTATATATAAGTATACGGGTTAAACCGGTCTCGATCCGATATACACTTCTATGACAATGAAGGTTCTTACCAATTAGAATATTAACCCTTACGGCCAGCCGAATTCGAATCGACACAAATCGTTTGGAAGACGAAAGGTCTACCATTAACCTATGGCCGTTTATTTTTTTTTCTTATTTAATAAAAAGAGTTTTTAAATTTAAAACCTATGGGATTCGAACCCATATAACAAAGATTAAAAGTATTGAAATTTACCTTTAAACTAAGATATTATTTATTCTTTTTTTTATATATTATCTCCTAATTATCTATGGCGAAAAAAAAAATATATATATTACTAAGCTTATTCTTAGTAATATATTATTCTTATCTAAGACTCGAACTTAGATCTAGATATTAGAAATATCCTGCTCTACCATTGAGCTAATAAGAGTTAATAAACATTGCTAAGCGGAGGCTAGCAATGCTCATTAAAACAGTATTAAAACTTAATCAGGTTATAAGAAAAAATAGGCATCAAGTAATTAAAAACAAATTTTATCATGAAATCTTTGATTTTTTACTTCTTTTTCTACATATTACTAATAAACATTAAAACTAATATTAGCATAAATCCAATAATAAACTTAAAAATTAACACTGCTTACTATATAGGAAAAATAAAATTAAGAATTGAAAACAGACACGCACGCGAAACTGCAGCAAAGCTATACTTAAATATATATAATTAAATCTACACTCTTTTTTTTAATATAAATAGAAATTTTCTATATAAATAAAGATTTTCTATATAAATAAAGATTCCCTTTATAAATAAAAAAGTTTTTCTAAGTTATACATAACCTTTGACTATATTTTATAACTTTAAAAGAGATTAATCTTTTAAGATCTGCTTTTAGATTTTATTTAGAAAGCTACATAATTTTATAAGAACAATAACCTCTTAATATTATATTGCCCTTATATTAATACTAGGTATCTACAAAGTTTATCTACCCTTTATCTTACTTGACGTTTTTACCATTGAAAGTAAATTTAACACAACTTCAAAATTAAAACTATAAAGTAATCGTAACCACGTGGCATTCTTATCAGCTCTACCATAATAAAATGAAATAAGATAAACTACCCTAAATTTTTACTAGCCCGTGATAATACTACTAAGCAGGATTAATAAAAAAAAAAAAGAGGCGCTTAATAAAAAAAAAAATAATTTTTTTTTTTTACAATCTTAAGTATTCAAGGTATCCTTCAAACCAGGTACCTATGAAGGTCTTTGAATAGGTAGCTTTGTATTAAGAAGTTTAGTATACGAAGACTATAATTATAATATATTTTTTATTATTGCAATAAAAAAAAGTAAAAATACCACCACAAGGGTAAATAAATCATTGCTTCGGCAAAAACAAAGAATTAAACTTATTCAAATTTATTTATAGCCTATGTGCTATATATAGCATATATATATAAACAGAGATATAAACAGAGATATAAACAGAGATATGGTGGAATTAAACCCCTAATTTAAGATCTACAATCAAAACATAGAACCATCTACAGCATATCCCTTAATATGTACTTTATTATTTTAGCTGTAAAAGAAATCTTTTCCATATTTTTTGTCATGGCCAAACGGTAGGCTAGCAACTAACCTCAAGTAATATTGAATCTAAAATACCTCAAAGATGATTCAAAATCTGCTTACTAATAAATATATAGAATATATACTAGAAATTATAGGTATAAAGTAGTTTAGAAGAAAAAGAAACGACACATTACTCAATAATATATTTAAGATAGGAATACTACTATTAAAATAAAAACGCTTGAATAGATTAATTAATTTACCAAAAATAGGTTTTATCTATGAAACACTGGAAGGTATAAGAACATGAGGAAAAACAAATACCAATCAGGATCCGGAATATTTTCAGTCAATAATTGTCAATATTTACAACTAGTATACTACTATTATTTATATTTAGACTCTTTATTAGGCAAAAGAATAAGAAATAAGAAAAAAGATAAGAAATAAGCAAAAAGTACATACCTTTATAACCAAACAATAAAAATAAAAAGTTTATTTTTATATTAATTATTAGTATTAAATATAACATTTTTGCTTATTCAATAAAACATATATATTTATTTTGGCAAACATAATTACTAAGCTAGCTAGTTAAAAAGTAAAGGGGGGGCTTTATCACAAATTAGTGCCTACACGTTTATAGAGCCAGTCTTAATTTATGCTTTCTCCCGGATTTTCCTTATAGTTAAAGGGAATTTAACCCTAAAATACTTCTAAGGGATAAGTATATAAGTACTACGTATCTATAACTAATTAGTAGTTTACTAGGCTCTAGGGCTCCGTCCAAAAGAAAAAGAATATAGGTAAATATTATTAAAGAGATTATATAACAAAAATATAAATAAATACAAAAAAAGAGGGGGGGGGCGTAGGACGTTTGTACACTACACTCGATCCCCTCCCACATGCAAAAAATAATTAAAACTAACCTAGGGTTTAACAGTAGTATTAGAAGAGTATAATGCCAAAAAGCATAAAATAACCCTTATATCTATGAACCCCAGTAATATATGGAAATATATAAAAAAAGCCATACAACATCCACAAAATGTCAATATAATATACTTGCCTCTAAACCCAGATGGTGATTATCTGTAGAATGATAGGCCAAAACACGTCATAAACCCACAGCTATGAAAGCTGTACCGATCATTACATGTACAAATATTAACATAAGGCTCTTTATCCTTATTTCAAGAACTCACGTTCTTGTTTAGACTATATCATTAATGTATACACTTTGATTATACATCAGGTAAAGTTTTCGTGGCAGGGTTTTCCAACTCGTCTTCTAAAGTATTAAAAATACAGACAGTTAGCCTGCTAGTCGTTGAACCGTTATATATTATATGTATGGCTAGACTTTTTATTTTTAAATATTTATTATAGAATAGGCAGCTCCTGCTTTTTGGTTTACGTAACCACAACAAGAAGACGTACAAAAGGAAAACTATGCTTAATATATAATTGGCTGCTTATTGCCCTCAATTTAACATAATAAATTATAAGCGGTTCCAAGCAATTTATCTTTTTCACTATAAATCAATATATTAATACATCAATCTAAACCATGTTTATGATTTGAATTCATAAGAAGAAAAATGTCATGTATTATATTGATATAATAGGGGCTACATATAAAACTAAAACATACAAAACTAATTATTAATTCTACTATTATTCATACCAGATCAAATTAAACAAATCTCATTTAAACCCCTAATGGTTAAATGAGATTTTTCCCCTATTAGGTCTGCAATTTTTTTTTCACAGAAAAAAAAATCATTATAATCTAAAAACTTGGTTCCTTGTAAAGGGTATTTATCAAAAAAAAGGAATAATATTATCAGGTATTTTACTATATTTATATACGATATACACTACACTATTTGGTCTTCTACAAGCCTTTTCAAGAGTTCCACAATCTAAATAAGTAATAAATTCGCTTAATAAAAACTCATCTCGTGAATGTTGAGATACTGAAAAATATATTTTTACCTGATATCCTATAGCATAAAAAGAGCTTTTTTTTTTTTATCCTATGTGAAAACAACCTTCCCCGTCTATAAATCCTGTTAACCAGTTAGGGTCAGGTATTCCCTTAAAATTAACCAAAGATCTTGACACAGCTATAGTATTAGGAAATGCTTTTTAAGTAATACTGATAAACCTAAGTTCATAGAAGCTCTCTAGTTAAGAATTTTTTTAATTCCTTCTAACGTAGATTGTTCTTTTTTATTTTACAAACTTACTATAGATTTGAATAACAAGAAATCAGCTTGTTTTTTTTTTACTTATTAAAGGATATTTATCAAAAAGGGGAATAATGATATTAATCAAATCATTAAAGGATTGTGCTGTATAAGCCGCAGCATTACGGGTTTTACGCACAGTAACTGTACCCCACAAAAAAAAAGCTTGTATTCGTTCCAATAACTATAAATCTCTAACATGTAACTCTATAGCAAATATGGGTAATACACGCCAACCTGACTTCCTTTGAGAGTTTTTAGTAAATCTTACACTAAAGGATCCTTCCCATCGGATAAACCTGTGACTCAGTATGGTTGAAGTTTGACTGATGATTCTCTAATGGTAGAAATATAATTTTGTTGAGGTTTAAGTAATAAATTTAAATTGCACCCGTGAAAGCCGGTTCCGAAATAAAAACATGACCCAAATGCACCATCACTTATAGTGAATGAAGAAACAGTGTATTCTACACCTTGTAAGCCGGTAAATACTAGAGCTAATAGTACTGTAGCTACTAAACCATCTAAAGCTCCACTTCTGTTTCCTTGTATTAAAGAATGATGAGCAAAGGTTACTGTTACCAAATCTAAAAATAATAGCTTTATTTTTTTCTATTACCCCTGTATTTTATATTAATTATATCTTTACCCATAGATAATTATTCATGATTTGTAAATTTAATATAAAACCTTGTGTTCTTCTTGTACATTTTTTTAGAAGAAAAAGATTCCCACTGTACATTAAGCAGCATTTCAGCCACCTACCGATGAACCAGTCTGTAGTGACCTTTCATAAGGCCAACGGTCTTAACTTATAATATTAGTCGTTGACCGTTTTCATCAGTATTGCCAATAATAGTTAAATTATCAATATCTATATAAAGATATTCTATTATATATTTCAGCTTTGCTAAAGCTATGCTTTAATCTAATGTTTTTTTATGAAAATTGCACATTATTTATAACAGGACTATAAAAAAGAATAAAAAAAAAAAGAATAGATTTAAAATATATTTGGTTTAACCATATTTAATTTATATAAAAAATAAGGGTGCATATGAAGTAAAACCAAGGGTATTAAAATAGGTAAATTTTTTTTAGGGAAATATATATTATATTGATCTATGGCTCCTGCAGAATGTATAGCAATACTTAAACTATACTTTTTTTCTAGTATTGAAACTAATAATTTTACTTCTTTTAAAGTAAAACAATTAGTAGATAATTTTACACCTCTATTTTTAATTCATCCCCCATCGTCCATTATTCATATAGCTAAAGCCATAGGAGATAAGTATTCTTCTATTCAATCTGGTACAACTTTTTGACCCTCTTGCCCTGAGGGACTCAGAGGATAAAAATCATCGTATATTCAATTAAAAGAACTATATGTAAAAGTTCTAAATCTACAGTAATAATTTAACTTACCATTTATTACTCTACTCTGAATTTGAGGTATATTTTCTTTACAATAACCATGTTTTAATAAAACACTATGTAATCATATTATATATTCTATATGTTCTCCTTTTTGGTAAAAACAAAATCGCGATCCATTACCATCTCTTTCCATTGTACCATCACCTAAAAGAGACCCTATTAATAAACATAATATATTATAATTATGTGGACCTATTCGCTTAGTAGATGGTACTTTACTATAAGACAAAATAAAAGGATTAAAAGAATTAATATCTATTTTTTTTATTTTTAGTATGCTTTTTCATCTTAGGCAAACACCTGATGATAATAATATTCAACTTTAATTAACAAATTAGTTAGGCAAAGTTGCCTAACTAACATAAGATTTTAGTCCCTAATAATACCTTAGAGTACTTCCCGTACATGGAATGAAGTAATCCTTCTCTTATTACGATATTGTACTCGTTATAAAGCTCGACTGTACATTCGGACAGACATTTCAGCCTAACCCCGGTGAACCAGTCTGTAGCGACATTTACAACTGCCGACGGTCTTTAATCAGGATATCATTAACCGTTTTCACCTAATTTTTCTATACATTTCTAAGTAAGTTCGATTGTAATCTTCTTTTTACTTACGTTATTACATTTTATTTTTGAAAACTCCTATTCTTTTTATTTTATATTGTTTGTATTCTACTTCTTGAATACGATTATCTAGTTGTCTTTTTAAAGTATTAAATCCCACACCTATTTCTTTGGCTGAGTCAGCTAAATTTGATTTTATGATGATTTCTCCTGAGGGGTTTAAAATTTCAAAAACACTACTGCTTGATCTTCTATGTATTAATTTTTTTGTATTAATATCTAACTCCCGTCCATCGCTAAAATGTTCAATAGTAGCTTCAGCATCTAATATTTCAAGGATTTCAGCCAAACTAATGTTCACTTTTTCTCCTTTATAGTCTGAGAGTCTAAAGTTATTCATAGTCATAGACAGTTTTATTAATAAACCTTTAATTCTTTCTGTTCTATAAGCACCTATAAAAATAGCATGGCAAATTAATTTAAAATCTTTAAAATCTAAGCCTTTTTTTGATATGAATTTCATTTCATCAAAGAAAGGTATAAAAACATTATTTAAAAATTGTGTATTTTTTATAGTTAATGTGGCAAGAGGTTTACTGTTGTTTACTGCTTTACCTTTTCCAATAGATATTACAGAAGAACATTCCAATTTATTTAATGAGTATGTGTCTAAGCCTAGATTATTTTTCAGGTATTCTTTTATCGCATTTAAAAGAGATCTTTGACTTTCTGACAGTTTTATTGAAAATACAGGCTCCATAGTATTTCTACTAAGACTAAAAGAACCGTCTCCTTCAATAAATCCTAATAATCATTCTTTAGATATTTTAAATTCAGCGTTTCAAGTGTCCCTATCCTCCGGATTAGGTGACAAAAGTAAGCTTTCTAAAAACTTTCGGGAGTTGTTCATATTACTTTTTATGTCTAATATTTGATTTGTTAACTCTTGAGTTAACTCGTCTCTATTTTTATATAAATAATATGCCTTTTTGAAGTCTAAATAATCAAATCTTTTTGTAGAGTTAAGTAAATAAATGTCAAATATATTAATTAGTTTTAAGATATCATCTTTTTTTGTAACATTAAAATGGCAAGTGTTATTGCTAATATAAATATTCCCAAAACCTAACTTATCTTTAATATTATTTAAAACATTTAAATCATCTATATGCAAACCAATAGAAAATTTAAAACTAAATCCTTTAATCGATGAAACTATCATAAATGTTCCCTCTGCGTCAGTAAACCCTGAAAATCATTTATAGAATTCGACGTTTAGATTACTTGTACTAAATTGCATCTGACTTGCTCTTGATCCTGATCCGAAGGATATCGATCTGGAAATAGATAAGCATGCCACGTGAAATTTAGGTTTTAATGATTTTATAAAAATAGTATAAAAATAGTTTGAGCTAAACATAATATGTATAATAAATGTATAGAGTGAGATTTCCACTCACACAGCAATACTGATATATAGAATATCAGTAGTATTAATCTTCACTGTATTAAGTAAAGGTAGTTCAAAAGGATTAACAGCTTCTATACCCATAGGAGGTCATTGAGCCCCTAATTCAATAGTTGGTGATAAAGCACTCGTTTTTAGATTAACTATGTGTTACCAGCTCCACAGGCTTCCTTTTTTTTTATTCTTTTTTTTATAATATATATATAAATAAAAATATAAAAAAAAAAAAGGATAGAAGCAAAGCACATATTAATTTTTTTTTTATTTTTATTTTATCCTTTATTATGTTAATATACTAATGTTAGTTTAATCTACTTTTATTCATTCCCCCCCCCCTTTTATCTTCTTTATTTCATCTAGTCCCTATCTAGTTAAGTGTACTTTGTTTCCCATAAGCAGAGCCACTTTTTGGAAATCCTAAAAATTTTTAGATTTTATCCCATGTAATTTAAATTATTCAAAAATGGGAATCACTTTATTGCTAACATCGGTGAATTTCTCAACTATAAATTCACCATAGCCAGATTTAGGTATGTATCTTCCACAATTTTTAGTATAAATTAAACTTTTTAGGTTGTCTTCATCTCTAGTATGTTGAGTCAGAATAAATCTCAATCATACGGCTTCCCCTAACTTAGATGCTGGGATCTTTTTTTTTTAATGCTACAAAGAAACATCCTTCAGCATCGGTGAAACCAGCTAACCTATGTAAACTTTTTATGGCTCTATCTTTAATTTCTGGTCTTAATATAGGTTCTATATTAGGGAAAGCTAGCCTAAAATTAGAAGATACTTCTCCATTATTTAGCACAGCTTTAATTGACATAATTTTATTTAAACCTTCTAAAGTAAAATGTTTACCTTCTTCCATTAAATTTACTACTTGTTTAAAAAGTAGATAATCGGATTGCTTATTAGTTAATAAAGAGTATTTATCGAAATGGTGAATAATAACTTTTAAGTCTCCAAGTGCATACACTCTAAATTGAACAGATTCCGCACCCAATTTAGATATTTTACCTAGCCAAAGAACAATTTAATTTGTTCTAACAAGGCAAGATCTTTTAAATGTAAACCAATTTGAAAATTAGCTTTTACTCTATAACCTGTCTTACTTTTAGAGTTTGGACTAACACCTACAAAAAAAAACACCCTTCCCCGTCAGTAAAACCAGTGATATAATAAGGATTCAAGCCATTAGTTGAAGCAAAACTAAATTCGGAAAACCTTGCTGACAAAAGGTCAGGCAAGGTTTTTGTCAGCAAAAGTAAAGATAGAAAATAAAAATATTTGGGCTTTTGGATAAACCGGGATTCCAAGTATAGATTCAACTATCGTAATAACATAATTTAAAAAGGCAATAAAAACCAGGTTTCCCCGGCACTTAGAGCACACCTTACAGTATTTTTTTAATACTGAGAAACCGTCTACTCGTTGCTCTTTTACAGATATGTAGCTATCTGGTTTAGATCCGCGATTGCCCATTTCTTGATTAAGACCAAGAATCTCTAATGATGTTACTATACCCTCAGCTATTAACGAGGCCACTTTTTTGTTTTCTTTAAAAGCTTAGTTATTAGGGCTTTAGGGCTTCCCCGGAGTATGGTTTCTATTCACAATTTGTTTTCATGAAAAAACGCTCAAAATATAGCTAAGAAAAATAATGCTTCTGAGACTATAAATAAAGCAACACCCATATTTAATCCTCTTTGCACTGAGAGGGTATGATTACCTAAGTATGTCAAAAATGCAACCATTTATAAATAAACTAATTGGACTATATCTTAATTAATAGGTTAAATATATTAAGTTAACGTATTAATTTTTAACGTGTAGTCTCTGTAGATCCTACTGGGATATTTATCCATCCGTTGGTTTCCTGCTGATTGTCTAGTTATAACTAGAGTTTCCAGCAATTAGTTAAATTTTAAGAGGGCACATAAATGTAACAATACTGTCTTTATAATTTTTATATAGCTTTTATTTACAATTTGCCTATCAAAGATTTAATCTTTAGTCTACCTTGTTCAGTAAGATGTTCCTTAGAAATAATCATATTGTAGACAATCTCTCATTTATTCAAATCATTAGACTTATTACCCAATAAGGGGTATTTATTAAAATAATCAATAAGAAATTTTACACCATTTATAGATAATACACTTAGAGATAATGCTTCTGAACCTTTATTGTTAGTATAATTTTTAAGGTTACAAGACAAAAATAAAGCTAAACTTTCCATAAAAGGTTTCATAGAAGAAGATGTAGGCTTGTCATATGAACGCTGATCTAATCTAAATTTTAGACTAATATTTTCACTAACAGACCTCTTACGAGTATCTGATTTAGCTTTGCTTTCGACATATTTAATACCAAAATGTCCATCAGCTTCCGTAAAGCCTGTAAATCAACTATTGTTTGTAAAGTCGGAATTATCTAATAAACTTTCTGATATGCCTAAAGAATATTTAACGTTAAATACTTTAATTAGATCATTAAATCTTTTGTTCTTAGGTGTTCTAAGTTTACCATGTATTAAGTTAATAAAAAGCATAATTCCAGCCTTATCTCCAATAATATAACGAAGAATATTTTCACCTGTAATTTGAAAACGTCCCACATTACCTAACTCTGATTGGATAAAGGCGTACATACCTAAATTGTTAATATGTGAAGTAAAAACTATTCTAGGGTTAAGTACTCGGTTTAAAGTTGTATTACCTAAAGCAGGAATAGATATATGTCCATCTCCCTCTAACAGGCCAGCTAAATAATGACATAAATTATTCTTTGTAGCTAGTATAGAATTGTTATTATTAGCTTTATAAATATTTAAAGCTTTCTCTATATCTTTGATAGGGATAGCTTTAGCTATATTCAAATTATCAATAGACAGTATAGTACTTTTGAAAAACATTTTACCCTCTGATATAACATCTCTTCATCAAAATGACATTGAAGAAACAACAGATATTAAAGCTATAGTTAAAAAATAATCTGCATTACTAAAACCATGTATTGTTAATACCACGAAATTTTGATATACTGGATTGACTCCCATAGCCAGGTTAATGGATCCTGGCTTCAAAAAAGTCCGACCTTGCGCCGTCAACAAACGATAAAAATTAATTTGTTAAACTAAGAACTTTTGAGGTATATACGCCTACACTTACGTATAGGATAGGACTAGATCTTATTTCTCTAATTTGTAAAAATCACGTAAATGATTTCAAAAGAAAAGAGTTCTTTTGTTATTCATTCCTTCTTTTATTTGTTTTACTTTGTTTAAATAATCGACATCTCCTGGATTAAGTCTATTTGCTTTTTGAAGTTCTAAGACTTTCAAAAAGTCTAAGCAGTTCAAATGCTTACTACTAAATAATGGATATTTAGCAAGATAGTTTGATAATAACATATTACTAGCTAAATTTATAGTTCTTACCCTGTATTGAGGATGAACTGAATCACTTCTTGTAACACCTAGTTTACTATCTAAGAACTTAGCTATTCCATCCATAAACTCATAATTACTTAAACCGTTGTGGTATATTTGTCTTTGTACCAGTTCAAATCTACATTCAACTACGGGATTAGCTCGTTTAGTTTTTGAGCTAGTGGCTCTTACCGAAAAATGGCCATCTCCATCTATGAATCCCGCAAACCAAGGGTTAGAGCCCAATGGTTCACAATTTAAAGGTAACTTAGGTATAATTGCATCAGAGTATTCTGAGACTTTCATTCAGTCAATTAAATCATGTAATGCTTTAATTTTAGGTGTCCTCATACACCCATTTATTAAAGACACAATTAGCACAATGCTTTCTTTACTATTAAATGTTAAAACATAAGCATTAGCTCCTTTTTTTTTTGAAAGAGAACCGTGGCCTAATGTGCTTTGAATCATTAATCCTAAAGACATATCACGTGAATCAAACAAAATTTGTATAGAAGGGTAATATAGTCTACCTTTGGCCGATCTTTCGCTTTTAGGTGTTATTATTGTACCATCAGCTTCAATTAAACCAGCTAAGTAATGTGAAAGCCTACTCTTATTTATATTAGACGAAACATTATTTGTTTCATCTTTATAGGAGCTAAGATAGCTAGTAGCATCCTTATAATTATTAACGGATGTTTCTATTAATAAACAAAACAAAATAAACATAAATACATACGTGACACAAAAGAGAAATTTAAACGTATAGTCTCTGAAGAACCCTAAAAAAACAACATTTAGTAGGTTTCCTGCTGATAGTCCTATTACTACAGGTATAAATAATAGGATTTTCCAGCACATAGTTTGAATATTGACTGGCATATTTAAGGGTTTACCAGTAGTTGTTAATGTTAATAATGCAATACATGTAAATAGAGGCCAAGGTGACGGGGATACCAAATGGAAAGGATGAGCTTGAAAATTACTTCTTGTTAAAATTGTCATTCTTTTATCTTTCTTCATTAATTATTATAATATATAATTATATTACACAAAAAAAAATCGTTTCTAAAAAAAAATCGTTTCTATATAAAAAAATATTTTGGTACCTATGTTAAGACAAAAAAAATATACTAGCCTAATAATAAATTTATTTTAAATAGTTTTTTTTATGGTTTATAGCTTACATAATATTATATATTTTTTCTATTTATTTTTCATAACAAATACTCTAATTTAGTCCTAATCTTTTAAGGGTAGTTTTGCTCCGCTAGCATCAAATATTAACTATAACCTACATATAGTTTACTTTAAAATTAAAAATAAAATTAGGCAAGTTTGACCTACCAGAAACTTGCTAAAGCTTCCAATATTTTTAATAAAAAAAAACATTATATTTAAGTACAGTCTGAAGTCAATACTTTTATATTTTGGCTAAAAGCATTTATCCTTTACCTGAGGGCTAGAAGTAAAAAAAATATATTACAATTAGTCATCAATAAATAGATAAGTAACACTTAATTTAATATATGTTATATTTTGCACACAATAGTGTATAATTTTAATTGCAAATTCAACACCATATTAATCTAACATTTAATACAATTAGTTATATTAATACCGGGTTATGATTAAGGAATAGGTGACTTGAACACCTAACCTACCGTGTGTAAAACGGTTGCTCTACCATTGAGCTAATCCCTTAGGGGCACTGTAACGACAGTGCCTAGTGGCATAGTTTTAGGCTATTTAACACTCTTTTATACTAAGAGAATCTACCTTAGATACTTTATTCAGCGATTTAACTGAAAATGTTAATATTGCGACTTTAACTGAAAATGTTAATATTGCGACTTTATCTGATCCTGATCAGGGATCATAAATAAAAGTAAGATCATAGAAAAAAAAAAAAGTTTTTTTTTTTTTCAAATAGGGAGAGTAAAATAGGAATACTAACATTTAATTTTGAATTCAAACTATATAAATTTTTTTAATTCCATGCTTGCACAATAAATCTTTCTCTGTTAAATGTAATTTATTTTTAAACCTTTGTATGATTCCTTACTATCTGTATACTTCTTTAGAGTTCCACACCAGATATTAGTACTATGTTCCGCATCACGCATAGGAATTATATTGATAATATCAACATTAATAGGTTTCCCGCTTTTAATATAATCAACTACTTTAGACAGACAGTTTTAGCTAGACTTATCTAAAGCTAACCATCATTTAGGACCTAAATTCTAGGGTTGGCTCGGTTTTCCTCTAAAGTGTTACTTTCATTCTTACTCTTCTTTTTTGTCTACTTTAATTACCACTATAATACAACCTACCATAGCAAGAAGTAAAATAATAGATGTTAATATTAGTCATATACTATAACTAGTATACATTATATTACCTATGCTTGTTATATGACTAGTTTCTGATAAATTACCATCTCAAATATTAGTAGTAGTAAAACTAGTATTAGTAAAATTACTAGTAAAAGATATTATACCATTATTAATATATAATAGTATCATATCTAATATATCATTAAATGTATTACTTATATTTGAAATATAGCTAGTAAAAGGTACAATACTATAGGGTATTGTAGAATGTACAGAAGAATAAAAAGAAATAGAAATAATAATAGCTAAAGGTAAACTATTACTGGTGTCAGTTAATAACTCACTTATTCTAACATTTATTAACATTAAAATAAATAAAAACAGAATAGATACAGCTCCTACGTATACTAACAAATAAGATAGACCAATAAAATTAATACCAAGCATTATAAGATAACAAGAAATACTTAAAAATAAACCGATTAAAAATAATGCGGATACAATAGGATTTTTACTAACAATAACAAGTATTGCACAAAAAATAGCAAATAATGAAGCAACATCCAACATTTCCGCCCTAAAACTATTAGTGAAAATCTCTCATAAAAGAATTAAATTAATCATAATAAATTATATAAAAATTATACCTCCACTAAACCAGTCCAATATAAAAAAAAAATTTTTTTTTTTCCTTTAAGATTATTAAGTTTTGTTCTATCAATGTTAAATTATCTAAAAATTGTACTATAACTGTTTTTTATAAAAAAGGAATAAAAATTAAACTATATTAAAGGAGGATAACTTTTCCTAACTCATGGAGAAGGTCGAAAAAGTTTCATACTTTATAACTTTTCGTTTTAATTTTTAGTATGACTATAGTTTAAACGCGTACAAGACTTGAACCTGTAATCTTTGTGGCCGAAACACAATGCCTTACCATTAGGCTAACGCGTATTAATACATATACTTTATACATAGCCCTCAAGATGAATCGAACATCTATCAAAATATTAACAGTATTTCGCTCTACCGTTGAGCTATAAAGGCTTGAATATATAAATAAAAAAATGTTTTTTTTTTCTGCCTTCTAAATTTTTATTAAAAAAACATAGCCAAAATAAAGCTTAATATCTTTTTAATAAAACAATACCCAAACTTAGTATAAGTATAAATACCTCTTATATTTAGTTTAAATTAGATATAATTTAATTAATATATATAGCAAATAAGCTAAAAATAAGCCTAAATATCCGGGGACTAATACCTATCCCGAGGGGGGATAGGGTTGTGTAAAAACATCCACACACGCAGTATAAGCAAGCTTTAAAACAATATTATGTTTTATGGATTATGTAAACCTTTTTACATTTTTTTTTTTACCAAATTACTAGTGAAAAAAAAACATAAAGTTAAATATATTCCTCAACCTGCCCCCCTCCCCTCCCCCCCTAGTCTTTCCCTATTACGTACATATTTCAAAGCTTATAAAATTTATATCTATTATTTAAATATATTTATTAAAATATAAAAAATTATTTATTATATAATAAATAAAAAGTTACTTTCAATAGGAAACAAGAGATTCGAACTCTTAAAAGTACAATACTATTGAGTTTACAGCTCAACCCATCTTACCAATTATGGAAGTTTCCTTGGGGTTTTTGCGTAAAAGAATAGACCTTTTCCATCTCATTACTATTAACCCTGATTATATTTAACAGTAAACTGCTTAATGAATCTAGATTAAATTAAGTTCTTTTAGTATTCAGAAGTCCTTTTAAGTATCTTAAAAAAAATTTTTTTTGCACCTTTATCCCATACACTATTCTTTATCGCATAAAAATCCAAATTCGCTTTTAATATTTAAGTTTATTTTTTTTTAGGCCTATCCCGGATTCGAACCAGATTTAAAAGATCTCTTATTTGCAAAAGAGATCTCTGCACCAAACATAGACTTGAGGCAGTACGGCGGAGCCATACTACCCTTTTTATTGTTAACATTAATTAATCCCGTGCAATTTCCACTACACGAACCATATTTCGACTTAACACCAATTAAAGTCACGCATACGAAAGCCTTCCACTATAATAACTAGACCTATTTATCTAGAATTAAATTCTAATAGTTAGCCAAACTTATTGCACATACTTCTTTCGGCGCCTGACGAGTAGTTAGTACCTATCTGAGATTAAATCCACCGTGACGTGGTGATTCACGATTACTAGTAATTCCTTATTCATGTAGTCGAATTTCAGACTACAATCCATATTTTATCCTACTTTTTGAGATTAGCTTAAATTCACATTTTTGCATCTCTTTGTATAGGAATATGTGGCACGTCTATAGCCCACAATATTTAGGCCATGATGATTTGTCTTGGTCCCTGTTATCATTTCCGATATACTGGTGAACTGCTTTATTTATAAATTTTGCAAATAAAGCAAGGGTTTCCGTTAATTTAATGGAATTAACCAATATCTCACGACATTAACTGAAGACAACCGTGCAACGCTTGTAATATCTTTTCAAGGATACTATACAAATTGTGGTAAGGTTTTTCGCGTAACGACGAATTAAATAACATACTTCACTACTGGTTTCAGAAACGGTCTAATGGTTTCAGTTCCTGCGTTGCCACATTACTCTTGAGGTGGAATGCTTACACTTTCATTTATAAACTAAAAATATTCTAATTTATGGCATTCATAATTTTCTGCTTGGACTACCAGGGTATCTAATCCTGTTCGCTACCCGAGCCTTCGTCCCTCAACGTCAGTTATTAGATAAAAGGTTGCTTTCGCCATTACCAGTCCTTAAGGTATAACTGAATTTCAACTCTACTCCTTAAATACTCACCTCCTTATATATAACTCTAGTAAAACCGTATCATATTTTAGACTAATTTTACCGTCTAGGTACCCTTTAAACCTATTAAATATGAATAACACAAGTCTTCTACGTATTACCGCGACTGCTGGCACGTAATTTGGTCAAGACATATAGATAGAAAATAGTCATAATCAGTATTCTATCTAGAACTTTATTCGACAAAATCGATTCTATATTTTTTCAATATATAAAACATTTACATTTTTTATTATAAAAAAACTAAATATAATAAAAAACTAAATATAGTTAGCCGGAGCTATACATTCCCCCAAGTTGCTGGTTCAGCCGTTAGGCCATTGACCAATATTCCCCACTGCTGTACTATACGTATTGGGGTTTTTTCAGACCCAATGTGATCGATCGACCTCTCAGTCTCGACTACGGAATTTCAAGCTAGTTAAGTCATTACCTTAACTACTACCTATCCGAAATATTTATTGTCCTCTTAAAGCGGAAATTTACTTCCTTTCTTATTCATATTTTTATAAGGTATTTTACCTTACTTTAAGGCAGCCAAAATATTAACTACTCACCTGTACACCACTTCTAATTAAATTAGTGGCTTAATACCACATAGTTAAATTAGACGTTCGATTAGCATGTGTCAAGCACTTGGACAGCGTTCATTCAGAGCCACCATCAAACTCAAATAAAATTTGATGATATAGAAATTATATACACTATATAGTATGAAATTTCTATACCATTACTAATATAATATTCATTAATTATAAATTAAATTAAAAATTATATTTATACAATTAACATAAAGTTGTTACTACTTTTTGTTACATTTAAGCCGGATCCTGTCATAGTTATTAAACTAAAATAAGGCTTAACTTAGGCTTGTAGTTTCATAACCTTCTTTTACTGCCTATAATAAAAAAGGATATATATATATCCTTTTTTTATTAATACATTTAGTTATAATTATAACTAAAAAAAAAAAGATGGGTTTTATTTTCTCTTTAATACCAAAATTTTTACTTTTACTCTCTTCAATATGAGTTTTAGTTTTACAAGCTTCGGACTTTCCTATACTATACGCATATATAGTACCTATACTATATGTAACAAAAAAAAAAAATATGACTTTAGATTAGCACAATCCCTCTATAACAAATTGTACTAGTATACTTACAAAAGTATGAGGTTTAAGTGGACTATTTAAAACAGAAAACTTTTTTTTTCTAAATTAATAATTCTATCTTAAACCAATCTAAGAATTAATAGTTCAAAGGCAACATAATGAGTAAGGTTCACCAATATAAATGTAAAAGTATTAATCTTATTTGTATATAAGACCTAGATGATAAGTGCTATCCTTTGAGTTTATATCAAATACCAGGTATCCCAATCAAAAAAAAAAAAAGGGGGGGGGGGAAAGCATAACTTATTTATAAGAGCTTTTATAGAAAAATTTTATTCACTTGATTTCTAAATACTTACGAATAAAAAACATAAGCAAAAGGTTTAGTATACTTATAAATCAGTATAAGCCTTAATTCTCATATAAAAATAAACGAAAAACAAAGCCAACTACTACTCACTATGTACTTAAAGGTTAAATAATATTACCATTATGACTTATAAGCAAATATACGTTACATTCTAAAATCATCTTTACCTTCTTCATTTTTACCTTTAACCATAGATACATAGTAAAGTATATTTTTTATGGACTAAAGAAAAAAAATGTCGTAAAGGTTTTAAGGTCTATACTAGCATACTTATTTACCATATCTATTTGTTCATCTAAAATAGGACGATTAACCAACATTTTATCTAAAACTATACTGAAATAAAAGTCATCAAACTAAAAATACACTTTTAGTTAAAATATCTCCAATAACAATAAGAGCAAGAAAAAAAAAAACAAGAGCAACTTACAAGAAAATTCTTTCTTATGATTCAAATAAAACCTTTATTTATAGTTTTAATCCTATTTAAATTCAAAAGAACTTAAACCAACCTAAAAACTAAAATAGATTGTTCTGATTATTATTATATATCTAAAATAATTTAACGACAATAGTAAAAAATTAATCCAACTTATTTGATTGGATTACTAATTAAAATTCTAAAAAAAAATAATATTATATATTATTATAATAAAAATTAATATATATAAAAAAAAAAAAATAAGGATTGACTTTAGTACACAATTTTTATTAAATTTAATGTAATTCAAGTAACCCTTTCGTTTGCCGTATTACATTATCTTGAAAATATAAATCCCAAGGTCTAGGCGTACCACAATAGTTAAAAAGGACTTAAAAGAAATAAATTAAGCTTATCTATTATAAGTATCATATAATAAAAAGATGCAATCTTATTAAAAATCTCAAAGTAAATACTTATAATAAAAAAAGAATAGAAACCTATGAACAACTTCTATAATATACGACTAACTCTTCCTCCTCAATCTTTATTAAAGTACACATATTATATTTATTAGATATAATAGGTAAAAATAGCAAAACAGAGAACAAAAACCTAAACACCAGCGCCAATAAAGTGTGATAAATTACATATTTTATTTTTTGCACACAATAAAATAAACGTTTAGATATTTAAATATCTTTCTAGAAATGTAATTAAAATTAATATTTAATATTTAATAATTATTATTTTATTGAAGAAGTAACTATAATTATCATCCATTCACTATAATAGACTCTAAAAATAAAATAAATCTATGTATACTATTCAAATTTAACAATAAAAATAAATTAGACTAAAACTATTAGCATAAAACAAAATTGTATCTATCCTTAGCTAAACTACCGTTATACCAAAGTGAAGCAAAACCAATTTAAATATAAATACCATTCTTCCCCCCCCTTCACAGGTATACATTAAAATTATACTAAGCTTAGCATATACTCTCTCCAAACGTCTGCTCAGAAATTGAAAAGATCTTGTTTTACAAAAAAAAAAGGTATTTAAACCTCTTTAATATAACCACATTAACTTGGCATAATTAGGTAGGGTGTAACAAAAGACTTTGCTTTGCAATGGTTAATCCTTAAAGTTAAGTATAAATCTTTAACAGAGTATAAACTCTAAGGATTACCCACCTCCACCAGGCTAATTCTTTTACAACAATTTAATGTAAATTAGACTTAACCACCGCACAAGAAAATATACAAAGACAACTCTTGCAGCTTAACAGCACAAAAAAGCTAAGCTACCTAAAGTAACTTGAGCTAAAAAAAGAAATACGCATTATTAATAAATATCTGAAAATTTAAACTAAGATATTAATCGAAAAAATAAACCAAAATAACCATTATACGAATTCAGAAACATTTCTCCCTATAAAGTTCTATTATTAAATATAATAACAAATTTATCCTATAATTTCCTACTAACAACTAAAAAAAAAAGTCACCCTAAATATTTATCACACTAAAAGTTAAAAGGTTTAAAACCAGATTCTATTCCATATCAAAATTCCATTTTAATACTACCCCCCTACTAAAATAATATTTAAAGATTTAATAACAATTCTACATTCTTCCTTAGTCTATAAATTAAAGGGTGCAGCTAAAGTTTATCTATTTCCCACTATAAAAGTTCTGTATAGACACACTTTACTTTTTTTTTTTGAGCTAGTGGATAAACAATAGCATATATACAGAAATATGGAGGAATTGAACCCCTAATTTAAGATCTGCAATCAAAATATAGAACCATCTACAGCATATCCCTTAATACGGGCTTTATTATGCTAAAAAAAAGTAATAAAGCCCATACTTTTTTGCCATGTTGGCTATGCCTCAGAAAAAAATCTCTTTATAATAAATATACAATAAGTAGAAAAAGCTAATAATAGTACTATTATAAATAATTTAGAATAAATATTATAAATCGGCAACACTAGATATTGATATAGTGTATTGACTATTTCAAACAAACAGCTCAATATACATACATCTGATTAAGAATCTTACCCATAAGATTCTTAAAATAAAATTTGTTATTTTAATAAGGACTGGGGGTTTAGAGTTGTTTACTATTTTTCCTAAAGAAAGACATACAACACTACTATAATTTCGACTCCCATTTGTTACTAGATAAAATTTCGCTAAATAACTCGTTTATTAGTATCATAAATTAATAAATATAATTTATTTATCCTAATATCATTACTACCTAATAACGGTGTATATTTTGCATAGAAATAGGCATTAATGAAAAAGGAATAATAAGTAAAACTAATAAAACTAAATCCATATTTAATTCTAAAAAAATAATTAATAAATATGAAACAAAACCTATTAAAACATATAAAGCATAATTTGTAACTATACCTGTACTTAAAGATTCAATATTATTACTTAATTTAAGCAATCCTTTCTCAAGTCCATAAGGCCCAATCATCTCTACTGAACCTTTATCTAAAAACTTAGTAGTTATACCCCCTGTATTTAAAACAAAATTAGTAACATATTTGTTATAGAACATTTCAATAAAGAAACGTTGGTTAAAAAACCCAAAAAGGTTATAGCCTAGTCTCGTAAATTTGAAGTGAACTAAAGCAGTCGGAATAAATTCCGATAAGATTATAGCGAGTGTACTTAAAGATAAAGTAAATACCAAAGGCAACAATTTGAATAATGTAGGCACTGCAAACTCTGTCTCAAGCATAATTTCATGTGTAGGATGAATAAATAAACTATTATCTGCAAAGAAACCTGAACCTAACCCTATAAAAATATCTTTAGTAATATAACCAAAGAAAATAGAGAATAGAGCTAATATAATTAACGGTATACTTAAAAATAAGTCACCTTCGTGAGCATTCTTATAATTTATAAGAGGTCCATTCGGGTTAGTTAAAAAAGTAATATATAATACTTTCACACTATATAAAGTCGTAAACATAGCACCAATCGTAGCTATAAAGTAAACAACTGTACCACTAAAATAAAACTGTCCATACGCAGATTCTAAAATAAAATCTTTACTATAAAACCCGGTCATAAATGGGAAAGCAACTAAGCTAAGGCTTGCTATTAACATCACAGAATAAGTTAAAGGTAAAAAAGGTCTTAACCCACCATATTTTCTAAAATCTTGATTATCTGCAACTGAATGTATTACAGCCCCGGCACCTAGGAATAATAATGCTTTGTAAAAAGCGTGATTAACTAAGTGGAATAAAGCTACGTTATATGAAGACAATCCTACTGCTATTACCATCATCCCCAATTGACTCATTGTGGAATAGGCAATAACTTTTTTAATATCTTGTTGAAATAATCCAATAAGACTACTAAATACAGTAGTTATAGCTCCTAATCATAAACATAATATTAATACAGTTGAACTATATTCTATTAAAGGACTAGTACGCATTAAAAGGTACACACCTGCCGTTACCATAGTAGCAGCATGTATTAAAGCAGAAACAGGTGTAGGCGAATTAGTTGACTCGTGCTATATGTAAAAGAATAATTACACAAATACTGCACAAATACTCAACAACTTACATTGTTGTTCGGACTATATCTTCAATTACATTACTTGTTAATAAGTTTAATTTTTTCTTTGATTATTTTTATACCTGAATCAGTTAAATGTTTTTTATCTTTAACTAAGTTATATACTTTTAATCATTTCAAGTAAGAAAGATGTTTTTTCGATTTTAAGGGATAGTTATGTAGATAACTTAATGCCTTATTAAGTTTACTGAAATTAACTACAGTGTTATAACCATCATAACTTTTAACATATGTAACATATCCATCAATTAAACCCGCAAGATACGTACTAAATTCTAGATCATCTTTTTGTGATATTACGTATCTCACAGTAACAATATGTTTACCTGTATTTTTGTTTAAAAATGCACTTGAAGTAAAACAACCTTCTGCATCAGTAAAACCAGATAATCATGCATTACATAAGGTTACTTTTTTGTCTGATTCTATATGTATGATATTAGTACCATATTTGTTGTTAAAAGCTTCTAATCATGATTTAAACTGAGCCTTTTTAGCCTTAGTTATTAAATTACCATTAAAAATATCTATTATTTTTAGTAGATTCTCTTTACTCCTTACTCTAAATTGATGAGTTTGGTTTAAATTGCTTTGCTCCGTTACGGATCCAAAACCTAATTCTTTTTTAATATAAAATAATACTTGTGCATCTACGCTAGATTGTGTGACCTTAAAAGTTAAATAACCTATTTTATCAACACTAAAATTACCATCTCCCTCAGCAAATCCAATTAACCATCATTTAAACTTTTCTTTATCACTTAATGTAATCGCTTCACATGTAGTCTCTGAGGAGCCCAAATTGTTAATCTGGTTTCCTGCGGATTGTTCTTCATTCTGAATTTTACCGAAGCTTACAAAGTAAACAGTGGACCAGAATATCGAAACAAAATGTTCCCGCATATAGTGAAGTTTAAGGAAAGCCCTATACAAACCTTCCATAGCCATCGGTAACCAAACGTGTAACCCAACTTGAGAACTTTTAGCCATAGCACCTATTAATAAGCAAATACCTATAATTGTAACAATGTTTTCACTAACAAAAGGAGCTAATGAAAATACTGTTGCGTAATCTATATTCAAATTTAGAAGCTTGTTTACTAACAACATTATTATTATATCTTAGCTTGGCAAGCCTCCCTAATAGCTTTTCAACTATAAATTGGACTATATCTTCACCCATGCTGGCTTTATTTTTTGAAAAAAAAAATATATGCGGCCGGCTGCTAATTAATAGCAAGCATGGGGTATAACGTGTAGTCTCTGAGGATCTTACTTTAAATTTAAACCTAAGAATACATATAAAACAAGCTTTATGTTTTTAATTTAAGCTTCCTTATATATCATAAGAATTTTTAACTTCATTTCCTGCGGATTGTCCATTTCACAGATATAATAGTAAGTACTCTTTCTATTATCCTAAAAAAAATAAAAAGCTACACACCAGTCTATAAGTTCATTTTTTTTAATTTTTATCGTCTGTGTATGCTTCTAGTAATATCTTGCGTTAATCTTCATGTACTGTATCCTTAATTCTATCCTTGCTTCACTAGCAGTGAATAAAAGCTTCTTATTTAAATCTGAATTATTAAAAAAAAAATAATATAACCAAGATTAGGAAGTATAGCACAAGCTAGGCAAAATAAAGAAAACAAAGATAAAAAAAGTAAAACAAAGATAAAAAAGTAGTTCCACAGTATCCTATAAAAAAACTTTAGGAGTTTCCCGCTAATAGTTATATAATAAGAGCAGTATTACTACCGCCCACGGCAATATTTAAAACGTTAAAGAATCTAAATGTGAAAAATCAAATACCTTCCGCTTACTGTTAAATTGAGCTTTGATTTCATTAATCTTATCCAAACCTTCTTTGTTTAAAGGTACTTTAAGTAGATCTTGAACATAGCATCAATCCTTATAAGCTAAGTATTTTGAAGAATATAAAGGAAAAGCATCAAAATATTTACGAACTATTTCATGACTTCTAGAATTATGAGCTATCGCCATAAAAGAATAATAAACCTTGTCTTCTACATATCTAGTTCTAGTATACAGATTTACTGTAAAAAAGGCAGTAATTTTAGTTAAAATGTAAAAATAACCACCACCTTGAGCTTCAGTAACTTCTCTAGAATAGTTCTGTTTTACTTCTATACGGAAAAAAGTTTGCACTCTTTTATTTTTAAAAATACCCTTTTTTTTTACGTCAGTAACAGTTATAGAGAAATTACCGTCTGCGTCTGTAAAACCAGCTAATCAACTATTACTATCAATAGCTGACAAATCTAAACCTAAACAAGGTATAGAGCTACTATCCTTTTCATTAATTCAAGTAATAGCTCTATGTAAAGCTTCTATTTTAGGTGTACGCATATAACCATTAATTAAATTAATTATTTTTAAAACTTCATCTTTAGCCAAAATTTGTAATATAACATGACCAGCACTTGGTTTACTGATTACTTTACCTACTTTCAATATTGCAGACAATTTATCCGCTAAAGATTTATCAGCTAAATTGAATGTGATAATAATTTTAGGACGGTATTTTTTAGATGAAGAATTTTTATCATGTACAGCTATATGCCCATCACCTTCAATTAAACCAGCTAAATAAGAGGCCATAAAAAAGTTAGCCGATACCGTATAACCCGAATTTATTCTAACTTGTCTATAAGGGAGTATCTTTTGGATTTGATTTTTATTTAATCTATTTAGATAAACTTTTAACAATTTTGAGTTTCTACCAAAACTTCATAATATAGCAAACATACCTACAGTTAAAAAACAATCACCCACTCTGTTAGTTAATAAAGCAGATATAGAACTTTGATTTGCAGCTATTCTAGTAAATCAGAAACTAACTAAAAGATAACTACAAATTCCAACACCCTCTCAACCTACGAACATAAGTAGGAAATTATTTGCTGTTACTAGCACAATCATCATGAAAGTGAATAAACTTAAATAACTAAAGAATCGTTGATTATGCTTTTAAGTCAAATTTATCCTGCAACTGATTTATTGGGTGTTTGACATTAACAAAGGTTATTTATCTTAAAAACTTCTACCTGTGTTCATACCTGATTTTATCTCTATAATCGATTGTATACCTTCAACCGTAAGATGAGCACGATTAACCATTAAACTATGAATTTTACATCAATAAAGATAATCATAAAGTTTTATACCTATAATAGGGTTTTATTGAAAAATGGAACAATTACATTGGTAATATCTGTAAAGTCCAATATTGTTAAACTAACAGTAGACTTACCACCATATTTGTATATCTTTCCTGACCCAAAATATTCCACAATTTTTTCCATTAGTCTAAGATCTCTACTATGTTGAGATACTCTAAATCTCAATTGTACTCGATAACCTAATTTACTATTCGTGGATGGCATACGAACATCAAAGTTCCCCTCAGCACTGACAAATCCTGAAATCCAATCAGGGTCTAAATAAACATTATCCGAATTTATTACAGGTCTTTCAACAGGAGTATACCCAGCAAACTCTGATTTGAACATCTCAGATAGACCTAAATTCATCGATGCTTTAATGTTTACTATTTGATTTAAACCTTCAACAGTAAGATGAGCTTTATTATTTACAAGTTTTACCACTTGTTTAAATAATAAAAAGTCCGCGGCTTTTTGAGTTAATAACGGATATTTATTTAAATAGAGGATAAGTTTATTTAAATCTTCAATTGAGTCTATTGAATAATTAACTATATCTCGCTTTTGAGCTAAATGAATAGAACCAATACCACCCAAATGTTGTTGTAATAGATATAATAAATTAAGATCTTTTGTATGTAAACCTAATTGAAACTTTAATAGAGCACGTCAACCTAATTTACGTGTTTTACTTCTATCTACTGTTATACCAAATGAACCCTCACCATCTATTAAACCAGATCAGACCCCCAGGATTTACTGCGCAAGCATGAGTAGAATCACAGGTAGAGAATTTTTTTAAATCGAATTGTTTAGATGGGATCTTGACATAGGAGTTTCAACCTTGTTGCATGTTGAATCCGAGTTTTACACCCCTGTTTCTTTCAAAACCTCCTAGAGTACACCTTAAATTGATTAAATGCGGCTTAATCGATCAACTGCCGTCTACTCTTTGCTCTTTTACACTAACACTATTTAGTATTATTAATTTAGATCCGCGATAATCCATTTCATTTTCACTCATCTTAAGGCTTATTACCATACCTGAGTAATTAATTCTGCCACTTATAACTTTTCAGTTATAGCTTGGTACCTTAAGCTTTAGGAGATTCCCGGAGTTTGACAATTTATCCCCATAGATGCGTTTTCCCCTAACGCAACCTCGAGGATCATGGCTCATATATCCTATAGAATAAATATGCACTAAAGAAGAAACGATTAAAACTGGTATTAACATTGAACAACCCTAGTTAATCTCGCCTTAAAGTCACCTGTGGTGTCCATACATAGGAATAGACCTTAAGAGTAGTTTTCTACTGAAGAGTTTTTACCTTTTGTAGAAAGGCTATCCACTGTGCGTAGTGTTTTTCTGATAAATATTTCCTCCCTATGATTTCGCACTCATTCTAGGGGCCGACTGTACATTTGGACAGACATTTCAGCCTAACCCCGGTGAACCAGTCTGTAGCGACATTTATAACTGCCGACGGTCTTTTAGTATATCCTCGTTAACCGTTTTCACCATTTGTATATAAGTATAGAATTGTTCGATTATAATCTTAACCAATCCCTCTATTATCCTAACGAAGCTAAATATTTTTTTCCCTTATTTTCGAATGATTAATATAAGAATATAGCTCGTTAATTTTCGGATATACATTATAATATATATAATGACGATATTTATTCAAAAAAAAAAAAAGGATTTTTTTAGATAACAGCTATTTAATGGAAAGGAATACTCTTACCCTTCTAATTTTATTGTTTTTAATATTTACAAACGTACCTTCTGAATTTAACACTTCAACATCTAAATACTTACTTAATGTATCAGGGTATAACCCTACTATTGAAGCCGCTTCAGTTAAGGAGTTAGCTAAAACAATACTTTCATCTGCATTATATATTTCATAGACACAAGTAACTAGCCTAGCTAATAACTTTTTTGTGGATCTATCTATTACTCTTCCATCTAAAAGATATTCTATCGTGGGTACTGCCATAGTAATTTGCTTAATTTTTTCAATACTTAATACTTGAACTGTACCTTTATAAGTAGATAATCTAAAATTATTCATGGTATTGGATAAATTTAAAATCAAGGATCTTATCTCCTCATTTCTATGGGCCCCTATAAAAACAGCTTGACTAATGATTTTAAAATCGTGAAAGTCTAGACCTTTTTGGGTTAAAAATTCACTATCAGCAAAAAAAGGTATAAAATAATTATTTAATACATTAATGTTTTTGATGATAAGAGATACACTACTTTTAGCATTATTTCTAGCTTTTACTGTAGTTATAGCTATAATAGACGAATTTTTTAATTTATATAAAGAATATGGATCGAAACCTAGAGAATTTTCTAGAAATTCTTTAATTTTTAACATAATCGGAAATTGAACCCCTGTAAGCTCGATAGAAAACGTAGGGATTATATTATCTCTTCTTAAGAAAAATGACCCGTCTCCCTCTATGAACCCCAGAAGTCAGCTTTTGGTTATGTTTATTTCAGATTTTATAGGTCTTTCAAAATGAATACGATTAGTATTCATTTTATTTTTTAATTCTAATAAATAATCTTTAACCACATCAGGTTTTAAATTTTTACTTCTATTTGAGTAAAAATTAAATGCTTCTTTAAAATCTAAATAGTCTAAATGCTTAGTAGTATTTAAATTATATTTATCAAAAATATCTATTAATAAAGCCACCCCTTTTTTATCAGTAACATTAAAAATACATTCGTCTTTATAAAAACGTACACCACCTACCCCTAGTTTATTATTAATATATCTTAAAACCATTTCATCATCTTTATGCAAAGTTATTTTAAACATAAATGAAAAGCTAGATGTAGTAATCTTATCCTTTTTAAGAATACGATTAATAATGAAATTACCTTCAGCATCAGTGAAACCCACAAATCATTGAAGGAAGTTAGAATCCTGAGTACTTAGGGTAGTTACATTTAGATTGACATCCCTTAAAAGAAAACTAGCACTAGTATAATTTCTTCTTAATGCAATGGCTTCGCCAATGCAAGAAGAAGAAATGGTTTTATATGTAGTAGCAGCTCCTCTTATGCTTTGCAAAGAGTAAAGCAAATCCGCACCTCTATCTTTTGCACGGTGAGGGCTTATAATCCAAGATGAAATAAAAAAAAATAACCCTTTCAAAAATTGAATAAATATCAACTTATACAGTTGGATTCAAACCAACACAGCTTCTATCTCTCATAAATAAAAAAAGATAACTACAAAATAAACTGTTAAACTATCAAAATGGAAACCTCATAAAACATTTAATGATTCACTATCTATTCATCTAAAAAGGTTTATTGATACAGGTATGTTATTTAAACCTACTTCAAAAAAAGCTACGATTGCTAGTAAGGTTGTTACAATTACACTTGAACATGTAATAAATTGTGCTCCGCTAACACCGACTTTTCTACCCAAAAATCCGGCGACTATTGATCCTAATAAAGGTAAAGTTATTATAGCTAAATACATTATTTATATTCTATTGCGATACTTCCTCTTAATCTATAAAAAGCAACTAGAATACCTAAACCTATGGCCGATTCTGCACCAGCTATTGCTATAATATATATTGCATAGGTTTGGCCTAATATATCATCAAAGCTCAGGGAACTTATCAAAATTAGGAACGTAATAGCTAATAACATTATTTCAATTGATATAAGCATTAATATAATATTTTTTCTATTTAAAACAAAACCTAAAATTCCTATTAAAAAAAGTATTAGGGATAAACTCATTTTATTTATTATTATTGTTAATCATTTAACATAAAGCTCATCATTGTTACATAAAGCTCATCATTGTTACAAAATAATTTTACGTGGTAATTTCTATATATATCTTAATCTAGGATCTATATTTTCCATAGCTTCATTATCTAGATTATTTTCTCTTAAGTTACATTGTGGATCTATATTTATAGATACTCTGGGATCTATATTATATAAAAATATAGGATCTATATTATATAAAGATATAGGATATATAAGTACATTTTCGTCTAAAGCAAATTTAGATTTAAAATAAATACCTTTTCAAGATGTTTTTAAATAAATATTACCTCAAGAATTCTTTCAAAGAGATAGATATAAATCGTATATATTGTTATTCGTTTGTCTATTTATTGAACTATAAACCTTAAAATATTTAGTTGGTCAGATATATAAACAATAAAAATCAAGCTCTGAACACTTATCATTTTTGTTGTTTTCATGATAATAAAAAAAAAACTTTGTATTTTGATTTTTATTTTCAATATTCACCAAAAAACTTGTATAGCTTATATTATTAATTTAGATAGTGATTTTCAAATATTAGACTTATTACCTAGCTCTATGTTCAAACACACTAAGAATAATATGTACTGCTGAGGTAAACAAAAGAAGATAATTAATCATACAGGTAAATCATTATCCACCGTATCTAGTATATAAGCATTAAAAAAAAGAAAGAGCTGTAGCACTAAAGAAGACAAAAAATAAAAACCACAAAACCTTTTTAAGTAGAATGGTAAATTTTTCAGAGCATTTACCTTTGTTTTTAATAAAATTAATAAATATATTAAAACACCTTTGCATGCAAGATTGTAAAAAATCGCGAGATTGTAAATATGTGAAACCTTGTAAATTAAATTTTAGTCGTAATTTTTTATTCATATTATTAGTTTTTATGTTATTATTTTTTTATGTTTATCATTTAAACAACAAAGCAAAAGAATATTTTTCTATAGAATAAGCAAAACCATAAAATATATTCAATAAAACTGCTAAGTAAAAAAAAGTTGGAAATTAAAACCTAAATATCTCCTATAAACCCCGCTATACTGCTTACTGCACATAAGCAAAAAGCATAAAATATATTCAATAAAACCGCAAAGTAAACAAAAAAAAAAAAATTGGTAATTAAAGCCGAAAAAAAAATTAAGGCCACTAAAAGATCTATTAATATAAAACAATATTAATAGATAGAAAACAAAATTGAAACATTAGATCATTAAGATTGATAAGTAATAAATTTAATTAAGAGGGCCCCATCCCGCCCTTCCTCGTGACTATCGACCATCAATATATAGCCTCCGTTTATAATAATCTCTATATCTCTTTCAATCTAGGTAAAAAAGAACTTTTTATCAATAAATTGTGGTTTATTAATATAATTCTTATTATTTAAAATTTTATTTACATTAAATATTATTTTAGTGTAAATAAATATTTAAATATAAGTTTAAGGATTTACTGACCCTAGCTGGTGAAACATGCATGCCTCTCTCAGTCATAAATTTATAGTACTAGTTTTAATAGCATAGAAAAAATTAACTTCAAGAGCACTCAGATTTGAACTGAGAAGGTGAAGTTTGAAGCTTTAAATTTTACCACTAAACTATGCTCTTTATATTTTAATATTTGTAAAATGCAAAATTCTTTTTTTTTTCATAACTGATGTAAATAATAATATACACCGCATTACTAATAAAATTACATTATTTGATATTAAAAAAAAAAGATTATTTCTAATAAAATTATTATTTTTATTGAAACGACGACTTTTAAAAATTCTCATTTTATAATTTTTTTTTCATTACACTCATTACTAATAATGAGTAACATAATAGATCGAAATCCAAATAAAGTTTCTCTCAAAATCATTATTACTAAAAATATATAATAATATTATTTATTGTTAATAAATTTTTAGAATAGATAATTACACATAGCCCTATTCATAAAAACTGGTCTGCATTCCGCCATAAGTTAGATTATTATTCTTCAAATCATAATAAAAAAATTTTCTCTATAAACATATAAGGGCCCCGGCCCGCCCATTAACATAATTATCTACCTTCAAGCTAGCTAGCTATCTTTACCGAATAATTCCTGGCTATAATAAGAAATATTATTATAACATGCTTAACTTAGTCTTGCTTCTATTGAGAAATGGAAACTTGTTTATTAACCAATATATTATTTGTTACTTCTACCCTAGGGTCTGGTAATGCCATAATTATATAAAAAGTTGGAAAGACAAGTAAGTCACCTAAAACGCTGACGATTACAAATATAAATAGGTGAATATAAAAGCAAAGATTAAGGCAAATGTAAAAGTGGAGCATATAACATAGGAAAATAAATTAAAGCGGTTAAGACGAAAAAAAAAAAAAAATCTAAATCATCTTATATAAATAAGGACGATTAACAGCACACACTAGCTCATAAAATAAGCAGTCACCTAAATAATTAAGATAATATTATTAAAAAGATCAATACAACTATAAATTAGTCTTTAAAATTTTTTATAAGATCATTAAGTGCATTAATCTCATTTAAAATATTTTGTTTATCTTTTCTACTAGCACTGGATAATTTACCAATTAATTCTTTTTTTCTATCCTCAGACTCTTTTATATAATTACTAGCTGAGTCATCTGAGTCCTCTGAGTTGCCGCTAGAATTTTTTTTATCTTCATCATTATTCTCAGACTCATTGTCTTCAACATCTTTATTATCATCACTATCTTTATTATCGTCACTATCTTTATTATCGTCACTATCTTTACCCTCGTCACTATCTTTATTATCATCACTATCTTTACCCTCGTCACTATCTTTATTATCTTTACTATCTTTACCATCATTTTTAGCATTACTTTCAGTTAGATTGTTATCAAGCTCTGGAGCTTGCTCCACATCTAAAGCTTGCTCTACTTCTAAAGCTTCCTCTACCTCTAGGGCGTAAATAACTTCTATTAATAAACTAGTTATTGTTCCTCTAATCAAGACAAAAACTTTTCTATGCTCACTGATTCTATTACTATAGGCATACTAGAGTGTAATATACCACATATTTCTGAACATTGACCATAGAATGTTCCTTCTCTGTTTATAAGAACAGATACTTGATTTAATCTACCTGGGTATGCATCACATTTAATTCCTAAAGCAGGACAGGCGAAAGAATGTATAACATCAGCTGCTGTAACAATAAATCTTACGTGTGTTAATTCTGGTAGGATAACTCTATTATCTACTTCTAACATTCTCAGTCCACCCTCCTCTAAGTCAGATTCTGGCACTAAGTAGGAATCAAATTCTATGAACTCATTGTCTGTATTTAAAAAGTCAGGATATTGATAACTTCAATATCACTGGTGACCCTCTGCTAATACAGACATGGCAGGATCGCTTACTTCATCCATTAAGTACAATAATTTAAAAGATGGAAAAGCGATTAAAATTAAAATTATGGCTGGAGTAATTGTTCATATTAACTCTATTAGTGTACCATGATTTAAGTACTTATGACTTATAGGTGAATTTACGGATGTATAATTTCTCACAATAGAGATCATTATTCATCCTACACCAAATAAGATTATAACTAAATAGAACATAATGTTATCATGTAATTCAACTAGACCTTCCATTTGCGGTGTAGCACTATCTTGAAAATATAGACCCCAAGGTCTAGGCGTATCACAATTATTAAGGAGATTTAAATTTAATAAATTAAGCATATATATATAAATATTTTGATTTTTTCTATTCTAAGTATTATATTAACAAGTATTTTTGAGGGAAAAAAAAAAATTATAAAAATATGAAGCATATAGAAAAATTTAATTATAAATATTTAAGAAACCCCTCCTCGCCCCTTAATATAACTATCAACCATAAATTTATAGCTTCTACTTATAATAAACATTATTATAACATATTTATTTTAACCTTTAGCTAATTAAGTTTATAACTAATAAACAATACCGATCTCAAGTAAAATTAAATTTTCAATCCATATCAGTTCTTAAAATAATTTCAGATGCCGAATAATATAAATAATTTGGAATATTATCCTTATATAAAACATTATAAAAACTGTCAATAAAAGGTTAGAATAACCAGAACGAAATTTATCTAAATTAAATCTATTTTTATTTTTAGAATCTAAATTATAAAATAATTCTACTGAAAAAGGTCTCTTTTCAAAAAAAAAATTTTTTTTTTTACTACCTTCTTCTAAACCATTTATGACTTCAGTTAAGTCACTCTCAAAAATAGAATGAATTTTACCATCACCGCCTAAAGTGTTATCTAATATAGCCATAACTGATAACCTTAATATAGCTTTCCCATTAATAAATATAAGCTTATTAGCTGTAAAATTAATGACTAAGGAAAACTTAAGATTATTTTGTAAACTAGAAGTAGAAGAAAAACTTTTTTTTTATATTGTTTTAAAATATAAGATTTTTTTGTAATAAAAATAAGGAAATAAATTTCATGATTTAAGGATTTTTTAATATAAAACTTAGAGTAGAAACATATGAAGGGCTGATTAAAACACTACGCTTCCGAATTTATTTTTAGAAGTAAACCCTAATAAAAAGACTTTATACACAGGCTTTAAACAATATTACTTATATAAAGATATTACTTCATATAAAAATATTATTCTTAACATAAAATATTATTCATATAACAGCACATTTCTACAGTATTATATTAACCAATAGATTACAAAAACACAGCAGGATACATTATAAATACTTAAAACAATAATGTGTTAGTGCTTCTATCTTTTATAAGATATACTATTTAATATAGAACACTAACTAAGTTCTGTGTAAAAACTACACTATCTCTATAGATAAGTGTATTTTTTTTTTAAGTAGAGTAAACTGTCTTGGAAGGCTTTCCATATCAGTTAAGTTTTTATTTAGATAGACTATACATCTATTCATGTACCTTTCGTTTATAAGGTAAGACTAGTATTACCCTATAGATAATATCTAAACCTAAAAGCCTATGAAACTTTAGCGCTATTAATGGGTTTTCCAGCATAAATATCTTCTAATGAAGATTTTAAATTCAAACTGCTGACCCCAGTAACACTACCTTGGTTACCACCTTGACTAGTATCTAATCGTGTAAGAGATTTATTAACAAATCGGTCCCACCTTGATTAGTACCAACGAACCTTGATTAGAACCAGGACCTTTAGGAGAACCAGTATAAGTCCCTTGAGAAATGTACCTATTTTTTTTTAGTCTAAAAGCCATGAAATCATAAAACGAAAAAGATGTAATCTATAAAAACATTTACATCGAACATAACATTAATAAACCGTATAATTATAAAACCGAAAGAGAAAAATAATAAAAGCTTTAAAAAAGATTATTCACTTTGAATAATCTTTTAAAGCTAATAACCCCCCCCCCCTTACTTATATATGAAATATTACTATGTTCATTATCGAAAATATACTGTAGTTTACTATCGATTTTAAAGCGGTTTTACCTAATTTAAAGGCAAAACCCTATGTTAATACTAAAAAAAAATATTAGCATTATAACTATACCATATATACCATTTGTATATACACTAACTACATAAGGATAAACTAAAAGAATTTCTAAATCAAATAAAAGAAATAATAAAACAAAAATAAAGAAGGAGATGCTAAACTGAGTCCGATTTTGAGCCAAAAATGAGAAGATAAAACATTAAACAAGAATAAAACAACTAACCATAAAAAAGTATAAGTATAAAAATTCTTATTTAGATTTAGGAGATCCTAGTGGTGTAGCATCATATAAACCGTCCGGCCCATCCTGATTATCGCTATATTCATCAAGACAAGCTTTATTTGTGGGGGAAGTAGCATTTTGAGTTGAAGAAGTAGGAATCGTACGGATATAATTTACACGCTCTGGAGCTAAAGAAGCAGGAAGAATTATTGGCGAAATACCATTTGGAGTTGAAGAAGTAGGAATCGTACGGATATAATTTACACGCTCTGGAGCTAAAGAAGCAGGAAGAATTATTGGCGAAAGAGTATTAGTATTACGATATCAGGCCTCTATTTCTTTAGATTTTGCCTTAGATCATTTAATCCTTTCCTTCTCCTCTCTGACAGCTCTTTTCTGTGCTAGTTTCTCCTTTCTAGCTGGCGTTTCATTATATAACTCCCGCAGGCGCGCACGTCGCTCCCTCATCTGTTTAGCCCTTCTCTCCCTTCTTAATCTCTTTACTTCTTCAAGGCTATTAGTATCTTCACCTTCTAAACTAGCAGGTTCTTCACCTTCTAAACTATCAGGTTCTTCACCTTCTAAACTATCAGGCCCTTCAGCATGAGCAACAGATCAAGGTTTAGCTGCATCAAAAAGATCTATACTAAGCATTATAATACGGTTGAAAATGGCTAATAAAATTCCGACTCAAAAATCTATATCGAAACTAAAATCTAGAATAATTTTGGATATAACTATAAGCTTGAAATAAAAAAATAAAGAAATACTAATACTCATAACTAGTAATCTATTAAAGGTAATAGCTTTAAACATATTAGGACTAAATATACTTAAATCTAGCTCAGGTTTATTTAAACGAAATATTTTTAAATATATAGTAGTAATTATATTTAATATATATATTAAATAAGGTGCTAAACTTAAACGTAATCACAAATATGTAATGAAATTACAAGAATTTAAATCTAAAAAATAAATTGAAGAATTTATAAGTACAGATGCACATATAACTACTAAAAGTATAAACAAAAATATTTGAAATAAATAGCTTCATTTATTTTTCTCTAGACCAACCCATATATTAAATAATACTTTTCATGTATTATAGTTATTACCTAATAAAAAATTTAAGCCTGCTAAAGTACAAATGTAAGTTTGAGATAAAGAAAAAAATATTAAAATAATTAAGTTATTTAAATTTATATCTGTATCTATATCTATTAATATAATTATATTTAACAAAAAAAAAGGTAAAATTAATACAGAACTAAGTCAAATAAAAATGATGTATAGATTACCTTTGGATGGTATAATATAAGTCTCATTTATTTTACTTTTAGTTACCAGAAATAAAAAAACTTTATTTTTATAAAATACCAATTTTTTTTTTAGAAATTTCTTAATTTTTAAATCGCTTAAGTTAGAGGATATGACCGCAGAGATAGTAAATATACCTAATAGAGGTATTATTAATAAGAGTAAAAGTAACATGAATTAAAAAAAAGATAAAAAAAAAAAGGACGAATTCACCTTCCGATCATCCTTTTTATAATAAGTATGATCTTTACTAACACCACACACAACTGTATAGTTCGTATACTATTTGATCATTACTTTATATGTTCATAGTACTACAATTAATAAGATAACAACTTTCAAATCTATATATTTAAATACATTAATATTAAGAAATTAATAACGCACATGAATGTTAAGATTTCAAGGTTAACCCAAGCAAGAGACTACCATAAGGCAAGTACATTATTTATGAAAATGCTGAGCCACTCCAAGTCTTTAAGGGTCTACGCTATTTATCAGTTCTTCCGTGGCTGGTATTATGGAAAACCTTACTACCAAGTAATAAGGGTGGCGAATCGTTTTCATAAGTTTATGATAACTCTTCCCCAGTTCGTTACTATGAAGAGAAGATATATCCGAAGAGACTCAGAAAGAGGAGACCATTATGAATACCTGACGTGGCAATGCGTATATTGAACTCCCTGTGAGCGGAATATATATATATGCCAGCACAAAGCACTGGCTGGCACCCACTCAACACGGATACCGTAAGGGAGGGGTATGTGGTAATGGCAAGAAATAATAGAGAGAACTAAGGACCCGACAGTAAATATACGTATTTGATTTAAATCGTATATTTTTACCTTTTATTAATCTATATAACACTAATATTATTACGTACTTATTTTAATATTTAAGTTAAATACTTTTAAATAAAGGTAAAGGTAAAAAGGAAAAAAAAAAGGAAAAGAAGCTAGGTTAGAATGAAAAGGAAAAAAGAAGCTAGGTTAGAATGAAAAGGAAAAAAGAAGTTAATATAAATTATATTATATAAAAAATTCAATAATAGCATAAGCCTAGAAATACCATATAAACTTAATTTTAAAACAACGGCAGCTAAAATTATACTACCACCTAAAGGTGATTCTCTTCTCTTCTCTTCTACTTTGCATAAATACCCCCGTCTGGATACATGCACGTTATCCGATTAGCACTGGTTGTGAAACAACAAGAGAGCTATTCTTTACTAATAAATCTTAAACCTAAACATATAAGGGCCCACTCGCCCCACAACCACCTAAAGGTGATTCTCTTCTCTTCTACTTTGCATAAATACCCCCGTCTGGATACATGCACGTTATCCGATTAGCACTGGTTGTGAAACAACAAGAGAGCTATTCTTTACTAATAAATCTTAAACCTAAACATATAGAGCTCCTCCCCGCTCTATAACATAGCTATCTACCTTCAAGATAGTTAACTATCTTTACTCTATAACTCCTGGTTCAATAGTGTTTGCTATTAGAACATGTTTAGGTTAGCATTTAGCTAATAAATATTTACCTTAAAATATTTAAAGATAGGTCTAAGGTTTACTTCCAGCCTGCTTTGCAGGATAAATACCTACAATAATAACAAATATCTGTTTACTATAGGATGTGCTAGTAAAATAATGATTATTTCTTGCACTCACTCTACAAGCCCTCCCGCTCATCTATTGATGTTTGTTACTGAGTATAACATGTAATTATTATAAATAGACATAAAACTTAATAGAAACTTATGTACAACATATATTGTATACAATTATATAATATTTAAAACTATTAAGTTTATATATTATTTTTTCCTAAATACGTACAAGTCTTTGTATGGTACATATAATTTTTATTCGGGAGAACAAACCTTTATGTAATGATTTTTCCCTTAAAGATCTTACTTCTGTAGTAGATACCTGATTTACCCTTATTATCCGCTAAATAAGAGCTTTACAGGTGTCAGCATTTGAGTATACTTTTTCTCCTACTATCTTAATAGAAAATTAAAGGTATTACATTTAGTAGAGTACAACCTTTTATTTATAGACTTTCTTCGCTCGCGCTGGTTGAACCGCTGAGTGTTTTGTATGTTCGTGACAATAACTATAGATACGGTCAATTTCAAGGTTTAAAAACTGTAAGTTTTGCCTAGAATCAATCTTCAGAGCATTCTTACCTAGTTCAAATGCAAACCCTAAAGTTAAAGCTAAAAAAAAAATTAGCATTACTACTAAACCATAAACACCATTAGTATAGGCACTAACTACGTAGGGATAGACTAACAATATTTCTAGATCAAATAAAAGGAACAAAAGCGCAAAAATAAAAAATGAGATACTAAACTGAGTCCGATTCTGACCCAAAAACGAGTGAAATCCACATTCAAAAACAGAATCCTTTTCTTGATAAGGATTGTGTGGAGCAAAGATAAGATTAACTGCTAATAATATAACTGCTAATATAGGTATAAATATAAAAAAAAAAGTAGTACTTGTCATTTAAACGTTAAATAATATTAATGCTAATATATTAGCCATACTTAATCATTCTTGTGGAGTAAATATAAATAATAGTATTATTAAGGTTAATACAGAAATTGTTATAGTTAAAGAACTAGATAAAACAATATTGTCTAATTTAAATGTTAATTTTTTAATTAAAACATTTTTTTTAATAATACTACCGTGTAAGTTTATATTTACTATTTCCGGGTTTATTTTATATTCAGGTTTTTCAAAAAAAACTTGTTTTATTATGTTTAAATAGTATACTGCACTTATTACACTTGTTAATATTCCTACCAATGTAAGGAATACGTAACCACTATCTAAAGCAGCACTTAAAACCATCTGTTTCGCAAAGAATCCTATTAAAGGTGGTATACCCACAAAAGAAAATATTGTAATAGTAAAACTTAAGGCTAAGACTGGATTTATGTAAAAGTAACCTTGCAGTTGACTAATTAATTGTATAGGTGAATTATTTTTATCTACTAATTCTTTATATTCTTCATTATCGTTAACGTAATAGTAAAGAGAAAAACCAATACTTATTAAAATTATGAAGGCATTTAAATTACTAATTGAGTATTGCATTAAGTAAAATATAAAGGCTTGAATAGACTCTATACTATTAATACTCAATGCTAGTAATATAAAACCTACGTGACTTATAGTACTATAAGCAAATAATCTTTTTATTCTTAATTGTGTTAAACCTACAACTGTACCTATTACTAGTGAAAGTAAAGAGCTAACTAATAAACTAGTAGTTCAATTATATTGGAAAGAAAATAATGAATTACTTGTGTAATGTACTAATTCTAAGAAAAATATAAATATAGATATCTTAGCTACTATAGCTACAAATGTTGTAACTATTGTTGGAATAGCGTCATACACATCAGGGCTTCAGAAATGAAAAGGAGCTGCACTTACTTTAAATAAGAATCCTACGCTCATAATTAGTAAAGAAAAATTAATGTAATAAGGTTTATATCAATACAAAAGATTCTCTGCGGAAGCTTGGCCATTGTTTCCTATATCACTTAAACTGGTAATAACGTATATACCGTCTAAGATAGTAGTACCCGAATTTGCATATAGCAAGCTAGATCCTAAAAGTATAAAACAAGAGCTTAAACCACCTAATAAAAAGTAAGTTAAACCACCGCTTGTGGCTAATTCTGAGTTTCTATATAATGTACTAAGTAAATATAGTCCGTAACTTTGCAGCTCTATAGATAAAAAAATAGAAACTAAATCACTAGTTGACACTAAAAATATAGCTCCTGTTATAATAAATAATAATATTAACGAAGTAACTGAATTTATCATACAAATTCTAAATAATTAACTTTTAATATCTGAACGCAACTATAACCTTAAAATCTTACTAAACCGGCTTAATCTTTCTATTAACACAATTACCTATTATACATTCCATCTTTAATAGCTTTTATTAATGTAACTCCTTCTGGTGTTAAGTGCATTTTATTTTCTATTAAAATAGACGCTTTTTTAAATCTATCGAAATCTAATAGTTTTACTCCTGAAAGAGTATAATTTGTTAAGAATGGGATCAATTTTAGGTTAATATCATCCGACCTGCTGATAATTCATTCAGCAGTTTCACGATTACTGGCTTCACTTATTCTACCACATTTTAAGTATTTAGCGAGTCTTTCTAGTAACTCTATATCTTTAACATGTTGACTTAAACTAAAAGCTAGATTTACTGCATACCCTACTTTTCTTTTCTCATTACTATAAAGAGAAATAAAGAAAGACCCTTCTGCAGCTATAAATCCTGATAACCAATGAGGATTAAAATCAGAGAATACCTTAAATTCAGGTAGGATAGCAGGGATAATATCAGGAAATTCGGTTTTTATTATACCCGGTAACCCTTTGTTTAAAATAGCCCTTAGTGAGAAGATTTTTAATAAACCTGGTAAGGAATTATGTTCTCCTTTTTCCATAAGAAGAATTATTTTCTTAAATACCAAATAATCTTTTAATTTAGCTGTAGCTAAAGGATATTTGTCGAAATGAGGTAAGATATATTTTATTAAATCTTTTGTAGAACCTACGGTATAATAAATTATCCCTCTTTTACTAGTATAAATCTTACCTACTTTAAAGAAAGCTTTAATTTGGACCAAAAGATCTAGATCTTTTGCATCTAATCCTATAGTTAATAAGGGTTGAATTTTTCAACCTGTACCTGATTTTTTCTTAGCAATAGAAACAGCAAATGAACCATCTCCGTCTATAAACCCTGTTATGAACCAAGGGTTTAAACTAAGACTAGTATCGCCTATAGTAGATAATTTGGGTGGAATAAGATTTTTTGAATTATTAGTTGTTGAATATAGCCGTTTATTTAGAATTTGGTTAGATGGGATTCCAGCTCAGGTTATTCTTTCGAACCCTCTTAGAGTATACCTTAAATTCACTGGACATGATCCAGTGAATCAACTGCCGTCTACTCGTTGCTCTTTTACAAACATGTTGTTTGATTTAGATCCGCGATTGTCCATTGATCTTTCGACAGAAAAAATAGTCTTTTTTCTTCCCTTACGTAATAACCCTAGGTATATACCCGAAAGAAATTTTCTGGTTAACCTGAGAATACAAAGGGTCATCTTCTGAGTTATTTCCGTACCTGAGTAATTAGTTCAGCCACCACGGTATAATTCAACCAGATTTGGAATCAGAAGCTTTAGGAGGTCCCCGGAGTTTGACAGTTTACCCCATAATTTTGACAATGTCCCAGATTGTCGCTCAGGGTATTCTATTATTTTAAATTGCTCTCCCATTTTATTCACTATTTTTGATCTATAGTAAAGAAAGTTATATAATAATAACTTACTTATTGAAGAATATTCAGCTATTCATACTTTTCTTGGATAAAAAGCTGTTAATTGTAAAATTGCAGCACTGATTAAAAAGATAAAAATATGAAAAACATGTGTTGTAGTTGTAGCATGGAATAAACCACCATATAAACCTATACCACTATCTAAACAAAAGTATAAACTATAAAAAGCAATTAAAGAAGAATAAAGTAAAACTGTGATAGCTACTCTACTAAAAAGTATAGATTTGTCTCGTCTTAAAGTAACGGCATTAGATAATAATAAAAATAATATAGAAAAAATTACCATCAAGAGCACTCAGATTTGAACTGAGAAGGTGAAGTTTGAAGCTTCAAATTTTACCATTAAACTATGCTCTTTATTTTTAATACTAAATTTACTCTTTATAATTTCTATTATATCGGAAAAGAGATGATTCGAACATCCAGGTATAGAACACAATATTACAAGTATACGGGTTAAACCGGTCTCGATCCGATATACACTTCTATGACAATGAAGGTTCTTACCAATTAGAATATTAACCCTTACGGCCAGCCGAATTCGAATCGACACAAATCGTTTGGAAGACGAAAGGTCTACCATTAACCTATGGCCGTTTATTTTTTTTTTCTTATTTAATAAAAAGAGTTTTTAAACTTAAGACCTATGGGATTCGAACCCATATAACAAAGATTAAAAGTCTCGTATTTTACCTTTAAACTAAGGTCTCTATATATTTTAAAGTATGAAAACTAAACTTTATTAAAAATCCTGTAATATAATATATAAAAAAAAAAAGGTACAAAGACTAAAAGACTTAAATTACGGCTATTAATGTGATTAAATATGGTATTTATTTAAGATCTTAAATTATTAAGTGTAAAATATACTTATTAAATATCTTTTATTTAAATAAAATTTTAGATTAAACCAAATAACACATCTAAAAAAAATATATAAAACAGTTATTTTTTATTCTTTAGTATTTTATATAAAAATTGTCCAACTAAGAAAAAAAATAATTTATATTTCTTATTATAAACAAAGTAAAAAAAAAAAGATTTTTTTTTTCTACTATTATCAATAATTATATTTATTTTTTTTTTATTCCAATATTCCTATATTACTAATATACATTCAAACCAAATTTTATCAAAACAGTTAACATTATAGGGATTAGATAAAAATGTTTATATATTACAAGTAGAAATCAAAAATTGTCCAACTAAAAAAAATAATTTATATTTCTTATTATAAACAAAGTAAAAAAAAAATATTTTTTTTTTTTCTACTATTATCAATAATTATATTTATTTTTTTTTTTATTCTAATATTCCTATATTACTAATATACATTCAAACCAAATTTTATCAAAACAGTTAACATTATAGGGATTAGATAAAAATGTTTATATATTACAAGTAGAAATCAAAAATATTATTTTCCCATATATGTCTTAAGTTCTAAACTGAATAATAAACATACATATTCATTACGAACCCTCCCCCCCCTAGAATTTTTATGAGTTAATTTAACATTCCTCTTCCCTTATACTATAAAATACATATAATTTAAAAGCCTATCACTTTTATATACTGTAATAAACATTTAAACATATATCTTTTAATCTAAAATATTAACTGTAAATCTTCACCTTTGTAAATTGATTAACTTGTTTTTATATTGTATATTAGCAAAATTTAAGCTTAATTAAACTTAAATATTTACACTAGGAAGAGTAGAAAGAGGTACAGGAGAAGTTGAAGAAATAATGCGAGATAGGGAAAAGTAGTGCAAATATATGGGGGGAATGAAACTTATAAATAGTGTAAGAGAAAAAAAAGGACTAAGATTAAGAAAAATAATCCATTATTACTTTATCAACTATTTTTTGATGTTTTATAAATAGTATAAATAATATACTCATGATATCTGTCTATAAATTTATTATCACTTTAAATAGATAAAAACTATATTTAAGGGTACTTTAAATAATTTAATAGATTAACAATCTTATGAAAGTATTCCATAATATTCTTAAATAAAGGATGAAATTTAAACAATGATTCGTGAACAAATATTACTTAATTCATCAATATTTAGGTAAATTAGAACTATGTTTTCACTTAGATCTTTACCAAAAGGTTTATATAAATATTTACTACCGACACAATAAAATTTAATTAATTATTATTTTAAAGTTGCATATATATATACTTTAGGTATAAGACCATATATGATAGTCACCTTTTTTTTATTATTTTTCTAGTAATATTTAATTTGGTAATATTTAGATAGTTCAGGCTTTTATTCTACTAATTACCAAGACTTTATTTAATGGGATTTATTCAATAAGAGTATACATCCCTAAGTGTAGATAACTAATTGCTTATAAGCAAATGAACTTTTTCAACTAAAGTAATGTCCTGTACCATGGCACTTTAATGTTGTAAACCATTACAAGGAGGGCGTTTTTAGATTCATCTGCTTTTAATTACAAATCCTTATAAAAATATCTTGATTGTTTCATCTAAATGTTCATCTATTATAACTAATCTTATCCAAGACTTGAACTTAGATCTAGATATTAAATATATCCTGCTCTACATTGAACTAATAAGATTTAATAAACATTGCTAGCCGGAGGCTAGCAATGCTCATTATACCCTAATTAAAACCTTAATTAGGGTAAATGAACCAAGTGATTCAGCAAATAAACCAAGTGCTTCAGTAAAAGCACAACCTAATATAGCGTGAGAAAATAATGGGCAAATAAGCCAAGTGCTTCAGCAAAAGCACAACCTAATATAGCGTGAGAAAATAATTCATCAAGGGTAAGCAAAAAATTTAACTTCAAATAATTAAAAATAACAATAAAACTTCTTTTCAATAAAAAAAAAAATAAGTTTTTATTGGGTTATATCGACCCCTATTGGAGCATTAATTCTTCAAACGTTCCCTGTTAAGACTCTATTCATACTACTATACGTAATACCGTTTATAAGAGGGACAAAACCTAAAAGACGACTCACTACAGGTCTACGTATATGTAAACTTATACCTGTATCAGATTGAAAAAGCAAACCGTACGGACAAGCATAAGGATGGTCTCATTGCAAACAAGCGGGTGTTACACCATAATTTACCCCTCCGCTTGGGGTTGTAATTCTTAATAATCTTAGATTAGGGTATAAAAGTGCAATATATATTCCACTAGGATTATTGGTAATATAAAGTATTCTATCTCAACCCAAAATTCTGTTTGTACTATCCCGTACTTCTACAACTATGAATGAAAAATCCAAGTCTACATCTAAACTTTTATGTAAAGAAAATCGTCTAGGTAGGGCCTTTACTTTAGCTAAAGGTTCTAGAGGTAAAGAAATATTTATGGCTGATGGTAAAATCCCTCTCAAGACTATAGGTAAACTACTATAAACTAAACCTAGACTTTTATTGCATAAAATGTTAATTAAACCTAGGCTTTTATTGCATAAAATGTAAATTAAACTTAGGCTTTTATTGCATAAAATGTGAATTAGACTAAACAATAAGCCAACTAAGCTACAAATAAATGGTAATAAAGGAATACAAAAAAAAAAAACAAAATGAGATTTTAGTAATAAAGGAAGAGGATTTTTTCTTAATATAGGTCAAACATGACCTCTACTAATACCAGAAGAACATTTAACAAAACTAGGACTAATTTTAAGTTTAATTAGTCCAATAGGTTTAATACCAAGTAAGGGCACTTTTTTACCTGGTATTGATTTACTAAAAATATCTAAAGCTATTTTCTTAAAACGAACAGTAGAAAAAAAGTTTTCTATTAATGTTTTTAATTCTCCGAGACTTGAGCCATTATAAAGAGTATCAACAACTAAATCCGGCTTATCGATTGAACAAGTATCTAAAACAAAAAATTTAGCATCATCAAAATTTGGACCTCACGACACATTCATTGTATCCAATTGGGCAGGCGTGTGAAAAATAGCAATTAACACACTAAAACACACAAAAAGGAAAAAAAAGCCTAATGCTACAAAAACAATATGGTTTTCTTGAGCTTGAGGAGTCATATATAAAACAAATATAATCATCACTATAAATAAGATAAAGGAAAATGTTACTTGGTTTATAAAATAAAAGGGTACTAATTGTGGCATTTAATTTTTTTTTTTTTTACTTTATGGATTAATATTTAAACGAGGACATGAAAAGGGGTGGAAAAAGATAAATATGAATTATTATCTAAACGAGCACATAAAAGGGATAAAGAAGGATAAAAACTATATACTCTCTAACTAAACATACATAAAGGAAAAAAAAAAATTTTTTTTATAGAGTATATAGCCATCCCCCCAGCTTTGCTGGGGGAAGGGAAGGGACAGGTTTAACCAATACTAAATTCTTCATAAGTTATAACAAGTAGTTTATACAAAAGAGGAATTTATATTCTAAATTAAATTATGTCTGTACCTCTCTCCTACTTTGCAAAAATATCTCTACGCTGTAAACATACAGGAGGGGGAATCAGGTTAGCACTGGAGGTGAAACAACAAGAAAGCTATTCTTTACTAATAAATCTTAAACCTAAACATATAGAGCTCCTCCCCGCTCTATAACATAGCTATCTACCTTCAAGATAGTTAACTATCTTTACTCTATAACTCCTGGTTTTAATAATATTTATTAAAACGTGTTTATTTTTTAGTTATTTACATTAAAAATATTTTTAACCATAATTAATAGCTAATTTTAGTTTAGTGTAAATCTAAAGCATCTTTTATATATGATGAAGATAAAACCACAAAGACTTGTGCTTGTATAAAGGCTATTCCTAGTTCTAAACCTGAGAAGGCTATAATGAAAGCTAATGGTATTAAACCTAAAAAAAAGAATATAATACCACTTGTCATTATATTGTACGTAAAACCAGATAGGATATTTAATAGCATATGACCTGAAAGTCGTTCAACAAATTTATCCTTAGATTATGTTATTTCTTAACATAAGTAAACTTTTATTATTATATATTTCAACTATGTGGTCTTCGGCTAAGCCCTCCCTATGAGGCTAGGAGGCATATACCACAATATTCTAGTTTACTAATTTGAAAAAATATACTCCTTTAAAAGGTTTAGCTCTACTTTCTTTTAAGTATAAAGATAAACTAGCTTGACCTGCGCAATTTTTACTTATGCTAACTCTGCGGGCCCGTACCGCGCAGAGCTAAACCCCTGCTGGTGAAACATGCAGGCTAGATAACTTAAATTAATTTAACACTAATTATAAATGAGCCTTCACCATCGGTGAACCCTGTTACAAAGTGAGGATTAAGTTTATTTATTACTAAATTAGTAGGATTATCAGAAATTACTACTTTATTTTCAGTAACCTTTAATTAAATATATTTGTTTAAAAAAGTGTCCTAGTCTTCTACAATAGGCGTAACGCTGCTTTTAAAGGGTAAATTGCTCGTAACCTTTGAAGAATTTCTAAGACGAACTAGTTATACTTTGATATATACCTTTTATATAAGGAGTGTATATTGAACTGTGTTTCCATCCGAAACACAATGTTTTATCCTCAGTTGTAAACGAACTTTTACTATATTTTATTCTACTATTATACTTATTATTCTTATATATTTACCTTACAATTAATTATGGGCTTCCCTAGCGAAGCCAACCCCTTCACATATAAATTCCGGATTTACCTTTAACATATTTAAGGATATTTAGTTTGTATTTGTCCGCATCAGAGAAAACAGCTAAAGCGGAAAAAGTATATAGAAGAGGAACCATCACTATTTGAAGTTGAAAACGCCCTTACGACTACTGGTCTGAAACACTTCGTAGAGAAGGTATAATTTTTAAATTGATATAACAGGCTACGTGATCTAGCATTATATTAGTAAAAACAACAAGATGTTGTGCTGTGCGTAGCAAAGCAAAGATCTATTAGTATAATTTTTAATATAATATAATTTAAGTCGTCCCCAACTTTATCCTTTCTTTAAAGGTATATATAAACTTTCTTCCCTTTATTAAAAGGTGTTTATATTCTTTGTACTTTCTTTAAAGTGTAAAAATATAAACTATACATAATACAAAATAACCGAAAAACTACATAAATCCATATATAATAATATTATTATATTTATTTTTCTTTTCGATCCTCTTCCTACTCGACTCTTGAGTAGATAGAGTGAAGAAAAACAAAGATAAAGATTATAACTGAGGATAGGCTATTGTGATAACTTTAATCTTGAATTACCTAGTTTCTCCCATTACCTACGTAAATTAAGTTAGTAATGCGGGAGGGATAGAGACAAAAACCGGATTTACCGGCGACTAGAATACACCTTACACAATCTAAACGTATAGAATATGAAGAACCGTCTACTCGTTGCTCTTTTACAGCAAACATTTCAAATATTACTGATTTAGATCCGCGATAACCCATTCCTATTACTAGTATCTCTAATGATATTACTATACCCTCAGGCATTAATGAGGCCGGATAATAAGCATGCTTCTTATCTTTAGTTATTAGAGCTTTAGGGCTTACCCGGAGTTTGGTTCTTTAACACAATAAAAGTGAGACACCTACTCTTACTTTTTTTTTATGTTAGCCCCTAATCTTAGTCCAAGTGAAATATTTCTAGCTAAATATGAGATAAACTCTATTAAGACTAATAAAGGAAGTAAGGCTAAAGGACAACCTGCGGGAACCAAAAGAGAAAAAAACTCTAACCCATGTTTTTGAAATCCTAAGATTGTTGCTCCTAAAACTATAGTAAAACTTAAGGCAAATGTTAAGGCAAAGTGTGAAGTACTAGCAAAACTATAAGGAACCAATCCTATTAAATTATTTATTAAAATAAATATAAATAAAGTATAGATAAATGGGAAATAAATTTGCCCACTTCTGGCGTTTATTTGATTAGTAACTATACTATGTATAGTTGTGTAAATCGCCTCTTGGCTTATTGATCAATTATTACTTACTATTTTATTATAGTTAGTTGTTAAAACACTTAAAGTTAATATTAATAAACCACCTATTGTTAAATATAATCCTATATTTGTTAATGAAAAATGTAAATTACCTAATATAGGTGCATCTAAACTCAAAAGATTTCTTATTTCAAACTGATCTAAAGGACTAGGTATTTGAGTATAATTTAAATTAAACATTTTTTTTTTTTTTTTTTTTATTAATATTCGAACAAAAGAAAAAAAAAAGGATTAAGTATATAGCTTATTAAATATTATTGCTTTATCACATAATATTGCTTCATCTAATAATATTTTTAATAATACAAATGCAAGTACTAATACTATTAATAATGTTATGATTATAATTAATATGTTTTTTGTGTTAGTATAACTTGCTGTATTCTTAGAGTCATTTCGAGTACTAGCTCTATTATTATATGATCCGCCTCTATTATTATTAAATCCCACACTAGTATGCGGAGCAAAAAAAATAAGATCGCATTGTTTTAGGAAAATCATATTATTTTCCCTAGCTAGTAACCCACACACCACTAGATAATGAATAAATATCAACATTACAAATCTTGGCATATATATAAATGTATAGCTGGTAGTAAAACAATTTTTAGAATTAGGAGCTATTATTTAAAGAAATAGGGGAGGGTAGAATACGGGAAGGATGGGGAGGATTAAATATATTGTTTTTATCTAATAATATTATGATAGTTTATTAGATATATTATTTTTTTTTTTTATTCAGTATAAGATAACTAACCTAATTTTCCTTGTGAAAAAAAGGAGAGATAAAGCTTATATTAAGAAAAGGGGACAAAAAAAAAATAACTTATAATTTGCTTATAAAAACACGAGAAATAAACAATCTAACAAATCTAGGTAAAATATATTTTGAAAAAACATATATCATCACTATTAATAAGATAAAGGCAAATGTTACTTGATTTATAAAATAAAAGGGTACTAATTGTGGCATTTAATTTTTTTTTTTACTTTATGGATTATTATTTAAACGAAGACATAAAAAAAAAGGAATAATTGTAGTAAGGAAGCTTATAAATGTAGAATTACAAACCCTTGAAATTTAGGTGGACCTATATAAAATATAATTAAACGAAAGCAATACAAAATAAATATGATTAGAAAATATCACATAGATATTTACATTTCGGATTAAATTAACTAAACATTATTAATAATCTTTCTAACATAATTTTCTATAGAAAATACTTTTAGTGCTATTAAATTAATGAGCTAAAATAATGTGATATTACTAGGAATGATATCAAAACTATACAATATACAAGGAACTAGTATAACGAAAGCAATAACGATAGGTAGTAAAACAGTTCAACAGAAAGACATAAGCTGATCAAAACGAATACGCGGAAATGACGCCCGTGTTCAGATAAAAGTAAATATAAGAGCACAAGATTTAACCCCTAAAGAAAGACCATAAAGTAATCCTTCAATTACAGAATCAAGTATTACATAAGTATCTCTACCGTTATTCGTTAAATCCAATCAAAAGTCGAAATCAAAAAATTGAACTAGATAAACTAAAGGCATAATATTAAATAAGTAACCACCTAAAAATAACATGCTTGCAACTATACAAATAAGTACGATCGCCGCATATTCAGCCAAAAAGAAAAAGACGAAAATAACCGCCGCGTGTTCTGTCATAAAACCACTAACAAGTTCCGATTCCCACATAAATTCACCACTAGCTATTTATTATTTACTTTAAAACGATATGTTTTATTATAAATAAGATCCGAATTTAAATACTTACCCACAGTTACTCGGGATATATTTAAATGTTTAGCTAATTCTACGTTATTCTTGAATTTAATAATAAGATTATTCTTTAAATCATAAATACCTATCCCCTCTGGGTGTCTACTCATTTTATCGCTAATCCTTTGTTTAGTTAAAAACTATGTTCTTTACCAAACATAGGATTTAATTATCCAGGTTTACTGATAAGCATACGTGCACCCTTCGGAAGGCACTATGTGTTTTACCAAACATAGGATGATTAGACTTGTTTTCATATCATCTTAACATTTTTAACTTGGCTTCGTCTGTATGTTTATACCCAGTTGAACTAGTAGCTGTTTGCTTAAAATTGTACAAACAGTCAAAAGAATACTTTTCAATATAACTTGTCTCTAAGTCAGTCAAAGCTTTATGACTAACTTCTTTACTGTCATATGTAAAATACTTTAATACACTAAAGTTAAATTTGTCTAAACCATATTTTAGTATAGCACTCTGTAATACCACATTAGATTTTCTATTAGAAAGATGTTCGCTAAGTCTTAGATATAAATCTTTAGCACTACCTATATATAGCTTACCATTAACTGTATTTATAAAGCAATAAACACCACCTTTATTTTTTAATACTTCACGATAAGATAAAACTACAAGGTTGTCGTCTAAACTATTAAATTCTATAATTGGCTTGCATACCTCCGTGGGCATAGATGAATTAGACGAAGTAGAGTAACTTATTTTGGCGATAATACTTATAAATTTGCATCTCTTAGTACTAACGAATTCCTAGCGAAGCAACCGAGTGTTTATTCTCTTACATTTACATGCAAGCTTGGACTATATATTCTTAAACAAATAAAATCGGTCTAATCATCGCGTATAGTCTCTGAAGATCCTTTAAGATGAAAAAAAAAAAAATTTTTTTTTTTTGCTTATACATCTATTAGTTTCCTGCTGATTATCCTATATAATAAAAGGGTTTTTCAGCACATAGCGATGTTTTACGAGGCCAAATCGAGTTTTGTTAGTAAATAGCCTCGGCTAAATCAAAAGGAGCTCGGTTAGTTTCTGCTATAGATCCTATAAAAAATATGATAAATATAGGTAATAAGGGTACTATGAATCATATAGCTCTTTGAGCTTCTATATTAACCGTAAGATTTAAACTACCTGTTAACATTATTACAAGTAATATAGCAGAACTTAAAATTAATTCATAACTTATTAACTGTGCTGTACTTCTAAGTGACCCCAGGAAAGCATATTTACTATTAGCACTTCACCCCGCTAATAGTATTCCGTAGGTAGATAAAGAAGAAACGGCTAGCATATAAAGTACACCCAGATTAATATCACTTAAAGCTAAACCTGGACCATACAAAAAAAAACTATTCATAATATAAATTTACTAACTTCTCCCCCTATTCATTCCCCTTTGAATCTCTCTTATTTTAATAGCACCTTCTTTTAACTTATGTTCTTCTTTCTTTACCATTTCCGAAACTAAACATCAATCTTTGAAATCTAAAGATTTAACACCTAATATAGGACTATTAATAAAGAAAGGTATAATTATTTTATTAAGATCAGTAAATTTTGTAACTTTGAAATCTATTGTATTCTCTTGTTTTCTTAAATAACAATATCCACAATTAAAATATTCTTTAATTGCAGTTAATAACACTTCATCTCTTTCATGCTGAGTTATTTTAAACAATAGAGATTTAAAGATACCTTTGTCTAAGGAAACTGAGAAATTACCTTCACCACTTGTAAATCCTGCTATTCAATCTGAATGAGGCATTACACAGGTTTCTCTTAAAGGACGGGGAACTGGAATAGTTTCAGGGAACATTAACTGTAATTCTCTGGATAAACCAAAATTTAAGGTTGCTCTTATGTTTATAATCTTTTGTAAACCTTTTAAAGTGTTGTGTTCTTTCAATTGCATAATAGATACAATTTGCTTAAACAATAAATAATCACCTCTTTTTAGAGAAATTAAAGGATATTTATCAAAAAAATTAACTAATTCTATTAGCTCCTTAAGTTTTCTTACTCTAAAGGCACAAGAAGATTGGTTGCTATTTATAGTTCCTATTCCACCTAAACTACGTTGAATTGCTAATAAAAGTGCAAAATCTTTAACATGTAGTTTGATTTGAAAATTTAGTTGAACTTCTCAACCTAATTTGTAAGAGGAACTTTTTATAACACTACAAGAAAAACAACCTTCGGCATCGCTAAACCCTGTGATAAATCAAGGACCAAGATGTAAATCGTCAATTTTATGTTTATTATCACATAATGTAACATAATAACGACGAGTATTAACATTTAAAGAATTAGAACCATTTAACGGTGAATCGTAGAAATTTTTATACAAATTTTTTTTTACCTTAGCTTATTTCTAAGCTCATTAGAATACATCTTAAATATATTACAAAAGTTATGTATATATCTATAGCCATTTACTCGTTGCTCTTTTACAGTTGCAGGCTAAGATCTAACAACTAGTTTAGATCCGCGATCATCCATTACTCTAAAAAGTATCTTATTTCTTGTTACCATACATGAGTAATTAATTCATCCACTTTTAACTTTTCGGTTAAAGCTTGGTAAAATAAGCTTTAGGACCTCCCCGGAGTTTGACTATATTACCCTATAATCCTAAGGTACAACAAGATAACCTAGTAATGAGAATATAAGAGTTATTATAGGACCAAGAAAAAATAAAGCCAAATTAGCTTGTGTAGGTGAAACATATTCTTTTAAAAGAAGTTTTAAGGCATCCGCAAATGCTTGAAGAAGGCCCAAGTACCCTACAGCATTAGGACCTAATCTTCTTTGCATACTAGCCATGGTTTTCCTTTCGGCTACTGTAACATAAGCTACAGTTAATAAAACAGGAACAGTGACTAATAGAACTTCAATTACTGAGATTAAAGTAGGTAAATATAACATTTATTTATATAATATGTAAATTTATTAAAAATAAAATATTATTTTTATAGAATAAAAAAATTTTTTTTTAACAATATTTATTAAAATAGCTTAGGTGTAGAAAATATTTAGACATATCATTAAATTTAAATTAGATATATATTAATATTATATGAAACTATCTAAGCTTATTATTTTTTTTTTTTTGTATCTCCTAATTATCAAAAGCGAAAAAAAATATATTACTAAGCTTATTCTTAGTAATATATTATTCTTATCTAAGACTCGAACTTAGATCTAGATATTAGAAATATCCTGCTCTACCATTGAGCTAATAAGAGTTAATAAACATTGCTAGCGGAGGCTAGCAATGTCCATTAAAACAGAATTAAAAACTTAATCAGGTCATAAAAAAAGATAGGCATCCAAGAATTAAAAACAAAAATAAAAATTATTAAATGTTCTTTTTAAGCTACGTATAATAATAAAAAGGCCATCATAAGGGCAAATAAACCAGTTGCTTCAGCAAAAGCAAAACCTAATATAGCGTAAGAAAATAATTGACCTCTTAACGAAGGATTTCTAGCTACTCCTAATATTAATGCCGCAAAAACAACCCCGATTCCGACACCTGCACCGATTAAACCAGTAGTAGCTAAACCTGTCCCTATAATTTTTGCTGCTTGTATCATTAATCTACATTTAATTATAATTTAAGAAAAATTCTTATGGCATATTACTAGAGGCTAAAACATATTTAGCCTTTGTTTTAGTTGTTAGTTCATCTATATATTTATAATTACTAAAATATATGGAACTATTAAACTTATTTAATTTTATTAATAGTATATATGTCATATATAATAGATATAACATATATACAAATATATGGAGGAATTGAACCCCTAATTTAAGATCTGCAATCAAAATATAGAACCATCTACAGCATATCCCTTAATACGGGCTTTATTATTATGCTAAAAAAAAGTAATAAAGCCCATATTTTTTGCCATGTTGGCTATGCCTCAGAAAAAATCTCTTTATATATAATAAATATATAATAAGTAGAAAAAGCTAACAATAGTACTATTATAAGTAATTTATAACAAATAATATAAATCGACAACACTAGATATTGACATAACAGCTCAAGACACTATAACTAGAATTTAGGTCAATCATACAGTAGTGTATGATTGACTTGATTAGCATGACCTGAAATAAAAAAATCAGGGGGGGGAGTATTATCAGGTATAATTAGTTTGGTATTAATTTGATCATCTAGATTTATTAATAGTCTATGTAACCAAGAAAATATTATTTTTGCTAAAAAGAAAACTAGTCATATATTGTATACTAATTCAAGGATATTAGTTAATAAAAAAAAAAAGCTTTACCTTTATTCAACTTCCTTAGCGACTAGTTAAAAATAAATATAATTGTTCTATTTACCTACTTGGCTTTTCTTTAGTTAATACTGCTAATTCTACTAAACTATTTTCTAGTAAACTAATAAAAGGTACTATAATTAAGAAATGAGAAAAATAAATAACTGTACTTATTTGTCCAAATTCTATATATGGAGACTCAACGTGTTTAGCTCCTAATACCATTAATATTAAGAAGTTAGCAATAAAGATATAGAAAGCTATTTTACTTAAAGGTCTAAATTGTATACCTCTACTTCTACTTAAATCGGTAAAAGGCATAGCTAATAGAATTAAAATAGCACTTAACATAGCTATAACACCTAATAATTTATTAGGTATAGATCTTAGTATAGCATAGAAAGGAAGAAGATATCACTCCGGAACTATAGCTGGTGGTGTTTGCATTGGATTAGCCCAGATCTAGTTAGTCCTACAATGTTATTTCCTCTAGCACCCTAGTCCGCTAGCTTAGCAAAACTACGAAGTAGGGTGAAAACAGATTCTTAAAGTTAACCTAAAATTTTTGGTTAATTCAATCTGAAAGAATTTTATCTCTATATTGCACAGCAGTTGCTAAAGCTTTAGCTTGACCGCCGCAAGTTGAACGTCGGCATTAAATAATTTCAAAGCTTAAATGATGTAAGGAGACTAATCTTGTGATCTACCTGTGTTCATTCCAGCACTTATTTGGCGGATGTTCTTTAAACCCTTTGCTTCAAGATGAGCCTTAGACGCCATTAAAGCCGCTACCTTCTTTCAATCCTCAAAGTCAAGACGCTTAGAACCAATAATCGAATATTCATCAAAAAAAGGAATTATTTGCTCAACGATATCCGAAAACTTAGAACATAAGAAATCCCCAGCCGCACCTGAAGTTCGAGAAGAAAACCGACCACATGCAAAATAAGTTACAAATTTACGTAAAAGTAGTTCATCTCTCCGAAGGTGAGTGTTGAGTTATACTGAACCTTAATCTAGGAGTATAACCTAACTTAGTTGTAGTACTTTTGAATATACTAACTAAGAAACAACCCTCCCCAGAAGTAAACCCGGCCATCCACATACCATGAGGAATTGATTTATTATCCACCACAGGGCGGTTTACTTTAATATTATTAGGAAAAACTGCCTGTAACTCCTCTGATAATCCTAAATTAAGGGATGCTTTTATGTTAACAATTTTATCTAACCCACCATGGCCTAAATGTTGCTTAGTACTCATTAATTTAACCGCATCCCTAAATAGAAGGTAGTCGGCGAATTTTTGAGTTATCAACGGGTATTTATCAAAGTGCGGTATTATAACATTATTAAGTTCTGCTATAGAACCAACCCTAGCGAAGCCAACGACGCAATATCACGGGAAACTCAAAAACGTCCACTACAAGTCTGACCAGATTCCTGTGCTAAGTTATTGAAATAAACTTGTATTTGTTGTAAAAGTGCTAAATCCTTTGCATGCAGATTAATTTTAAAAACAGGTAATACTTGTCAACCTGCAGGCGAACCAGCCTTCTTAGCGAAATCTAAAGCAAAAGAAGCCTCAGCATCCGAGAATCCTGTAACTCATAAAGGGTGTAAAGTCGATCCACTAAACTTTGACCTAACTGAATCGGTACCCTCTAATAAGGATGTGAAAGGAATAAGCATAGCAGTAGGTAACCCTGAAATCGCCCTGTGGCCTTAGTCAGAACATAATTAAACCATTTGTCTAAAGTACGAACCAAAACCCTTTTATTTTTCATGTACTGCTTCCTTATCCTCCCCTAAACAATTTATCTATTCAGCTTGAAAGTATTTTATCTCTATATTCCACAGCAGACAGCAAAGCTTTCGCCGGTTCTTCTTTCCCCCTTAGGATAAATGCTTTATTAGACTTAAGGAATTTCAAAGTAGAAGGGAAACGTACTTGTCAACCTCTAATCTCACGATTAGGAGTATATATAGGAGAAATAAAGTATTCTCCCCACTCTCTACGCGCAGAAACTGCTTTCAATCAATCCTCGATACGGCCCATTCAAACTTCTTTATCTGTGTAACGTTCATTAGTACTATCGTACATTTTATTTATGAGCGCTCTTAAACCAAAATAAGTATGGTGACCACCTGATCTAACCAGTCGCTCTACTCAGACTAATAAATTAAAACTCTCGCTTTTCCCGTATAAGAAGTGTGAATAATTTTTCAATAAAGGAAATAAAGAATTAAATACATTGTGAATACCTTTAACTGTTAGAGTGTAAGTATTAACACTTTTCTCTAAAGAAGTTTTGATATTAAGAGCATTTAAAGCGTTAGCCATTGTTTCCATTATATACTTATTAGATTCAATGTTAGATTGTACTATATTAAATAAAGGAACAACTACAACAGTACTGTTTCTCTCTTTTCATTCGAGTTTCAAATGTAAAGTACCATCACCTAAAAAGAACCCCAGTATAAATAAGAAAGAAGGTTTTATAACATTTTCTTTATAAGAAACCTTTGGTAATTCTTTCAATAAAGCCAGATCTAGACCTAAATAAAGTAATTTATCCTCCAGGCTTACTTTATAACGAGAAGAATGAGCAGTTAAAGAATAAACAAGACTTACTAAGAGAACTTTAGACATATTGTCCGTATTATCTTTAATTAAGGGTTTTAAAGCATGAATTTCTTTTAATTTAAGAATAGCCTGGTATTTTTCACCATATAACATATGGAAATAAGGAACAAACACAGAAAAGAAAGTATCTCAACCGGACAATCTATAAGCGATAACAAACTTACCAAAACTATTTAAAGTTATGCTAAAAGTACCCTTATTGCTTAAAGCTTTGTCTAATCTAATAAAGAATTCGGCGCTTTCCACAGAAAACAACTGAGTAGCCGTGCAAAGAGGATAAAAGTTCAACTCAGATCTAAAGATACCTCCAATATACCCTTCCGCTTGTCAGAAGCCGTTGGCAAGTAAACAGAATTCTTTATCTGAGCCTTTACCAGACGGACCTGAATTTTTTAGAGTCAAAAATATACTTTTAACTTCAGGAAGAGTCATTAAACTATCCCCTACTTTCCCTTGAACAAGTGGTTTAATCTCGTTACCTGATTCAGTAAGGAGAGATTTATCTGGATCTGTAGAGGATATATAGCTTTCAGTCTTTAAATAAGTATAGAAAGCAATTAAATAACAGATGTGCCTGACTAAGGCCTTCTCCCTAAATAGGTTTAAACCTATCCATTTAACGGAACTTTATCATAAAATAACTTCCTGCATTCTCTCGAATGGGGCTTGACTATATCTTAAGCTTGCGCCAACCAACATCTAGTCGATGAACTGCACACCCATACTCGTTACTATGGGAGCTTGGCTGCGGATTACCCATTTATCTGTATTTCCTACTCACCTTCCAATAAACGATAAATCGTTTTTATGGGGAAAGTAGCAATCATATAGATAATCAATCTCGATTTTACCTTACCACGAGTCATTACCTGTGCCACAAACTGTGTTGCCACGTCTGCTTGGTTGAAATTGCTTTAGGGACTTCCCGCAATTTGATGGTTTAATAGCCAGAAGTTCATTCTGACAATAACTAAGCTTTTTCCCTAATTATATAATTATCACTATCTCCTAATACATTAGGCATAAAGAATACAAATATACTTAATATTATTATAAATAAAAATATAGTTATTAAATCTTTAAATAAGAAATAAGGAGCAAAAGCTAATCTATCATAATTACCTGATATACCTAAAGGATTACCAGAACCTGCACTATCGTGAAGTGCTATTAAATGCATTAAGGCTAAAGCAGCTAAAACAAAAGGTAATACAAAGTGTAAAGCAAAGAATCTGTTTAAAGTTGCGTTATTAACAGAGCATTTGTGTTGGTAGTCACCATATTTAATATAGATTAAATACTCTCACTACACTCAAAATATTTCTATATTGATCGGACTATATCATGATCTCACGCTTATTTAGTAAACAGGAGGTATTTTAAATTTTTCATAATATCTAGGTATAGTACGTAATTGTTTTATTCATAATAAATATTGCAATTTCTTATTACCCTTTAATTTTACGGGAGCATTGTGTAAAAATTTCACGACATTTTCTACTGATCTTACACCTCCAACTTTTAATTTAGAACAGTTAGTTTTGTCTAAATATATAGCAGTGGTAAAGGATAGATATTTACGAATAGCAGAGATTAAAATATCACCATCCTTTTGGGCAATATCAAAACTAGCTACTAAATAATCACCGTCTTTCTTAAATTTATACACACTAAAACAACCTTCAGCTTCTATAAACCCTACTAATCAAGCCGGGAAATAAGACTTATCTAATATAGACTCTATAGAATTTAAAGACTCACTGCTTCTTATGTATTCTGATAAATCTTTAGAATAAATAATATCTGAAAGTAAAGAACTTTTAAATCTTAAGTAATCATATTGTTTATTAGAAAACATAGGATATTTCTCAAATATAGGTATTATAAAGTTTTTTAAATGGTTTTTATCTCTAATTCTTAGAGTTACCATTTCTATTTCACCTCTTCTTCTAAAACTTACAACACCTACACCTAGTAAAGCTTTTATTTTATAAATTAATTGTACGTCTTTAATAGATAATTCAATACCTAGTTCATATGTTAGATATTTACCCTTTTTCGTAATAGAAAAATAGCCATCACCTTCAAATAACCCTACTAAATAAGCGTATGTGAGATCTTCTGCGTGTAGTCTCTGGGAGGCTTCTGAAGTATGAATACTTCTAACCCCTGCGGATTGTCTCCATGTCATTGCAATTTCAACGTAAATAATTGATATAAATATCAGTAATAAATAGTATGCAAATCCTAAATTGGGAGATGTCCCAGCATTAAGCAGAATTTTTAACACTACGTTGCCGCAGTGTGGTTCATCTGTATATAAACCTCCTCATAAGATACCAGTTTTATTATGGTAATTACCATATAAAACCCAAAAGTAATTCACATTACTTGATAGACTATATCTTCAACCTTTTTATATATTTTTACATATATATATATAAATAACTAAAGTTAAATAAGGCTGTGAGGATTTCATCTATGTCCAGATTATTGTGGGCATTACCACGCACCGGATAGTCGTTGAACGCTATTTGATGTCAATAAAAATACCCCATCAAATTATCGCTGCAGATAGTATTAATTTAGGAGAATATCTTAATAAATCCCTGCAATTTACCTCATTTTTCGTTAAAACATTTCTGTTTTATGGAGCCCTATAAGTAAAAAAAATTAATTAATTCGGATCCTAATACATTTAATCTAACAATTAAACATATAATAAATAATCTACCAAAGCTAAAAAAAAAAATATAAGCTTTCATGTACGTCCATGACTGGACACAAAAAAGTAACTAGAAACTAATCCAAAAAACATACTAATATGTTTTACTAAATCACTATGACCTACTATACAAAAAGCTACCCTAAAAGTAATGAACTAAACCGGAAACTTAAGATTTTTATAACGCTCAGAGTTACGCAATTTCTCCAATCAAGATGAATACTGAATATTTTTAAGCCCAATTAAAGGATGATAACCTGAAAAAGAGAAAAATTTTATAACATTCTGTATGTCAGCTTTAGAACTAACCCCAAATTGTAGATATAATTCTTTATCTACAGTAATCTTTCGGTTAGTATTAAAAACTAACTTAAATGATTCAAACAACAACAAATGTAACCTTTGTTTTATCTGGAAACAACCGTCATTATTTTGTTTTACGAGAAAAGAGCCCTCTGCGCATACAAATCCAACTACCCAATCCTTAAAAAAACCCAAATGTGTATATTCTAAAGCACTTGTAGGAAGTTCTTGTATAACTGGTGCAACTGAAGGCAAATCTAAATATTTATTGACATTATTGTTAAAAACATGAATAGCCATATAATATTGTGCCCTACGAGTATTCGTTAAGAAAAAAAGCCCATGATGAAAAAATAAAGGGAATAATACTTCTTGCAACTCGGACTTAGTAAAAATTAACCTAACACTAGGGGTTTTTCGTTCAGGATAAGCGTAGACTTTACCTAATTTTAGCACAGATTGAATATAATTCAATATTGTGATATCATCTATATGTAAAGAAATCGTTAAATGAACTGTTATAGAACCACTATAATTCTTTTGAATCCCTATATATCCATCTCCATCAATAAATCCGATTAAAAAAGCTAAAAAAGATTTAGGGATAGCGAGATATTCAGTTGTAGATAATCTATTTAACTTACTAGTACGTGATTTATAGTTAATAGTTCCAATTACAGGTAAGCCTGTTCCAAATTGGGCTATAGTAGACAGATCCGAAAAAAATGTGAAGTGCTTGAATTGGTCAAAGATATATAAAAACTCAACAATATCTTGACCAATTCATGGTACAGCACTCATAAGATTGGTAATAACAGTTGCCAGGATCTCAATTATATGTCGTCCACATTAGTGATAATCTCCGAACATATAATCCTGTACACTTATGAATATGCAGTATGCATATTGCCATTTAAAGCATCACAGTGCCTTGTGTTAGCAGTGTTTACTAAGAGTTCCTCGACTGTACATTAAGCCGATGTTTATCGACCCACCGATGGAGCAGTCTGTAGCGATCAACTAATAAGTGTCTTAGTGGTAAATTTTAATTACCACTCGCCTGGCTGGCTACGCCGCAGGAGTCAGGCGCGTCTTATAGTTAGCCGACGGTCTGGACAAGAGATAATGTCTTTGACCGTTTTCATCAGTGTTGCCTCTTAAAGCTAACCATAGGTAAGCAAGAGACTATACAATTTCTATGTATGAATAACATAGTAGTACCCCTATTCTCCAAGTTTATAAAGCATAGATGAAACCATGTACGGTCGCACCAATTCTCGTAGTCATGGCATAGACTCTGATCAAACATAAATAACATACTGATTAGATACACCTGCTGATTGAACAGTAGCCTTAATTCCATAAAGATTATGCAAGATTTGTACTAGACGAGTAGTATCCGCAAATGTAAATGAATTTGTAGCTAACTTCAGCCCATATCCTACTCGACCACCATCATCCATAATTCAAATAGCTAGAGCAAGTGGTGTAAGGAAATCAGCAATAGTGTTAGGTACAACCTTTGTACCTTTACTATCATATCACAAGTCTCGTATAAAGTTCAAACTTGTGTAAGTATAAGTGTGAAACCGTAAAGTATATCGTATCTTCCCTCCAGCAACTAGTCGAGTTTGAATAACTGGAACTGCGGGATTGCAATAACCTAGCTTAGCAATTAGACCATGCAAGTAGTGTAGATATTCTCCATGAGAAGATTCCTGTGAAAAACTGATTCGAGTACCATTACCAGAACGACGCCGTTCTGCATGAGCATCGCCCAGTAAAGTACCAGTTAAGATACTTAGAATATCATGATTGTGTGGTCCAATTCGAATATTAGCAGGAATACGATTAGCTAGTTTACCTTGTCGTCAAGAGTTAGGACCAAGATATACGTTGATTAGAAGAATGCTAGAAAGAAAAAATGCGAATAGAAAGAGTACTAGACATTCATATCATAAAGCATTGCATGTGAGGCACGAAATAATACCTCATAGGCTCATTTGTCCGTAAGGTAATACATACAAACTTACTTATTAACCCACCTATAGGGTACAATAAGCTAGAATAACTTGGAGTTCGTATATTCTATTAGTCAAACTAAGTTAATTTAACTAAAAGTCCCGCCTGTGCATTAAGCAGCATTTCAGCCACACATAGTGACCCAGTCTGTCGCGATTATTTATATAACCGACGATCTTAAAATTTAAATTTCTTTAATCGTTTTCACTACATCGCCAAATAATCTAATAGACTATTCTATATCCCCGTCGGGATATACCACTTTAATCTTTCTTTTTCTATAAAAATTGCAGAAAGATTCTTACTCGCGGGACTATGATTTAATATAAAATAAAGTATAACAAATTAACTATTTAAACGTAGTTGAAAAATCTTGTACTATTCATTGTCTTTTTACTATTTTTTTAGGTGTTTTTAATGCTCTTCTAATAGTTTTTTCATTACAGTTTATAGATTCTGCTGCTTCTAAAATAGTAGAATATTCACCATACACAGTATCATTAAGATTATATAATATTATAGGCCTTGTATTACTAATACATTTTTTCTTAATTTCATCAGGCATAGGACGTTTGTTCAAAGCTTTCTCTCTAATTCTTTCTATGGTTTCAGGTGAAAGTTTTTTACCTTTGTTTAAACTACCTATCCTTTCCCGTCTTTCCTCGCTATATAAATCTATCATTTTTTTACGAGCAACTTCAGTATGTTTATATCCAAAACTAGAACCTGCTTCAGTTAAAATATTATAATTAGGCAATAACAATTTTAAATATTTATCCTCTAAATCCAATAATTCTTTATTATTTTCTTTAGTGACTATGTGAGGATATAATTCTAATACAATAAAAGCAAAGTTATTTAAATCGTATTTTTTAACAGCTAATTTAACTATTTTGCTACCTCGAAAAAAAATTAAATGGTTACTAAATCTAGCATAAAATCGACTCGTTGAAGCAGAACCTATGTAATAATCTTTAGTTATTTTATTAACTATTATATATATACCACTTAAACCTCTAGTTTTATCTAATATTTGTTTCCGAACATTCTCAGAATTTAGGTTTTCAAATATATAAACAGGATTTAACCCTAATTCTTTAATGATAGTACCCAATTTTTCAGATCCAGTTTCACTACAACTACTTTTACTTAAGCAAGGGCTTGTACTATACATTTTTTTGCTAAAATGGTTTAGGCGAAATCGTAGCTTGCCTTGTAATGATTTATTATTTAATTTATTATACTTTAGATTGTAAATATTTCTTATAAGGTGTGTCCGACTATTTACACATAAATTTTGTATCATATTGTACACAATTATTATGAAAATTACGGCTATTCTTATATTAAACCATCTTTGGCTATAAAAGTAACCTAAGAAAGCTGTAACTATCATTAATATGAATATAACTACACCTATTGTTCAAACTAATGTTCTAGGAGCTCTATATGATCCATAATATAAACCTCTTCCTATGTGTAAATAGACTATAAAAAAGAAAGCTGAAGCTGTGTTACTGTGTAAGTAACGTATTAATCACCCATTGTTAACATCACGCATAATCAAACTCTGCTCGATTGAGCCTATTTCAAATTATTATCTACTATGGTCTAATCCCTAGACGCTCTATCTATGGGCTTAGATGTGAAAATATATTTACTTTTATAAAGTCTATTTGTATCAATATAACGATTACAAGTATTACTACTGGGGTTTAATCCCAATGCTTTATGCGCCGCACTGAATGAAGCAAAAGGCGACCCATGTACCATTTCATTACCATCATAAATATAAACAATCTTAGAATTCTCAGACTTATTTGCTATACTATACTTACGCACATTTTCTGTATGTCGTAGATTAAGTTTTACATCAAAAGGAGAGTCCTTTTGCATAATATCATTAAATTTTTCAGTAATATTCTTAATAACATTATTAATATCGCTTACAGATGAATTTGTACTATATCTTTTATTAAGAATTTCTGAAATATCTAAAAATAAATTCTTACCTTCTATTGTATAGTAATATCCATAAATCTTCAGTAATAAAGCCATTCTTCATAATTTTAAATCTATCGCTTTACTACTCTTTTTCAACCTTAGAAAAAAGATATCTACCTTTATAAGGTTTCTTCTGATTATTACTAAAGTAATGAATAACACTGGCCTTTCCTATACCCAAAGCTTTTGCAGCTGCGCTCATAGAATTATACTCAGTAGATATATTGGTTGTTAAATCTGTAACTAGGACTACTACAGATCTTGGGTCGGCTAATGATAACTTTAACTTGTGCTCCTCTGATTTAGATAAACCTAAAGTATTTGTACTCCTTTTAGCTCTAGCTTCAATAGTATGCTTTAATCCTAATCAAGGTGAACTAGGATTTTGCGAGAAATTATACTCGGGTTTCATTAAATCAATATAATGTTTTTCTCGCACTAAACACTCTTCAGGTTCACAATACTCCAGAATAGTTAGGCTAAAATTAGAGTAACCGTACTTTAATAGCGCACGACAAATTATCATGCTACTATTACGTTCTAAGTATTCAGCATTATAGTACTGGAGTAATCTTATTCTTAATCTTACACTGCTACCAATATACATATTTCCATTAACTAAATTCCTTCAAAGATATATTCCTGACCTATCTCTATTCTCCCCTAGTATAAAGGACTTTTGTGTATCGGCATTTTCATATAGCTTCGCAAAGCTATATGCCGTATAATAGCAAATACCTCCAACTAAAAACAAATAAACCAAGTTGTTATCAAAAAAACCTGTGCAATCAACATCACGCATAATCATTTATATTAAATAGGCTATTTATATTAATAAATTAATTTTATCCATACATTTTTTTTTATCATTTTTTTTTCTGTTCATATTTTTGTTCACTTCTCACCACAGTTTTATTATAAAAATAACACTCTCTCTTTACTTCGTAGAAAAGGGTCAGAGTAAAATTTAGATGAATCTAAATATGGTAACAGGTAATAAAATAAAGCATCTGTATTAGCAATAGCTAAAGATACTACATTAGTTCTTATATTAATCGTATTTGTAACGTTTATGGGTAGTATTTTATTATAAGGATCCTTATGTATTGCAGCATTACTAGACAAGTCTAACAAAAATTTTGTTATGGCATTTAAACAATCTAGGCTAGTATTTTTCTGTGCTACTTGAAAATACAAATAAGACCCTGTTTTAATACCTAGCGAAGCAGGGTACCTTCACCTTCTATAAATCCTATAAACCAATTTGGGTTTATTATAATTTGAGATTCCGAAATACCATATGTGAATACTTCTCTCTTAGAATTCATAGTGTTTTTAATAGATACAATTTTTTTTATATCTACCTCAGATAATCCTTTAGTGGATTTTATAAGTAAAACTTCATAAAAACTAAGGAAGTCTAACTTTTTACTAGTATGAAGTGGATAATGATTAAAAATATCACATAACTTACTTATACTTAAAAAATCTTCGACAATAAAAGAACAACTGTTTCTGTTGTATTCTTCTACAACTCTACCAAAACCTAAGTTAGATTTAATGGTATAAAGTACTTCTATATCGTCAATATGCAAACTTATTTTAAATCTTAATTTAACATATTTACGGTCTATTGTAACTAAAAAATTACCTTCAGGATCAGTAAATCCACTAAATCAAAATAAAAAGTCTTTATTTGTAAAGTTGTCACTTACTGAACCGAAGGCCGCAGAGTTTTTACTTAAATAAGTTGTAAAGTTACGAAATCCCATTTTATTTTTAGAACCCGATACAAAAATAAACAATGATAAAGTTATGCCCTAAAAAGGGATAGATAGCTAATCTAAACTACTCTACTTTACAGCAAAGATTGGACTATATCATCATCTATATTTCAATTTAAATCAGATGTCAGGCGTATAGCCTCTGAAGATCCTACTGGGATATTTATCCATCCGTTGGTTTCCTGCTGATTGTCTTAATAAAGGTTTTCCAGCAATTAGCCTGATTTAAAGAACACATTATGCTATATGCTCTACAGAGTTAAAAGCTTCTAATACGCTAGGGTTGTAGTGCATTGCTAAAGTTACACCTGTGATTATTTGTATAACTAAACAAACAGCTAATAAAGAACCAAAATTTCATAAATAACTTAGGTTACTTGGTTGTGGTGAATCGATCATATAAGAGTTAACCAATCTTAATAAGGGATGACTTTTAAAAATTCTCATTTTTTATTTAAAATTTTATTAATATTTTTTTTTTCTAGAAGTTAAAGGCTAAAATTATTTAATATATAAGTTCTCTAGTAGTAATTTAAACTATATTTCCTGTGCAAACGTGAAAGTCTTAAACATTCATTAATTTTTGTAATTGGGCTTTAAGTTATATTCACCGAATTTAGCGAATATAACGCTTCTTCCAGAATTTTCAGAATGAAAAGATCTATAAATATATATTTTATATACATCTAATAGGTATAAACAAAATTACAATCACCAGCCGACTAATTATATTATAACAACTACTAAGTTAACTTAACCATAAACAGGATAATAAACAAAGAAAAAAAAATGGCTATATGAATAAAAATGACATTTACTTTTAATGCATAACTAGAACTCTTAATCACTGGTTTTCGGGGTTATTTCATATCCTTTAAAGATTTATTACATATAGTCTCTAAAGATCCCATAAGTCATTAAATATGTATTGGTTTCCTGCTGATAGCTCAAAACTAAGCTTTTTCACTTAAATATATAGAGTATCTTAGTTATTAAAGATTTCCAGCATATAGTAAGAATATTTCTTTTTTTTTTTAGAAAACACCTAAGGACAAGTTTAGCCACTATTGAGTTCTTGGTTTTTAAGTTTATAATGAGTAAATGTGCTTTTTATTAATATATTTATATACTATATAAATTATAGTGAAGACTAAATTATAAGAAACTAGCTCAGCCTATTCTTTAAATTAAAGTAAGCTTGCTACTAAACAAAAAGAGTTTTGTTTTCTATTTAGAACTATTATTTATCTAATAAAGGAATCCTTAACATTTTTGGGGCCAGCGACGCCCTCTTAACATAGCTACCTAGTCTAAGATAGCTATCTAGCATAAATATGATATTAAACATTATTATAACATGTTTATTCTAGCCTTTAGCTAAAAAAAATTTGTTTTTTTTTGTATAATAAATATATAAATAATAATAAGCTAAATTCAAGAATTAGTAGGCTAAATCATAAAAAAAATTTTTTTTTGCAAGCCTCCCCACTCACCCTCCCCATCACTAGAATCAGTACCGCTTGTATACATCATAATTAAATAACGAAAGAAATGTAACGGAAAAACAACACTTGCATCTGGCATATCTAGGATACTTTTGAAAAATTAAAAAAAATGATAAACAATCATAGAAAAAGAGGACTTTACCTGCCTATTCTTTTTTTTTTATAGTATATTTAATATATACTTATAAGTAATATATATCTGTGACATGCTTCTATGTCTTAGGACAAAAGAATTAATTATAATAACTTTAAATTAACTTAAATTACTATATATTAAAGATGAAACTGAATAGTGTAAACCGTCTAAAATAGGAGCTGGGTAAATACCTAATATAACTGTAAATACTACTAATGTAAGTAAAATAAAAAATTCACGTTTATTTACATCACTTATATTAACTTCAAAAAATTTACTATATGATCCTCCAAAAGCTATTCTGTTAAACATATATATAGTATATGCAGCACTAAATACTATAGAAGAGCTAGCAAAAAGACCTAATAAAGGTAATCTCTCAAAGGTACCATATAAACACATAAATTCACCCACGAAATTTAAAGTAAGGGGTGTACCCGCATTAGCTAAAGATAAAATAAAGAATAAAATAGAAAATAAAGGCATTAATTGAGCTATACCTCTATAGAAACTAATTAATCTAGTAGCAGATCTATCGTATAATACCCCTCCAGCGCAAATAAATAAACCACTTGAAACAAATCCGTGTGCTAACCCTAAAACTATACCACCTTCTATTCCTTGGATTGTGTTACTAAATACACCTATAAGATAAACAGCTGCATGTGATACAGAGCTATAAGCAATAAGTTCTTTAACATCTATTGTTCTTAAAGTACTAAAACTAGCATATATTATAGTTATAACACCTATAAGGTATATTATATAAGTATAATCTAAGGAAGCTTTAGGCAATAAAGGTAGCATAAGCCTAAAAATACCATATAAACTTAATTTTAAAACAATAGCAGCTAAAATTATACTACCACCCAAAGGTGATTCTACGTGAGCTTTTAATAACCATGTGTTTAAGAATATAGTAGGAGTTTTTACAGCAAATGCTATGAATATACCATAAAATAAAAACAATTGTGTAGAGTAATAAAAATTGGTTTTGTATAATGCATCAAAATCTGTAGTTCCCATTATTGAAGATATTGTTAATATGGATAATAATAAGAATAATGATCCAAACACGTACACAACTTTATCCTTGTTATGTTAACAATGAAGGAAGGGCTATTGTGTTAATTATGAAGGAAGGGCTATTGTGTTAACAATGAAGGATGGGCTATTGTGTTAACAATGAAGGAAGGGCTATTGTGTTAACTTTAATTTTGAGTGACTTTTAATCCACACCGGACTAACCGGTTAAATCCTTCGCGGGTATATTAATTTCGTGTCACATAGCTAATACACAATCGGTAATAGTAGTGGTCAGTACAAGTTGTAATATTATACCATCTTGCTGCCTAGCAAGCAAAATTTTAGTACCTCGGTCTTTGTGTCAAAAATCACGTTAAACAGAACGTCTAAGGATATTCATCTTGGACTTTATAGATTGAATTTAAGATAATCCTTGTTCAGTTAAGTGAGCTTTCTTACTCTTTAAAGCAGATACTTGTTTGAAATAATTATAATCTGAAACTTTAGCACCCTCTTCTTCGAAGAAGAGGGGGTATTTATCAAAGAATGGTATTACTTTATCGCTAATATCCGTATATTTTGTAACTAAAAAATTAACAGTAGATCTGGCTAAGTTAAGTTCAATTCTACCACATCCAAGAGTAGATATTAAGCTTTTCATAAGCTCAGTATCTCTACTATGTTGAGCTATTTGAAATTTTAATATTACAGCTTTACCTATTTTACAAGTAGATGATTTAAGTATAGAAATGTAGAAACATCCCTCACCGTTAGTAAAACCTGCTAATCAGTTTGAATCTTTTACATCTTTATCCTTAAGTAAAGGTCTAGAAACCGCGCGAATATCCGGGAAAACTAGCTTTAATTCATCAGATAAACCTAAATTCATATAAGCTCTAATGCTAAGGATCTTATTAAAACCATCTTTAGTTAGATGTTCCTTGTTTTGAATTAATGTAATAGCTGATTTTCAAAGTTCGTAATCCGCCCCTTTTTTTGGCTAATCAGCGGATGTTTATCAAAATGAGATATAATTATACTGAAATCTTTCAAAGATTTAATCGTATATTGTAAAGAAGTGCTCCCGTGTTTTGTAATACTACCTACTCCAAAATAATCTTGAATCTTGCACAATAAATCATAATCCTTATGGTCTAAACTAATCTTAAATATGGCTTGAACTTGATAAGCCATTCTGTACTTGCTACTAACGAACATACCCAACATAAAACATCCCTCTGCGTATACAAACCCCGTTATAAACCAAGGATCTAACTTGGTTATATTTAACGCAGTGGGTTTTACTAATGTAGAGATGTTATTTACTTGCTCACACTCCTTGTTTAGTAAAGAAGTGAGGCTTTCTAAATTTTGTATAGACCTAGTTGTATGTATAAAAGCTCGGTCATGCCGGCCCATTAACCACATTACAATTTGCGACTATCACGATGGATATGGATTTTTATCCCAAAAACTGGTTTCCCAGCGACTAGAGTACACCTTACAAAATCTCAAATTATAGAATTTGAAGAACCGTCTACTCGTTGCTCTTTTACAGGCAAAGCCTGGTTTAGATACGCAATCACCCATTGCATTACTACCATCTCTAGTGATGTTACCATACCCTGAGACATTAATCAGGCCAATAATAAAGTTTCCTCTATTACCTTGGTTACTAGAGCTTTAAGGCTTCTCCGTAGTTTGGCTATTTTACACTTAAATTGATGGAGACCTTCTCCATCAAACAATGTATATAAAAATAAATAAAAGCTAGCTCTTACTTTGTTATTTGACCCAAATAGACCTATTAATATGAATAACGGCGGTAAGATACTTTCAAAAAAAATATAAAATAATAATATATCTAATACTAAAAATACTGCTAGTAACAAGCTCTCTAATAATAGTATAATTATAACATAAGATCTTACATTATCTTGAATAGACTTTCAATTACTTAATAATGCTATAGGAGTGATTATAGTTGTTAATAATACAAAGTATATAGAAAGTCCATCTAACCCTAAGTAAAAATCAAAAGAGCTTATTTCATGATATTCTTGTACAAATTGGAATTGATTACTACTGGCGTCGAATAGTATAAAAATTAAAAAAGAAAGAAAAAGGTTTATAATAGATGCAGTTAAAGCAATTTTTTTTATACGTCTAATATTTAAATCGCTTAAGTTATAAGATATACCCGTAGAAATAGTAAATACACCTAATAGAGGTATTATTAATAAGAGTAAAAGTAACATGAATTAAAAAAAAAAAAAAAAAGGACGAATTCACCTTCCGATCATCCTTTTTAGAATATGTATGATCTTTACTAACACCACACACAACTGTATAGTTCGTATACTATTTGATCATTATTTTATATGTTCATAGTACTACAATTAATAAGATAACAACTTTCAAATCTATATATTTAAATACATTAATATTAAGAAATTAATACTTATTTTAATATTTAAGTTAAATACTTTTAAATAAAAGTAAAGGTAAATTTGTCTGGTCTTAAATTAACAGAACTGAATAATAATAAAAAGGAAAAAAAAATAAGTTAGGTTAGAATAAAAATTTTCCAATAAACTTAATTGAAATATTAATTTAATCTCTAATATATTATTGATTAATTAAACAAATTTTTTTCTAGGAGTACACAAAAAAACCAGACTTTTTAAGGCATAATTAGAAAAAAAAATGGTTAATAAAGTCTTCAATATCCTTATTAAAGATAATTACCATCAAGAGCACTCAGATTTGAACTGAGAAAGTGAAGTTTGAACCTTCGAATTTTACCATTAAACTATGTTCTTTATATTTTAATATTTGTAAAATACAAAATTCTTTTTTTTTTTTATTTAGTGAGAGCATTTAAGCCTAATAGCTTCTGGATTTAACTTACACTATAACTAAAGATTATATAAGTGTAAATAATTTAGCATTTAAATGGGCTTTAAACTGTAAACAGCCCTTCTCCCATTTAAATGTCTAATAGTAAACCTTCTAACCACTTTCATAGCTAGGATATATATTTTTATATTCATTCACAAAAAAAAATAAATACTTGAACATACGTTTTAGGGGGGGGGGTTTACTCCATTGTCTTCTTTACCTTAATTGTTATCAGTTGGTTGCAGTCGTTTGGCGCATTTTAGCCCCTTCAATTTTTGTTAATAAAAGAAATTTATTTACTTCTTTATATCCATTTTTTACAAAATGGTTCAGACTATTTCTTCATATTTATTTATTTTCTGTATATTTCTTAACAGCAACGCGAAATTGTAAAAAACCCACATTAAATTTATTTTATTTTATACTATTCTAAAATATAAAAACCCCTGATTAAAACCCGTCATATGTAATATGAATCTGTAACCTAAACATTTAAACCTCTAAAGGTTTAAAGTAACTACTCAATAAAGCTACTTTACTCTTCACTATCTGTGAAATCAAACGGCTCTGATTGTTGTTTATCCAGAACAAAGTCTAAGGGGCTACGATTATCTAGATTTTTGTTTTCTGGGTTAGCTACACTAGATTTAGCTGTAGGATCTTCGGGTGAATTATTAGTTATATGACTAAAGCTTTCTTTAATGGATTTTGAAGGTTGAGTACTAGACTCTCCATCTTCTTCAAATTTTCTCTTATTACCAAAAAAGGAAGTCAAAGTAGGTCATTTAGGTATATCATGAACAGTTTTATCTACCATCTCTGACAAACCAAAAACTTCTGCCTCACAATTAGGCTGAGTTTTATCAGTAACTGCTTTAATTAAAGCATCTACGTTACGAGAATTTTTTCTCTCGTCATCATCAGGCAGGCTATCATGTAAAGCTTTAGCAGCAGAGTACATTCAAGATTTATACTGTAGTTTCTGGAATTCTTTGTCTTCAGATATATTATTACCTGTATAAGAATCTTCATAAGATGCAGCAGCTCGCGTCGCAGTAGCGTCCAATATATGAATATTCTTACTTCCAAAAGGGTTATCCATAGTATTCATCTCCGTATTACTCACTGAGTTATCTTCTGTAGCCGGACGCTTACCCATGGCTTTTTCACTAAGTGGGGGATTCTCAGTATTAAAACCACTAGAGACTGTGAATTCTCTAACTTTACGATCACGTAATATAATATTTGCACCAAAAAGTCTAGATTTAGAAGCTGTTAAATACGAAAGGCGAACGTTAGCATAATTTTTACGTGTTTTAAATTGTCTTTTCATTTTTTTTTTTTTAATAAATATCCTTTTTTCTCTTTATAATGGTAGATCATGCTCAATGTGAATATTGAGTCTATTTTATTGATACTAATATATTGTATATACAGGATAAATAAATATGTTGGGTTTAAAAGAAGGTTTATTGTTAGCATACTCACCTTCTAGTCGTTGAACGGGTTTACTCCTTTATCTTTTTTTTTCACATATTAAAAAAAAGGATAGTGCTTAAGTAAACTTCGCTTCAAGTGAACTTTAAAAGCCATTCTTGAAATTAACCCAATAATTAACCAATAGATTTATTCGCTAAAATTTTTAGAAATAAAACAATGGCGGACTAACATCCCTAGCGTAGCTTTTTCAAAAATCCAAGACCTTTCCTTTCTGCATCTTGTGATCATATGCCCGCTTACGCGACTGATAGACGTGTAAGTCAAACAGTAAAGCAAGATTAAGCCATTAAACTTGACAAGTAATAAACATAATTATATAAAAAGTGTAACTTAAACTAATTATATAACTAAAAACATTAGAAAAGTATTTTCAAATTAATGTTTTAATTACATCTATTTTCCATATAGTTAAAATCTTACTTAAATTAAATTAATAATTCTAACTTAATAGATATATAGTTGGATTAGTTATAGCCTAAGCTAAACCAATAATAAACTAAAAATAAAAAATACCACGGTACTTTGGGGATCTGTGTATCCCCATAACTGTATTCTAGCCATTAAGATTGACAAGAAGTAATAAACCTTAAACGTAAACTTATAGAGCTCCTCCCCGCTCTATAACATAGTTATCAACCTTTACTCTATAACTCCTGGTTTTAATAATATTTATTAAAACATGTTTATTTTTTAGTTATTTACATTAAAATATTTTAAACCCTAATTAATAGCTAATTTTAATTTAGTGTAAATCTAAAGCATCTTTTATATCTTAAACAATTAGCTGTTTTAAAAGTTTTAAGAAAGACAAGCAATCTATTATAACCTTCAGAACCTTTAGAGAATAATGATAATAACTTATTAATGGTTAAAATAGCATTATCTGAATTACCTCCTTGAGGGGGGGGGGTTCACTCCATTACCTGGTACCTCTACGACCGCTTGATGATAATTAATCTAAATCTACATTATTTCTATTAGTCATAGGCCGAACATTTCCACTTTGTTCAGCAGCTTCCCTATAATAACGAAGTCACTTCTCTCCTGTATATCTAGAACTGCTTAAGAGACCATGCATTTGAAGTTCACTATGTATACCCCTAAGGTCCTCTCGTGTTTGAATTAATTCCTGTTTTAATTTACTACATTCCAATTTAAGCTTAGCGTACTCTATCAGCTCAATACCTTCAGGTCTCAAGTTACTTAAATACGCTATTCTACGTTCTAAATAATCTATTCTATACCGAGCAGATGCAATCATCATCTCTACCTGATGAGGCTGTATGTAATTAACATTCCATATTCTTCTAACTCGAGCCCTTTGTCCTTGTTGAGAAGAGTCCCCACCAGAGCCTTGTTGAGAAGAGCCTCCACCAGAGTCTGAAGTATTCATAGCATTACCTATTAAATTTTTGGAATCAATCTGTTTAAAACCTGATTTAATATTAGGTTTGTCACCACCCATCGTTAATTTATCCTTCTCGAGATCAAACACATCGGAAATATCTCCCACAACACCTTTAAGTCCTAATTTAAGAGGTAAGACCAAGGCACTCGCTAAAGCTAATTGAGCTCATTCAGGGCTAGAATCAAATAAAAATACAAGTATAATTTCAACAACCCCTGAATATCTAATAGAAGCTATTATAATAATAACAACTAATCCATAACAAACATCCTTTTTAGAAAAATGCTTAAATAAAGTTTGTTTAGTAAAAATAAGCCCAAGCTTTTTTTTATTTAAGTTAGAAAAGGAAGAAGTTGAAGAAAAATGTCTAACATCCAAAGTAATCAACTTTAAATTAGGTTTAATATCAACTCTAAGAATCAAAGCAGTTTGATTTTTAGATCTAATAACTAAGTTATTATTAACCACGGATTTAGAGTAAGACACAGAAGAAAAAGCTCTATAATTAACCATATTCGTATTATTATTGCTATTTTTGTTAACAATAATCAAAGCTGTCTGCATTATATTCGTATATCTTTTAGATCTGGCATTGTAATCTATCAACCATTGTATCGACTTATAATTGATCAAGCCATAGTACCAACTTCATGCGTGTACTAACCCTTTCCCGGAGGTGACTAGTGGATAGGATTCAAGTAGATAGGATTCAAGTAGTATAACTTTGACCATGGGGACGACGTCTCGCGTCTTAAAGGAGACATGAATTACCTTTTTATTCGCTTCTAGCGGATATGCTAAGTTCGGCCTCGGGCTTTCCCCCTAAACCTAAATCCGATGACGTCATCATGTAGATTAAATGATGGAAAGCTTTGCTCTCTACCGTAAACATAGCGCGCGGGCGCTCTAACACTGAAAAAGCCGTACCTAATAATCCTGAAAATAAAGCAAAGATAAGGTATAATGTACCAATATCTTTGGCATTTGAGGATAAAAATCATCTTTCTGTTCAAAGCGAAATATTTGCCTTTAGACTAGTAGATACTACAGCCCACCTATTAGGCTCGATCTCTTCCTTTAGGCATATATTTCTATTTCTTAAAACAAAAATGTGTTGGGGCTGGCAAACTTCCAAATTTAGTTCAAATTCACAATATCTTAATAATAAAAAGTCTAATTATACTTTTTTATACTAGCTATTGGTTAGTTTATATTAAAAATTAACTTAGCTATTATATATAAGCAATATATAATAATAGGCTCGCAATTAAAATTTAGATTTTTTTTCTCCATAGACTCTTTTTTTTAATCTTTGGAGAAAAAAAAAATCTATATTAATATGCAAAAATATTTAGTATGAGATTTTAAAGTCTCTTATAAATGTGGGATGTCCACATTACTAATATAAATCAATATCTCTCTAAAAAAATGTAGGATGTCCACATTACTAATATAAATCAATATCTCTCTAAAAAAATGTAGGATGTCCACATTACTAATATAAATCAATATCTCTCTAAAAAGAGAATGTAGGATGTCCACATTACTAATATAAATCAAGACCTCACTTAAAAAAAAAAAATGTCGTACAATCCACATTACTAATAAAAAATAGCTGTGTCACTATGAATAAAAATAGCTCTGTTACTAATAAAAATAGCTGTGCCTCTTCTAATAAAAAGGATATGCGTTGTTACTAATAAAAATAGCTGTGCCTCTTCTAATATAAAGGATATGCGTGTGTTAATATAAAGGATATGCGTGTGTCAATGTAGTAAAAGACACAAACTGAAAAAAAAAAGTTGGAAATAAGGTTTCCAATTTTTTTTTCAGTTTGTATCTTCATTTAGTCTATCTCTTTCGCTATTCAAACTTGTAACACACCTCACGCGCGTTTAAAAATTTTTAGATACGGGTATGATAAAAAAGCTTTGAAGATGTAAACTTACAAAAGCATGATGTTTAGGCGGATTAGTTAATGCTCATTCCAACGAATTAGAACTTATATTTAACAGTGTTTGTAAAATATCATTATAAAACTGTGGTGTTAATCAAGGATATCTTGTAGTAGCTTTACCATCAACTAATTGGACATAAATTATATAAGAATAGTCCCGTAGCAACCACGCTAATGATGCACCCGAAACTACTTATTAAGTTTCAACCTGCAAATGCATCTGGATAATCACTTATTCTTCTTGACATACCTTGTAAACCTAAAGAATGTTCCTTTAAACAGTTAGCTGTTTTAAATTTTTGAAGGCTTAATAAAAAAAAAAAAAATTTTTTTTAAAAGAAGTAATTTACGTCAGATCAGATTCCGTAAGTTGGGAAAGCTCCTGTTTATGCCTATTTAACAAGCTTAAAGCATGTATAACGGTTGAGCTCGAGACTACCTCAGGGTCAAAGTCATCAGACAAGTGTCCAGCCCATTCATGAGTGAATGTCAGAGATCGCTTAATATCTGGTCTAAACGCAGTCATGGTACGGTTAAAATAAGATCCAAGGTGGATAGCGGTTCTTAACGTATCTAGATGTTTATCAGCATCCACACATCAACTATAATACTCTGGAATTGAACTAAAAGCCTCTGTAAATGAACTTTGTAAAGGTAAACTTACAAAAGCGTGAGGTTTTGGGGGGCTAGTTAATGATCACTCTAAACTATTAGAACTTCTATTTAATAGGGTTTGTAGACTATCACTATAAAACTGGGGTGTTAATCATGGGTATCTTGTAGTAGCTTTACCCTCAACTAATTGAACATAAACTATATATAAGAATAGTCCTGTAGCAACCACGCTAATGATACTTCCGAAACTACTTATTAAGTTTCAACCTGCAAATGCATCAGGATAATCACTTATTCTTCTTGGCATTCCTTGTAGACCTAAAAAGTGTTGAGGGAAGAATGTTACATTAACCCCTATGAATAACACCCAAAAATGCACTTTACCTAATACTGGATTATAGTCTAACCCTAAAATTTTTGGTATTCAATAGTATCAAGCACTATATAGTGCAAATACTGCCCCCATACTTAAAACATAGTGAAAATGAGCCACGACGTAATAAGTATCGTGGAATGCTACATCTAAAGATGCGTTTGCAAGAACTACACCACTTAATCCACCTAGTGTGAACATGAAAACGAAACCTAAAGCAAATAACATTGAACATGTTAATTGTAAAGATCCTCCGTAACATGTAGCCAATCAAGAGAAAATTTTAATTCCCGTAGGTACAGCAATAATTAAAGTAGCCGCTGTAAAATATGCTCTTGTATCTACATCTAAACCTACTGTATACATGTGATGCAAAATGTTAACAGATATTCCTTATATCTGCCCGCTTAGCTATATAACTATGCGCTCCTTTCACAAGAAGAATCGGACTATATCTTCATCTTTCAAGAATAATACTAAGGATGCGCAGATCCTGTTTTTTTTGTCATACCGTTTTCAAGATTAATCTGTTTCTGTAATACTCTAACTTGGGCTAATCCTTCTTCAGTGAGATGTAATTTATTAGAAACCATATTATGGATACTAAATCACTTCTCGAAAGATTGGGCTTTTTTAGTAAGTAATGGGAATGCTTTAAAGTAAGATATTACATCATTCATTGATTTGAAGCCTGTAACTGTGTAACGATAAACACCGTCCGTTTGGGATCTAACGCTTACTTTACCAAACCCAAAAAGGTTTTGTATGGCCATAAGAATAACACTATCCTTTTGATCAAGTATATAACGCATCTTTATAACACTACCTAATGTATATCTTGCATTGGATGTTATAGATACATTAAAACATCCTTCAGCGTCGGTGAAACCAGATAACCAAGCATCTTGTAATGTAACTGAAACAGCTTGATTAATCAATATAATTGTATCTGCCCCTAAACGATTGTTTAAAGCTTGAACTCACAAAGATAATTGCTGTATTCTGTTAGTAAGAGCCAGATTACCATTAAATAAATAGGCTAGTAGAAGAATATGTAAGGGGTTATCTACAATTAACCTATAAAAGTCATTATTGTCACCACTTTTCCCTTGTGGAAAATGCTTAACTTGACCTATTCCTAATTTTTTCTGAATATAGAAAAGGATAGCACTTTCCTTCTGAGTAAGAACAAAACGTACTCTTGTACCCTTCGCATACGTTTGAATAGCACCGTCTCCTTCTACAAAACCAATAAATCAAGTTAATCAGTTATTGGACAGATGTTGCGGAGCATTCCCAAATAGCGTATTATAATACAGATTAAAAGCTGAAAAATTAAAAGATGTTTCGCGTATAGTCTCTGAAGCACTCTGTATATTACTCCTTACTGAGTATAGGGACAGATTGCCGGCAGATCTGGTATAGCTAATTAGATTTTTACAGTTCAATGTACTAATTAGCACTAAACCGTTTCAGCTTATAGCGAAATAAATAATATTAATCCACATATCACTATGTGGTGAAGCCAAAACTCAACTTCAAACTACAAATCCTAATACTCCTATTGACATCATAGCATAGCTGAATTTTGCATGTAAGTAAATATATTAAAAATTATTTTAACCTGTTAGAATTCATTTCTAAATTTAAAGATTTAATTTTAATTAAACCTTCTTTGGTTAAATGTTTTTTTAATTTAACCATTAACATAGCCTCTTTAAAACAATTATAATCTTCTTGCTTTAGATTTAAAAGCGGGTATAAATAAAAATGTGGTATTATTTTATTTAATAAAGATGTAACATCTTGAACAATGAAATCACACCTAGGTGTAGATAAATTAGATCTTAAATTCACTAGCCCGCAATCAAAAAATTTAACAAATAATTTCATAAGTTCTATGTCTTTACTATGCTGAGCTATATGAAATCTACAGTCTACTTTTTCAAGTAAAAGATAATCTTTAGCTGGTCTAATATAAACAGAAAACCCACCATCCCCCGCCACAAACCCGGACACTCATTGTGGGTTTAAATTATCAGGTAAATTTATAATAGCTTTGGGGAATGGTAAAATATTAGGATAATACTTTAAAACCTTTTTAGATACCCCCCTATTAATAGAAGCATAGTAAGAAAGAATCGTTAAAAATCCAGCCTTAGTTAAATGATCTTTATTTAAAATAATTTTTATAACCGACGATCATAATACAAAATCTAACCCCTTTTTACTGATAAGAGGATATTTTCTAAAATGCGGTATAATTACATCATTTAAGTTGTTCACATTGGTTACTCTATATACTGATATTTTTCTATCAGATCTGTTATATATACCACCTACACCAAAAAAAGACTGAATTTCGTATAAAATCTCTGCGTCTTTTTCATGTAAATTTATCTCAAAGGAAGTTCTTACTTTTCATTTTAAAGAATCCGTAATTTCGATTATAATTGAAAAACAACCTTCAGCATCTACAAATCCTGTTACTCACATAGGATCAAGTTTGATACCATTTGTATTATAAGGCTTATTATTATTAGGTGCTCTGGCTATGTCAAGAGAAAAACCTCTTTTTAATAATTTATTTAAACTTACATTTATTAACTTCTGTCCTTGCGAAGCATGGCAAGAACCGAAGTTAATACGTATACAAAATTTGGGACTATCTCTTAATCATTCTAGATGAACGATCATCCTTTTGTAGTCTCTGAGGATTTCTAATAAGCCCCTACATTTCATTATAAATACATTTAGATTTAAAAATACAATAAAATTAATAGCGGAGCTCATAATTTCAAAACCCTGCTGATTACTCATTGCAATATCCTTAAAGTTTTTACTTTGACAAGTATTTAAGGCATTAGAGATTCCCAGCATATGAAGGATATTCTCATAAATATTATTTAATGTGGGCCTAATTTTGACCATACCAAGATAACCGAAAACGCTCTTATTAGAACTAGCTGATATTACAGTACTTATTATACCAAAACCTGGTATAATTAAAATGTAACAATATTTTAATTAAAGGAATAGCTGTGTATTATTACACAGTCTTTTCTCATTAATACTCAAAAACTTTTATATCTTTGTTAGGACTTTATCTTGAATTGTAGTATTTTCTTCATGACGGTTTATTAAGGATTTAATTGTTAGTATTTTAGATAGCCCTTTATCTGTTAAGTGTTCTTTGTCTTGTATTAATCTATACACCTTTCTTCATCTTAAATAGCTTATATGCTTTCTAGACTGTAAGTGATATTGATCAAAATATTCTATAACCCTTTTAGCAGAACCGAAATTAGTAGAACCATAATAATAGGTATCTTGAGACTTCCTATATCCAATGTTTCCGCCTAAGTATTCTTTTATCATATTTAACAATAAATCACTTTTTTGATCTATTTGAAAATTTAATCTTATTTCCGGTTTATTTCTGGTAATACGTTTGACAATTTTTATTTGAAAACTAGCATCCGCATCAGAAAAACCTGCTAATCAGTGGTTATCCAGATTTTTACTTGAATCTACAGTAAAATTAATATTTTGATCTACATACTTAGTATGACTTAATACATTATTAACTACTTGATTAAATCTATGTTCTGTTCTTAACTTACCATTTATCAAGTTAATTACATTTAACATACCCTCTTTATTAGATACTATCAAAAGATGTGCGTTTTTGTTCTTTACTTTCCTTACATTACCATAACCTAATTTTTCTTTCAAGTAATAGGCTAGAAAGGCATCTGGAGAACTAAAAACTATAACTAATTGTTGAGCTTTATTAAAATGACCATCCCCGTCTATTAATCCTGCTAGATAATAACCTAATTGTTTATTATTTAGAGGTTTGAAATGTTTAGGTACGTGATCTGATACACGTTTAACATTTTCTAAATTTACTACAACTCCGTCGCGTATTGTCTCTGAGGTACCAATTTTTATATAAAAAATGTTACCTACTGATTTCCTTCTTTGTTCTAACTTTTTAACTATGTCATTTAAGAGGGAGTATTTAGAACTATATAGCGAAGGGGTTCCAGTATATAGCAACGTTAAGAGGCCTACATACGTAACCTCTGGGTGCATATGTATATATATTTAACATATAGCCTTATTATTTTATTTTATTTTTTATCTTTATTACATTATAAACTTTATATTCTTATTGCTTTATAAACTTTTATTCTAAATAGCGTATTTATCTTTTAAATTTTATTATATTATTTTTAAATTATTTTAAAACTTGTTTAAATAGTTCAACTTTTAAATCTAATTCTTTCAAGAAACATACTTAGGTCTAATCCAGGTACAAGCTTTATCCTCAGCTCGAGCCTCTGCTCAGACACACCTAACATCAGCCCTGTCTGCAATCTTAACTGTTTGATTGTCACCTGAACTAATGCTATATTTTTGATTTGCTAATCGCCAGTCCTCATTGTTTGGAGCAGGGAAATAAACCTTAGCTTCCTCACCTGAACCTATAGCTCCGGGTATATACTTAAAAAGACTAGGATATTCTGACTCTTTAGGTCAACAATAGCCTGTTCATTCTTCACCATTAGGTAATATAAGCTCTACTCGTACAAACCCTTTAAAGCTACCATATATATGACGTATACTCTCACCATATGGATCCTGTCAGTCAATTAATACCATACGACTAAAACCTCGATTTATTTCCACACTTACTATACCTCAATCTACTTTTTGTAGTCCTTGAGTCGAACCAGGTAAACCCTGACTAGAAGTAGACGGATTATTATTAATCGGATCCGGTAAATCTTGACTAGAAGGAGACGGATTATCATTAGGTCCCTCCCCCAATATGTATAAGAAGCTCTCATGCAATTCAGAAGTCGTATAATTGCATAAAAAAACCATTAATATAGTATTATCTAATGAATTTATATTAATGGGTAAAATTATACCTACATAATACCCTAATAAAACTCAAAAAAAACCTATAAAAATAATCTTTGCAAGAAATCTTAGCTTATTGGTATTCAAAATAAAGGTTAAAATTACTAAGCCTTCTAAGAAATAAGTTATAAAAAAATAATAATCAGTTATTCCTAGAAGAGTAAAGGAAAAAAACACAAAAAATAAGCATGATCTAATAATAAAACTAGAGATAAGAGTATTTACTATATTAAACCAAGAATAACGATATGCAGCAGATAAAAAAAAAATAAAACCTATAGTGCTACATATTAAACATATTACTTCCTTATTGTGCCTATCTTAAATAACTCATAACATGTTTACCCTCCATAAAGTAGGTATTTAAACTTTATGTTTGTTAATAAAGTAAGCTTATCTTCCTCTAGCTTTATTCAACTATCTAATTAACTATTTAGTTAAAAAGATAATAATATACAGTTATATGTAAATAATATAGTGGACCATATCTTTAAACATAATAATTTATTCATAATTATTCCATTTATTAATAAAGGTATCCAAGCTTTTACTTAATAAAGATCCTGAAGGTGCAATATGAGCTTTCATACCCTTCAATTCATAAAATTTAGGTACTAAATGCAACCTGTTATTTTTAGCTGATCTTGAAGGGTATTTTTTAAAATATTCGATGAGATTAAGTATATCTTCTTTTTTAGTGACATATCATTTAAAAGAACCATTTCCACCTCTATCTATATAAACATAACCTCCAAACAATTCCACTAAAGGTGCAAGAATTTCAGGAGTCTTTTGACCAGCTGAAATAGATAATTGTCAATTAGAAGTGTTTATAGTAATTGTACCATCTGCGTCAAAAAATCCCGATAATCAACCGTTATTTAAAATTAATTTTTTAGAAGAATTTAAGGTTATGTCATATTTAACACAAATATTATTTAATTGTATTAATCTAATAGGGTTTCTTATGTGCCCATTTACATCATTGATAAGATTTAATAAACCTGCTTTATTATGCAGTCTATACCTTAATGCACTAACACCTGATCTTAATTTTATTGAACCACCGTAAACATTTTTTACAGCTTGTAAAGCTCGTTCATCTCTAGTATCCATTGTAATTTCTAAGCTTGCATAACCTTTTTTAGATAATAAAAAACAACCATCACCGTCTATTAGTCCGGCTAACCATTGTTTAAATCTTAAATGCTTATCTGAGTTATTGTTTAAATTATGTATTCTCCTTATGTTTAACAAACGTATGGCCTCTGAAGTTCCTACTAGCGTGCTAAGCGCGTTGGTTACTTGCGAATTATCGTAAATTTTCAGAATTTTTACTTTAGCGGTATACAATAAAGTACAACTTAAGCTAATAGTACCTAATAAATATAAAACGAACTCCTCGCTTACAGTTTGTTGCGATAAATTTACATTTAAGGGCCACCATTGACCGAAGAATCCATTTCTTCAAATTTAATTTATCTTTTAAAAAGTCTCTTATTAAATCCAGGTACCGGTAGTCTAAACTCCGGGCTTGTGTATCATACACCTATGATAGAAGAAACCGACTGTACATTAAGCATCATTTCAGACACCCACCAGTGAACCAGTCTGTAGCGATCACTTAAATAACCGACGGTCTTTAAGTGAGGAACTTGTTGACCGTAATTGCACTAGCATCGCTAATATTTTTATTACTTTTCCTTGTATTAAAAAAAAAATACATTTAAAGTTTTATATAAAAGAATATAACACCTTTAAACTTAAGAGTTGCAAGTAATACTTATATGTATTAACTAAGTCTAAGGTATATTCTTATAATAATATTCACTATTTCAGATCTTATATATTTTTACATCTGTCTTTATAGTTTCATAACTTGCACGTTAAACCTTGACTTTTTTTCCCTAGTATTTTTAATTTGTATTTTTTGATTTATTTATCATCTTAGTTCTTTCAATCATTTCTCGTCTTTTTGACTCATCTAAATGATTCTTATTAACAAGATCATTATGAATATTTTTTCATAGTTTATAGGATAAAGACTTTTTAGTATATAATGTATATTTATCAAAATAAGAGAAGACATTATTACAATTGTTTACCCCACCTAATCTAAATTCATAAGTATTCTCTTCTGAATATCTAGAAACAATTCCACTTTTAAATAATACACTGAAATGCTCTAATACTGTCAGATTTATTTCTCACTTTTGAGAAATATTAAAGTTGAAACTAAATCCTCTTTTTTCACCAATTGAACAAGTAAAACAACCTTCTCCGTCAGTAAATCCTGCAAACCATGCATCGTTTAAAGTAGGTAGGATGGGTCTATTATTAACTACTACAGGTTCTAACAGTATTCTACCGTTAGTAACTCATTTATTAAACCCTTTAACGAAAAGATCAAATGTTTCTTGTCTTTTTGGTAAAACAAGATTACCATTAAATAAACTAACTATAATGTCTATTTCTTTCTTATTTTGTGTTACATATCTACTAGTTATAGTCGATTGAGCAATAACTTTGCCAAATCCAAGAATTTCTTGTATAAATTCTAAAACTTGTTTATCAATTGTAGTTTGTGTAATAACAAATGCCAAATCTCCTCTATTGTTTACTATAAAAGAACCTTCTCCTTCAGTAAAACCAACTAATCAAGTTAAAAAGTTTTCTGAAGGAATTTTATTATTTGGCAAATGAGTATTGTATTTCTTATAAAAAGCAGAAAAATCAAACTTATGGTTTAAATTAGAATTAAATTTAGATATATTTCTTTTAAAGATTAATTGATTAGAACTAGGAAATACAAATAATGTTAATAATATAAAATAATTTTCAAATACTAGTCTTGAGAAAAGATGTTGGTAAAGTATTGGATCACCACCTCCAGCAGCTTCAAAGAATGATGTGTTAAAATTTCTATCTGTTAATACCATTGTAATTGCACCCGCTAAGACCGGTAAAGATAATAATAATAATACAGCAGTAACAACAACAGCTCATCCAAATAAAGCTAGTTTGTGAAGGCTTATACCTGGAGCTCTCATATTTAATATAGTTGTTATGACTTAATGTATTAATGAATGTATTATATACTATTCATTATATTTTAATGGACTAAATCTTTAGCGCATCGATAAATCGACACGGTATATAACGTATTGTCTCTGAAGATCCTACTAGGTTACAAATCTTTCACCGTTAGTTTCCTGCTGATTAAACATAACCTATAGGCTTATTACAATAATTATTTTGTTTATTGTACCTATAGATACTAAGCTATCCCAGCATATAGTTATAATTTTATATCAATCTCATACTACTAATTTTTATTTATAGCTAAGTATGCTATTTTATTTGAGTTTTACAAATATAACCACGATAAGGTATATTTGTGTCTAAGCGTTTAACCAATGTTGAATGAGAAAAAGGAAAACCTTTACTTGAGAAGAATATAGCACATTTTCCTAAACTTTCAAAAACAATTTCTTCTTCACTTTGAATATCTATTAATAATACACGCTTACTTAGACTGTTAACAGGTTTACTTTTATTAAAGTTAACTCTATCTTGTTGTAACATTATAGCTATTTCTGGTAGAGTCATCTCGGTAACTTTTGCAGTACCAATTCGTTCTCTTAAAAATAAATACTTACCTAAGTAATAAGTACCTTTAGTTAGGTGTTTAGTGAATGTAAAATGACTAATATTAAGTTTAGATATAAAATCTTTTTGTTGTGTAGTAAAATAATAAAGGATAGAGCCATCTCTATTATACATATATAATCGTTTAGCTGTAGATCCACTAGGATTGTTTGAGACCTTTATAGTATTTAAACTAAAAGAAGGATCCAATAAAAAGTACTGTTCTAAAACAATCTCCGGTCTAAAATCAGGGTAATAAGGTAAGCATATTACTTCCAACTTAAAGCAGGCTAAACCTTTTTCCTCTATTAAAGGAATTAATTTTCCTGCTTTTTTATGTGTTTGATTTAAATAACCTCTCAATCTTAAAGCCAATTGAGAAGATGAACCTACATACTTTTGATTTGTATCCGTTATTGTAAAGATATATACTCCTCGTTGTTGTATTTTACTGTGAGGTAAGCCCAGAGTTTCGTCAATTAACTCTCTAGTTGCATCTTTATGCAAATCTTTAAAGATTAATCTAGGAATATTTATTAAAGAGTCTAACGTTTCTTCATTGACTAATATACCAGAGTAAGCTAATATTTTGTTTAAGACGTTTATGCTTACAGGTTTACCGCTCTTAATTTGAGCTTTGGCTATCTGATGGGCAAATATATTATTACCTTTTCAACCTAAAATAAGACCTCAATCTTTATTAGAGTCGTTTTTAGAAGATCGATCGTCAGTATCAGACTCCTCTGGATCCTCGGGTTCCTCGGGCTCCTCGGATTGCTCTGGCTCCGGATCTGACAAATTATTATCAGGTTCCTCTGGATCTGGTCCAGAAAAATTATTATCCTCACTATTATCTTCACTCTTATCTTCACAATTAAGATTTCCCCTACCATTGTTATACGCACTCTTATTATTAGCAGTAAAACTAAATTTTAAAAATAAAAATAGGATTAGAAAGGTTATGGTAAAAAAACCAAACCCGAAATTGATAGCTCCTAGTAAGGAACTAATACCTGATAAGTGTAGAGCAAATATGGCTAAGTCAACACTTGGACCACTATGACTTTGTACACCTGATAAAGGAGGGTAAAGAGTTCAACCTGTCAGTTTAAAATAAACATTTTCCAGTTTCATACTTGTTATCCCTAATTACTTTAAATAGTATAAAATCTATTTAAAGAGTCTCAATTATATTGAGTTCTTAAGGTATTCATGCTATTTTTTAGTAAAATTAATCTCTTAGTACCATCTAGAGTTTTGTATAATTTAAATAATCTTATTTTATGTATTTCACCTCAAGATAAAAAATCTTGATGTTTAGAACTAAATAAGGGGTATTTAGACAAGTAAGCTATTAGTTTTTCACTAGAGCTCTTTTTACTTGTTCTAACTTCATACGCTAACTCTACAAATTCTTCTTTAGTTCTTTTTATTTCATTCACAGATTTAACATCAAGAAATTCTCTAATTTTTTCCATTATATGTTTATTAGAATAGTCTTCATTAAAGAGATTAGACTTTTTACCATATACTGCTTTTTGAGAGATTCTCATGTAATGTCTTATTTCTTCTGCTATACCTTGTGAATTAACACTAAAATTACTATAAAAATTCCCATCTGCTTCAATAAACCCTGTTAACCAAGGGTTATCCCCTAAATGACTAGTATCTAGTTCTAATTTAGTTAATTTTAGGTTATTGAATGGAAGTTTTGAAGTTGAAGTTGATCTAGCATTTAACCAGTTAATCATTCAGAGGCTTTAAGATGTTTACCCACACACTGACCCTCATAATGTGAGTTAATTACAAATTAACATTACAACCGAATTTTTTTTTTTATTCGAACATAAAAAAAAAATTAGGATTAAGAAAAAAAAGTGCTACACACAAAAACTATTTATTTTTTAATGTGATTTGATATCTATCCATATATAACTTATTTTGTGCAGTACAATAACGAATTGTACTATATGGTGCATTTAGCCCCAACGCTGCTTTACGTATAGAAACATACTCAGAAAAATTATTTGTGAATAAATCACAGACTATAACTTTAGTACCATTTACAGCAGATATCTTTGCACGAGTTTCCTCGGAAAAAGTTCTCGCTTTAAATAGCTCAATGGTTTCTTTAGTATGTCTACGAGCCTTAAATTTATCAATAGTTTCTTCTGTATGTTTGTAACCTAAACTAGACCCAGCTATAGTTAATATGTTGTATTTAGGTTTCAACAAATCAATATAATATTGTTCACGTTCTAACAGGTTTTCTAAGGTACAGTATTCCAGAACTTCTACACGAAATTTAGAATAACCATACTTTAACAAAGCCTTACATATAAGGCTAGTTTTCTGGGCATCTATGTACATAAAAGAATAATAACTAGTAAATCTACGCCCTAGGTCAGCACTAGACCCTACGTATACATTTTCGTTGGTTAAGTTAATTAACCTGTATACCCCTGGTTTACCTCTATTTTCAGCCACAACAAATTTTTTATCTGAATCCATGTCATTGTAAGCTACTTCATATAATATCTTGGAAGCCCCCTCCTCATCTTTAACTGTCTTTCTTTAAATAAGCTATACTCGCCTAGTTTTAATCATCTAAATTATTTTAATAACCCGCACTAAGCACTAAACACCTGCTTTTCCTTTGTTATCGTTAAGAATATCTTAATTTTGAGTACCAGCATTGATGTGATTAGCAATTGAATTTAAATAACAACATTGAAACGTGGAATATATGTTCTATATTCTTTATATTATTACTATTGTAGAGCCTCCCCTCGCCTCTATCTTGGGAGTTCTCATTTTACCGTTAAGAAGTACAGCAATCGTTCATAGTGAATTTACGTCTTGAAATAAAAGGTTTACATATTTGGTGTTTTTTGGGTACTCAAGAGTACCAGCCCCAAATACTTCTTGCAATTTAATTGCTAAAGGCGCATCTTTATCTACAAACGTGATTTTTATTTTAGGGTATAACAGCTTACCTTTTTGATTTCTGTTTGTTACAGGTACAATTATTGAACCGTCTCCTTCCATCAATCCTGCCAAATAATGACCTAACATGTTTTTTATTTACTGTGGTAGTTAAATCTGACGTTTCGTCATCACTATGCGGTTTTTGATGGAATAAACGACTCTGGTTCTTTTTTACTTTTAATAAAAAAGTATTGCTTCGCAAGGAAAACTTTGTTATATTATTCGATTTTAACTTCAATAGTAATAATATAAAGTTTATATATTTTCATATTTTCATATAAGCATGGACTATATCTTCATCTTATTTAATATAAGGATGTATCACATTTAGTCTCTGAGGATCCTACTTAGACGACAGTCTCAAGTAGGTTTCCTGCTAATTGTCCTTAAATTTATTAAGGTTTACTCGCTTTTGGCAAGTACTTAATCATTAAGGGTTTTCCAGCATACGGTGATATTCTACATAGTAATTACTTACTACTCGAGCACAGTTAAATACCCGCACCGTTTTCAATACCACTAGCAAATAAGAATAATATTAAACTGGGTGGTAATAACCAGAATGAAATATTGTTTAGTCTTGGGAATCCTAAACCCTAAGTAGTTTCCTACCCGGAAGGACTATGTCTTCATCCGTTATAATATGTATAACGGAGCTTCGCGTATAGTCTCTGAGGATCCTACTCGTAAATAAATTACTTTGGTTTCCTGCACGACCCTCCCATGTATGTATAAGTTTAACGACTGGTTCAGTCTATTTACTAACTTTATGACAGTAATCTGTCCAACCAGGTGTCTATACATCTGTTGACTGGTTAAATTAATCCAATTTCGAGAGATTCCATGCTTATGGCGAAGTAATTATTAGAAAATTTACACTTTCTAACGGCACTCCCTTATTAAGGTAAATATAAGTAGATTTTAGTAGTCTAGCTAATATAAACTAATTAAATGATCTCAATTAAAGTCAACTCTTTTTGTATTCATTCGACTTCTAACCATTTCTACAGTGTTTATTCCTTCAGGTGTTAAATGTTGATTATTAACAAATAATTTGGCAACTAGTTCTCAATCTTGATAGTCCAAAAACTTACTTGAAAATAAAGGATATTTATTAAAATAGTTAATTATAATATTTAAGGAAGCTTTACTAGATGCAGCTAAAGTATAATAAGTATTACCTGTGGATTTTTGTCTTCTGGTTAATAATTTACAATTAAAGAATAAACAAATTTGATTTAAAATAGAAAAATAGTCCTCGTGGGTGCTTGGATCCAAAATTCTTTGTTCAATCCTTAATCTACAAGAAATCTTCCTTTTGGCTGCACCTGTTTCTGTCTTAGTATGTTGTACAGAAAAACTTCCATCAGCATCCACAAAACCACTTAATCAACTACTGTTTTCTAAAATATCTTTATTTAAAGGTAATTTGTTAAGTCTGGCACTATGATTTTTATTTAATCAGTCGATTAAGTTATGTAATTGATTTATTTTAGGCGTCTTTAATTCACCATTTATTAAATCAACTATCCTCTTTAAACCAACTACAGGAGAAACTACTATAACACAAGCATTATCTTTAGGTTTATATCTGAGAAATCCAGACCCAATAATTCCGAGCAGTTTTTTGGCTAAAGCTTCATTCTTTAAACTAAAAGTAATACAAAACCTCGGGTTATGAGTCTTTTTCCCTACTTGTTTTTGAATTCAAATATGGCCATCACCTTCAAATAAACCAGCTAAATAAGAACCTAAGTTACAGGAATTAAGCGGAAGACTACTAGTACCACTATATTTAGTACTTAAAATTTTTCCAACCCCGGCCAAGCCGGTGGGATGGGGCCCAAAACCTTTTGCCATATCTGGACCCCCTACTAAAAGCGGCATTAAGAAATTACCAAAACCTCCGATTAATGCTGGCATGCTATATAAAAATTTAATGTTGGGCTATATCTTTACCAATTACTAGATGTGAATCTCTTATATTTATCCCCTAATTAGAAAACACGGATAAAAAAATGAAGTTATATAAATACTATGATATAAAAAAAACTTAAATCTTAATATTTAATTAATTTATTAACCGCTAGCTAATAAGTTAACTAGATAATCAGTTAATTATGTCCACAATGGTCCTTTGCCCTTCGTTAATTAACTCATCTCACTGACCCACATCTTCAGCTGTCTTTTCTGCATTAGGGTCATTTGCTGCTCTTTCCCTACTATATTGTTCTGCATCTAAATTACGCTCTCGTCTATTTTCACCTAATTCCTTAATTTGTTTTCCCAACTCTGCTTTTCCTTGCTCCACCACTTCTGGCCTAGCTCTTGAAGCGTTTGTGGCTAAGAAGATAGTAAGAATAGTTAAGTCAATAACAAAAATTAGTAATACTATGAATGGGCCTACCTCTAGTAAATATTCCGGCATGCATATCTAAAAAGTGGGTATTTGAAGAACCTTAATTCATATACTACAGGAATAAGCCTACAAATATAGAGTGGGCATACTTCAAATAAAGATTCCCGCATGCATATCTAAAACATGGGCATTTGAAGAACCTTAATGCATATACTTCAGGAATAAGCCTACAAATATATAATAAGCCTACTAATAAGAAGGTATTTCGCGTGTAGTCTCGGAGGATCCTACTCAATAAAAGTGTTTAATGCTACAATGAGCCCTTTTGTCTTTGGTTTCCGGCTGATTGCCTAATCCTTTGAAATGTTACTGCATTCTGCTGCTTTTCCTAAAAATAAAGTATGCAGTACTAGTCCCAAAAGCTCTAAAAGGATTCCAGCATACAGTGAAAAGAAAATAAAGTATTTCTACCTTACCCGCCCATGCCTTTAGGCTTAATTTTTGTTTATAAATTTTCATTTACCTCGATAATAACCAGGTTTATTTCCTTTTAGGTAGTCTCTAAGAACTTAGCGGTCACCTTTCAGATAGCTAGCTAAACTTCCCAGAGAATAGAAGATTAAATTTTGACTAGTATCATCCTTAAACTCAACTAAAATAGCCTTAGCTGCGGGGTGTTTAACATCATATAACTCCCGCTTACATCTAACTAAACTCTGAATTTGATCCAAACTAAGTAGGTCAGTTTTACTTGATTCCTTTATTATATCCAGAGAAAAGAAAAAAAGCATCTAAAGATATAGTACCTGTATTTAGACAGTCGTTTAAAGTAGTATGATGAATATTTATTGTATTATACATATGCTGTTTTGATTCTAATACATACAATAATGTGAAGTCATCCGTACTATAAATATAGACTGGTCTACCTCTTTGTTTTCGAAGTCTCTCACGGATTTCTAGGTTCATAAGCGAGTCTAAATATTAGCACCAAGTATTAAAGAATAACCTCTACGGTTATATAAAGATAATTACACAAAAATATTAAGAATTAAAAAGTCTTAACCATTTTCACTTGAAGAATTCTTCAATTAATCAGCTAACCACTAAATTTGAGTAGTTTCCTGCTGATTGTCTAATATTTTGAATTATAACTGTATTCTGCTGCTTTTCGTATACTTTTAGCCTTTATTATCGAACGTAATGATAATAAAAGCCGATAAGTAGCGAAAGTATGCAATACTAGTATCAAAAGCTCTAAAGATTTTCCAGCATATAGCGAAATGTAAGTAAAGTATTTCTACAATACATGGCCATGCCGGTATAAATTTAATTTTAAATTTTTATTCGACCATAAAAAAAATCATTAATATAGCGTGAGCCGTTATGATAGCGTTATATAATTGATTGTGTAGGATAAGCAACCAGCCCTTAGGATTTATTACTCCCTTAGAAGCCAATAACTCTCCTCCGAACCGTACGTGCAACTTTCACTGCATACGGCTCTCCACTAGATAATAAAATGCATTCGACATTTTTTTTTTATGCGTTGCAACATGAGCATTGAATGTGCCAATGCGAATACTGTGTATAATTACGATACTAATCCGTCTTTATTTTATTTAAAATTTTTAAGGACATTCCATCATAGTTTCCAGTATGCACCTTATGATGGCATTTCCTACAAAGAGGTATCTGCTTCCTATTGATTGCTGCCATCTGTTTGTCAAAACCGTTTAGGTCAGCATCAATAGTACGTATATGTTTAAGGTGATGAACCTGTAAGTCTTCACTTGACCCACAACTAGAACAAACGTAATTAAAGAAGTTAACAGTTCTAAGCTTTCATTCAACTACTCTCAATGAATCTGTGAAGTCAGTATTACCAAGGAATTTCTTGGGAGTAGGAAGTAGGCTCGGTCTTGCAAAATCTATAACCTTGTCTGTCTCTGGAATAAGATATTTAATATCTATACCAAATTTCAAGTACACTTTTCTGGCTGACCCTAATTTAAGTTTCGTAGCTAACGTTTTGGCTAAACTCTTTCTCAGGATCCAATAGATCAGAATAAGAGACGGCTTATTGTTGGCGAAAGTGTAGTAGTTCAAGACACCGTTAAGAATCATTCTATATCTCAGAATAATATCCCTGATGGGGAGATTAACCCACTTCAGAATTGGTAGAGGGTTTAGGTTATCTTCACTAAGAACTGAAGAAGTTCAGGTGACAAGTTCCTTCCCTACAAACTTAGATACTATTTTTGAGATAGGAGCGTTCATAACTATAGAAGTTGTGGGAATTATTTGGGAATGACCCCTTGTATTCTTAAACCTCTTTATCTCTCCCTTTACACTCGACGTTCGATAAATTTCAGTTCCAAGGAAGTGTGCCTTACCTTTAGCTGCGTTTGTGATAAGAGTTTTTACTTGTGAAAGTTCGAGTTTTAACTCGTCTCTAAGGAACACTGAGATTTTATTCTTAAGTTCTCCAGCAAAACTTGATGGTCCAGCTACTCCAATTAGTCAGTCATCTGCGTATCTGACGTAGTAGAACCTGGCTAATTCGGGATGAGGAATGGTCGACGGTATCTTGGATCTAACCTTTATTAACTCTAGCCGTTCTGTCTTACGATTTAAGTCTAGTGTCTTACCTAAAGCCTTTCATTTTCTCTCTAGCTTGGTAATCCCTTGAATTCTATAATCAAGACTATAGTATGCAGGATTTCTAACTGTATGAGACTTGGATTGTAGTTTACGGTTGTTTTCCTCTAAGAGGAGTTCAATGTACCGATCCAATTCGTTAAGTATTAGGTTGGAAAGGATAGGACTAGCAATACCTCCTTGTGGGACCCCTATAACTGAGCTCGATTTATTACCGAATTCCACATAACCTGCTCTAACCATCTTTCAATACAAATCAATGAATCTTTGATCGTTAAAGTGTTTACGGAGAAGTTTTTCCAAGATGTGATGATCAATGTTATCAAAGAAGGCTTTAATGTCTCCTTCAATAAATCATTTAATCCCGTTTCAGTATCTAATTTGAGCCAATGCAGAGTGACAACCTCTCCCCGGTCTAAAACCATGTGATTTATCGGAGAACTTGCTTTCTAAAACCGCTTCAAGAATGGCTCTGAATGCTTCTTGGATAATCTTGTCCCTAGGGGATCCGATTCCAAGAGGTCTCATTTTACCGTTAGCTTTAGGAATAAAAACTCTCCTAGTAGGTTTAAACGTAAACTTTTCCTTGATCAGATCGGTTATGGTTTTAGCAAATCATCCTTCGGAGATTCCATCAAGGGTCTCTTTATCATGTCCAGGAGTCATATTACCTGGTTCAGACTTAATTCTCATGTATGCAGATTGGATTATACTGCTCTCACAAAGTATTCTATACGCATTATTACATTTGCCTTCTGTGTCAAACATAAGCATCTCTCCAAGTGACTTTTGACCAACTTGAGTCTCAAGTTTAGGAGAATTATCTAGCTTCCGCACTTCAGTATGGATACTTCGGACAATGCCTGGTATCATACCTACTATTGCGGATCCGTTACCATGAGGATTTCTCCTTTTAGGTAATCCCGAGTTCCATATTCCAAATCTTCGTTCTCCCTTAGCATTGTATACTACTTTTCCTCTCTTCGAGGTAGTAACCAAATGATTGTCTTTAGTGACACTAGCAGACATTATCACTAACATTTGATGAAGGGCTTGTGTCAAGCTAAACCCTACGGAAACACATAATCCTACTGTAGTTGTTGAAATTAATGCATAGAAGACTTCTACCTTGCCCCCCTCTTCAGACTGCTCGACTGTCGAAAGGTAAGGCTTTACTGACATGCTACACTCCCTCATTCCTTTCAGTTTGAGATAAGTCAGTTGGTTTAAAAGGAAATGACAACATCCTTTAGGGACTACAACCCCGGATTTGAAGAATACGTTAAACGGCGCACCTGCTATATATTGAACACCAGGTCCACTTAATTCTAATCTTATGTGAACTAGATAACCGCTGCCTTTTAATCTCAAATGAGATCTGCTTCAGCGTACGATCACCCTTTCCCGAACCGTACGTGATAGTTTCCCATCATACGGCTCTCCAAAAATGCACTATTAACTCAGATGTAATGCAGCCTTAAAAAGATGTATAGGGTATTTAGTTCTTTTTATGGGACCTTTTACCTTTAGGTTTTTTGACTTATATGGTGATTCATGTGGCAAGCTCTACAGAATGGGATTTGTTTTCTTCTACCTTTCCCCCTGATTCTATCTATCTCAGATAATTTAGGGTTTAGGTCACTTAGTAAACGGACATGATGCATTTCCACTCTGTCGCTAGATCCACACTTCACGCACTCTAATGAGTCAAGTACTGCAGCTGATAAATATGACGCGAAGAGTGTTTTAAATTCTATATTAGGGTTTAGACTTAAACTCCCACACATTTAGTTTGTAGCACGGTTTGAGGAATCCTATTTTCTCCTTTCCCTTCAAATCCCCTCCATATCTCTTAATCACTTTTGTTACTGAACCCAATTTATATTTGGCGGCCAGTAATTTAGCACATGAGGTCTTCAGGATGAATTCTAGTGAACTAGCTACTCTCGGATAATTATGGGTAAACCTATAATAGTCTAGATACCCGCTCAACACACTATTATATAGTTTGATGATACTATCCTTGTTATTAGCAAGTCAAATAAATCTAGGTATTCCACTCTTATACTTCGCACTCATAAATCCGCCTATAGTTAGCTTATTGAAGATTCGATCCATCGGAGCTAACATACGTATTTGACTTGCTACTTTAACTTTTTGGTGGTTATTTCCTCTTGTATAACCATTGTGGTTCGAGATACTAATCAACGTTCCTAAAAATAGAGCTGGCTCTACCCTTGGATGAATGATTTTTGATTTCTCAACACTTAAGTCAAGTTTTAAGGAGTTGCCCAGCATTTGTCTTATTGATTGTAGCATATCTACTGAGTCGGATCTGGGTCCTCTAACTGCCATAAATCAGTACTCCGCGTATCTTACGTAGTAGATTCTTCGGAATTTAGGATCATTGGTTAGACGCGAATTAGTTTGTTGCATTCTTTTTAGGTATTTTTTACCCAATGTGGAATCCCCCGCTTTATTCGCCTTTGATCTTTGGTATTCTAGTTTCCGATATTCCGGATTTTTACTAGCAACTCCACCTTTATCGTAGTTAGTCTTTAATTTTTCAATATATAGATCTAGCTCGTGGAGGTATATGTTGGCTAACAGTGGGCTAACTATAGATCCTTGTAGGGTATCTATGATCGAGTGTTGGCTAGTATGGAATTCCATATATCCCGCTCTTAGGGCCTTTCAAATTAATTGAATAAACCTTGTATCACTCACCCTCCTTTTTACCAGGTCTATTAATATTTTATGATCGAAGCTATCAAAACATTTCGATATGTCTCCTTCAATGTAGGTTGTGACTGCACCAAATTGAGTTTTAACCTGTCTTAAGGCAGTATGGGAGTTTCTCTTGGGTCTAAATCCATGACTGTTGTCCGAAAATGTTGTTTCGAAGATTGCTTCTAATATCATTCTCATAACCTCTAGGACAACCTTATCTCTCGGTGGTGCAATAGTTAGTGGTCTTGTATTTGAACTTCCTCGTTTCGGATTTAGCACTCTTCTACCAGGTTTGAATTGAAAGGTACCATCTCTCATCTGATCAATGGTCTCTTTGATTCATTCTTGGGACTTCCCATCCAGTCTGACGGGAGTTCTCCCAGGAGTCATGTTACCCGCCCTGGATCCTAATTTATGGGACGCCACTTCATACATCCTAACGTTGAACATTAGTTTGTATATATCATTCGCTTTGAAACCATCTTTATGTGCTGCACACATTTGAGTCAACTTTTCGAATCTTCTAGGCAGATCCCCTTTGGCTGTCTTCATTACCGCTTTGGAGTAACAACGGAACCCGTTATGCTGCGAATTTGATTCGATACGTCACTTTCTGCCTCCCTTGGGCAGCAATCCTACTACGGAGGCTCCGTTACCATATGTAGGAGAAGCACCTACACTTAGGCAATCCCCGCGTTCCATGTTTACGACGATAGTCCCTTTAGGTCCCCCACTCTCCGATTTGTAACTGTTTCTTACAGCTCGTCTGGCATTGTAATCTATCAACCATTGTATCGACTTATAATTGATCAAGCCATAGTACCAACTTCATGCGTGTACTAACCCTTTCCCGGAGGTGACTAGTGGATAGGATTCAAGTAGTATAACTTTGACCATGGGGACGACGTCTCGCGTCTTAAAGGAGACATGAATTACCTTTTTATTCGCTTCTAGCGGATATGCTAAGTTCGGCCTCGGGCTTTCCCCTAAACCTAAATCCGATGACGTCATCATGTAGATTAAATGATGGAAAGCTTTGCTCTCTACCGTAAACATAGCGCGCGGGCGCTCTAACACTGAAAAAGCCGTACCTAATAATCCTGAAAATAAAGCAAAGATAAGGTATAATGTACCAATATCTTTGGCATTTGAGGATAAAAATCATCTTTCTGTTCAAAGCGAAATATTTGCCTTTAGACTAGTAGATACTACAGCCCACCTATTAGGCTCGATCTCTTCCTTTAGGCATATATTTCTATTTCTTAAAACAAAAATGTGTTGGGGCTGGCAAACTTCCAAATTTAGTTCAAATTCACAATATCTTAATAATAAAAAGTCTAATTATACTTTTTTATACTAGCTATTGGTTAGTTTATATTAAAAATTAACTTAGCTATTATATATAAG